TGCCCCTCGCCGATGGCTCTTTTTTCAACTACCTAGGCTGGGCCCACCTGTTCCCCGAAGATGTGCAACCCAGCCATCGGGGCGCCGCGCCCTGGCTCCCCGAGTATCGGGTGGCGCACGAGCTCACGATGGCCAGGGATATCCAAGAGACCCTGGGATGTATTTGCTGTCCCAAGGCCTCTTGCCCCCTCTGGAAACCGGGGGGGTGGGGGGATCTTCATCATCATCCCCTTCCCGGCGACCCCCAAGGCCTCTTGCCCCCTCTGGAAACCGGGGGGGTGGGGGGATCTTCATCATCATCCCCTTCCCGGCGACCTTTCGCCGGGCCAATACGCCTATTTTTGGCAAAACTTCCCTCAACCAAAATATTATGTTGAGGACTGAATTATTGGCGTAGTTGGTTAGGGCATGATTTAGCGATAGCCGGAGAGTCCAGTGAGGTAGGTATTGATGAAAGGAACGCCGAAAGAGGGAAGAATCAACGAAGAGAAACCAAATCCGAAGAGAAAGACTAGGAAAAGAACTGACAAGACAGAAACCTCCTTCTCAATATGCTGGAAGGTGCGAAATTAATAGGTGCTGGAGCAGCTACAATTGCTTTAGCGGGAGCTGCTGCCGGTATTGGAAACGCTCTTAGTTCCTTGATCCATTCCGTGGCGCGAAATCCATCATTGGCTAAACAATTATCTGGTCATGCCATTTCGGGGTTCGCTTTAACCGAAGCTATTGCATTGTCTGCCTCAATGATGGCGTTTCTGATCTCATTCGTATTCCGATGGAGTTGCGGAAATATGGAGTGACGTAGACGGAAACTTCTGCTTCATCTGTCTCTTAAGGCCCCCGGAGGAATAGGCGGGCCTATCCATCTATACCTCCTGGGGGGGGAAGGGAGTGGCGGCGGGCCCTTCCCACTTTGAGATAGTATCTAGACCATTTTGTATCCAGCATTGGTATCCAAAAGGATATGGCCCTCACTCGATTGAGGATGTGAGCTCGCATCTCTCGCATATCTCTCGGGATGGGGGAGAGGAGGGGAATGGAGGCGGCCCCTTCTCTGCTACCCCCCCTTCTATTTACCCACCGTACTACCTTGTGTTTGATTTGTGTTATCTATGGTTCAATACGAGTTTGTTTTGATATGGATCAACTACAGTCAATCTATGGGCTAATCTATAATAGGCTATTTACGTATATGGGAGATAGTAAGGTAGGTTAGGGAGATAAATAGAGTGGAGGGGCTTTCAGCAAGCGCTATAGTAATGGATTTTAGGGACAACCATACCCAAAGGAAGGCATTCTACGGGATTGTCTTGGACTTGGATTACTGCCTTCACCCTACTTAGGATATGGATGGACGGATGGAGGGAGAGAGGGAGTGCTGCCAACCAATTGATTCAGCCAGGAAGGAACGACCACCGATTCAGGATTAGCACCCGTTACTTAGAATGAGAAGGAGCCTTTTCAAATAGCTATTGTTCATATTGGACCTAGGAGGAGCCAAATGAGGAATCCTGGTACAATAGGAAGGAATAACCCTAAAGAAAGATTGATTGAAGTCCTGGTTTACAGACAGAAAAAAGAGCCTTGCTTCCAAGAATAGGGAGATCGACGGGGAGGAAGGAGTCCTACTCAAAAGCCTGGTTAGTAAGAGCGCTACTAATGGTGGACGGGACAGATTACAATGGTGGGGATAGAAACAGTATGGGAGGTGGTTGATGCTTGCCCGGAAGGAAAGTTCAGGAAATGCTATGGTTGTTACCATAAAAGTCCTTTTTTAGAATATATATACCCCCAAAATGCCTTTTTTTTGTATCAAGGTTCTCCTATCATATGCAGTTCAAAACCTAGTTTCAGCATGCTCAAATGTACATAGAATCCCTTTATATAAATACTCGGCCTTCTCCCTTCCTCGTGTCTATATTATTCCTTGCTTTCCATATACTTCCGGCCCATTGTACCCACCTATCCAACGCGCTATAGAGCCGAACACCCGCCTATCACTATAGATATATCTCCCAATCGAACGAATGAAACTCCCCCCAGGAAGGAAATTGTCAACAATGGAAGTCCTTCCTTCTCGATACAAGTTATTGTACAAGGTTTTCTAACATAACTTATTATCCCTTACCAATTTGTTCCTTAAGTATGAAATGAGATCCTGGAGCTGCGGAACTCACTACTCAATTTGAAATTACCAACTATTGCATGCAAACAGGGTGAAGGTGGATAGCCTGGTCCCTATAGGCTGTGGTCAACGAGAACGGGGGCCAACCGGAAAAACCGCTATAGTTATTGATATCATATTGAACCCAGAAGCGAATAAACTCTAAGTCAAAGGCTGATAGTGAGAAATTGTATTGCGGCACAATTGGTTCAAATTATCTCGGAAGCAGATCTTTGGAATATTCCATTGTCGTAGCCGCCACCGTTTCGGATCCTGCTCCTCTGCCTCCTCTGCAATTTATGGCCCCATATTTTGACGAACCCCGTTGAAGGAAAGAAGAAAGAATGGGTTCTAATTCAAAGGAATAAATAAGTGTTTGGAGGGCTAGGTCAATTTCAATTTCCGTTATTGACCACTGAATCCCGGTCCCCTACTGCTGCTACTGCCGATTCTGCTTCTCCTGATTCTGCTGCCCCTACTGCTTGTTCTACTTCCGCTGCTGCTGGGACTACTTCTTTCCTCCCTATCCTTCCCTTCTTACTCCTTATACTCTTTTATTCTACAGAGGATAAATATTGGGTAAACTGCCTAATTATGTATGATGGGTGCTATCTACAATCTCTACCTGGGATTACTCCATTCCCCATGGTCTCTCCTCGATTGAGTGCTTATCCTTTCTCTATCTTGAAGCGTCGGATGAGCAGATGGATCAGCTTCTATATAATTTCGCGCAATGTTTACACGTATAAAATGGACTCATTAGATAGCAGCAAGGGGTTGGGCGGATCAATTCTTCTTGCCATTGGGTATAGCTTGGGTAGTTAAGGGGATAACTAGTGAAAGGGTGGCCTGCCGGTGTTCTATATATTGGTTTTGCCCTTGCTACTGGATAAGCAACTAAAAGAGCGGGTGAAGCAAAGAAGTAGCGGGGAATAAACGCCCTGAGTTTTACCCATTAATTCCTACATTGATCCGGTCCTATCCTTCCCTTTGACTATGAAACTATAAGAAATTGGCTCATTTTCATTGGCTTTTTGATCCCCATTGCCTACCCTCAAGCCATATATTTCCGACCTACTTTGGACCTGAACCCACCTATAACTACTTGGATGGGGACCTTAAGCCTATCACTTGAATGAATGAATTCTATCTCACTCTATATCGGATGGATGCCCAACTTACATTTGAAATTGCATTTCTCTTTTTGACGAATGGTCTTTGAAAATGTTTCACACAGATACAGATAGGTCGGATGCCAAAGCTAGGATTGCCGGGATTGCTCCTTGCTGGCTTATCTTACTGGCAGGTAGGCTCGCTCCTTGTCGGTATAGGCATTAGTATGGAGAAAGATCGCTCTACTTTTATATCTTCCATACCTCGGCGCCCCCTAGGTGCCGCCCCTTTTGTATAGCCCACCCAAGAAGATAAGCCGCGATATTACGTAATGCCCGCTCTATCCCGTCATTGGGGATAGAAGGCGCATCATATATTTAATTTAAAATCACTTCTGGCATTTCCAGAAGCTAACCTCAGGATACGAACCCGCTCGACCAATAGGGAGAGGATACGTTAAGTATCTCGCCCTCCTTAGGTCGGGCGAGGATACGAGCCGCGAAGAACAATAGTAGTGAGAGGATCGCTTTTGGGCGATCGACCATATGGGAGAGGGGCACGACGCAAAACAAAGCGCTACATTTTCTGCTTTTTTCTCCTTACTCCATCACTTGCTTCATTAATTGCTTAGCTTAGTAAGTACTGCTACTTACTTATCTTATCAGGGCTAGAGGGCTCTTACTGTATTAGACTAGTAGGGCTTTAACTCAAAGCTTAATACGGGATTCACACAAATAAAGTAATGGATTAATAGAGTCTCTTAAAGGCTATACCAAGGCAGCCCGGCTACTAACTAAGTGCTTAGACTCTACAGCTTAAGACTAAGGCAAGTGTCCATAGGGCTTATTCTGTATACAGACTGATATGGCTTGCTTAAGGCTTGTTTCCATACACATAGAGGGGGTACTAGGTCCGGTCGTACACCAGACGATACAGCAGTCAGGGCTAAGAAAGAAGCTAGGTCAGTTCATAAGGCTTTCACTCTCGCTTAAGACGGTCTTCACACAGATCAAAGGAATGTATCTATGGAGATAGATATTGATACATCTATGGATGGAGATAGTACGATAGATAGAGATGTAGTATTCTTTTTATATGAGTGTATTCCATCCCACCCGTAGTATAGCAAGGATGGTGAAGGGTCCTTCAGTATCCATCCCCATACATACATATAGGGGGCAGGGGCCGGATGCGGTGTGTAGTGTGAGAGGGTGGTGTCTGCATTGTGTCGGCATGCTGTTTCCCCTTGCTCAGTATGCATGCCAGAATGTCTCCATTGTGACTTGGTAAGCATGGGCTAAAGTAGTGTGACTGCCTGCCCTCATACTGTCTCCCCTCGCTCGGTATGGATCGAAGAATGTCTCCATTCCCCTCGGCAATCAAATATGTATATCCCATATCATATATGGTATGCCCTCGGCTGTCTCTATTGGTGGGTATGGATCAGCATTTGGACTGGTTTCGGCTCCCTCGGTAATCGTAAGTCGGTCGGGATACCCTCCATCGGGCGGGTAGCTGCATTGAGGCTTATTCCCTCGGCATTTTCGTTGGGTAAGCTGAGTGAGTGGGGCGAGTGCCCTATCGAACGAATCGAACCGCGGTGCCTCTATCCCTATTGGTCTAAAGGTTCGATCTTTCATTTGAATGACAGCCCTCTCCCTTAACCTCGACCCCCCCTCCCCAAATACCCCACTACCTCTAGCAAGTAACTCCTGGCTCTCCAACGTCCTCAAGGCATAAAGGTGAACGATTTGCAAGGCCTCATGTTGAAACGATCTAGTGGTACGATCTATTTCCCTTCCCACGTCCTAATGGTGGTATAAACGATATCCCACGGCCTAATGCAGGAAGTGTAAAAACAACTATTTCCCACGTCCTCATTAAGTGTAGAAACGATATCCAACCCCACGGCCACTTGAACTTCCCCTGCTGTTAGGGTAGTTTATTTAGGCCATGGAGCAGGACACAGTAGATATTTACCCAGTTTCTCGCTTACGCTCATGGTTGACAGAGAGCGAAATACCACCTTATGGATGGACACAGTCATTGCTTGCATCGGCTGGACGAACACAGATATAGATAGATCCATCTCCCTCGACCTCCACCTAGATCCTTTTCCTCTCGAAATAGACCCTAGACCTATACCCTCGACCCATTGTTCCATCCGTTCAGTGCCATCCCGTAGGGTCCATCTCTGTCGGGTATGTCAGTCTGGCTATGACTAACAGCTATGATAGAGCTTTTTATTAGCTATGAGACTTGACTATGACCTTAGAGAAAACTAGTTTGAACAACTAGCACTACTACAACTTATGGGACGGGAGATTGCAACTATTAGGGCGTGAGATAGGCAACTCTATTGGGACGTGAGATTACAAAATGAGGTTACCAATTAGAGATTACACATTGAGTACTCAGAGAAGACACAATGAGCTATACATAGTACGATAACGCCTCCACACACGGATTGCCAGGAGGTACGTGACACTCATAGCTGCTAGTCGAGCCAGGTAGGTGTCAATGCTGGTACTCATTCAGGTGTTGATTCACTCGATGACAGGTGTTGATCACTCGATGCCGGTACTCAATGCCAAGTGTAGATCCCCAGGAAGTGCCGATTACCAGTTCCCAATACCCGGGAGAGAGACCCTCATTCCCAATCATAGCCCATAGCAGCCATTGCCCTCGAGCCATACCTCGACCTCACTTAATGCTATGGAACACACTTCCTACCTCGATTGGATTACATTACGATGCATCACTTATGGTGCACCTGTTTAGGGTCATACACCAGTCAGTCATTGCCAACCACCAGTGCTGCCGATCATTATGCCTGCCCTCTCGATTGATACCTGTACGTCTCGATCTCGATACCCATCGCTTGATGCCCGTCATCTATGTAATCTGCCGCCTTACTGAGATCTCGATTTAGACCTGCCCGGATATCAATTTAGAACCGTTTCTCGACTCTCAAGGAGGGGATTTTTTTGTAAGCATGCTATAATAAAGGTGGTGCTTTGCTTATTGTTGGATAAGAAAATATCTAATGCAATCAGTATTGTTACTGCCTCTGTTAGGAATATGCACACTTGTGTAGGAGGGACTTATGAGTGAGGTCACCAATAGAGATTGGAATCTGATGCTGATGCTGTTGGCTGTATCGGAGCGGCCAAAGGAGACGGATGATGGAGTCCCCAGTCTGAGGTGGTGCGCCAATGAAATGAACCACCGATACATGCATGACGTGTTTCCCACTGACCGGACCAGAGTGAAGGATCCCACACAAGATAGATGGTTACCAATGGATAGGAAGGAGTTCCAAGCATACCCGTTCTGCTCAATCCAGTCAATTAAGTCAATCCAGTTCCATCCATGAAAGACAAACGTTCAGTTCAGTCTACGTGAAGTCTATATACATTCATTACATACCTCAGTTCAGACCCGAGAGTGTGTTTGAGTGAGGTGCACCAATTACCCTTACAACCCTCCCTGGCATGACGTGTTACCAATGACCGGACCTGGACCGATACACTGCCCTTGATCCTTGGTAACCTCATACTTAAACAAACTCATCCTCAATACTTCTTAAACTCTCCCCTCATCCCTCCATCCTAATCCCTACAGCCTTACCCTCATACCTCAGCCATACAGCCTCTATCTAGCCCTAGCTATACCTCTATCTCTAACCTCTATCCTATCTATACTCTAACCTAATATACAGCTCTACTTCTCTCTAGCTCTCTATACGTTCAGTTACATCCATTCAATCCTTTCAATCCATTACAGAAAGACGTTCAGTAAAGTCCAGATATAGCAAGTTGATATACACTGAATTCCCCATCCCAAGAGTGTGAGGTGGCGCACCGATGAGGAGTGATTTAAAGAAAGAAAGAAAACAGCAGATACCGGATTGGGTAGTGCAAAAGAAAGACGGAAGGGAATTGACTGGAATAGGTGGTTGCACAAATGCAGATACCGAAACCTATATTATATACCTAGACTCTCTACCGATACGATATACCTCTAAACTCTCTACGCTCTAACCTAGGCCCTCTCACCTTGATCCTTCACCTCCATCTAAGGCTAATCACTTACCCTACCGGCTTCTATTACGCTTGAACTAGAAGTCCGTATGGATGTAGACCACCGTAAGGCGGGGCTAAAGGCGGGGCACTGACACAACCTAAGAGAGTTTGACTCTAGAGAATTGAAGGCAAGAACAAAGTAGTTTCAAGGGACGGAGTCACTCACTATTCATATGGTGAGGGTTTTCTTTTATTTCAAATTCATCGAGATATCATAGCTTAGTTCAGCTAAGGCCAAGGCTTATGCAACTAGTTGTAGTGAATATATGGGAAACAAGGTTCTCTGTGAAATCCATGAAAGACATTCAATTCTTTTCAATCCAGTAAATACAGACTTCAGTTAGAATCAGTTCAATGAAATTGATCGAGAAAGGCAGTAAGAAAACTCTAGTTCCGACACTTTACTAGTAGAGTGAAAGCCATAGTTCCGTGCCTGAAGCTCCATGGAAATTAGCCTAAATAGACTAGCTCTAGTCTTAGCTGTCCCATGGCCTCTAGACTGGACTAGCTTCAGCCTTAGTAACTTGCCCTAACTAGAGAGTGTGCCACCTTTAGAAAGCCTTTTGAAGTAGTAAGTTCCATACTTGCCAGTGATTCTCTTCGCTTTAGCTCAGCAGCAGTGCATAGTTGTTCCATTTTATTCAATAGAGTGAAAGCCATTACTTGCCATAGACTTGCCTTTAGTGAAATCAGTAATAGAAGCTTCCGTAGTGCAACTTGTTGTTCTCTTAGCCGTACAAGCGTCTTAAGTTCTTATTTCAATATCACTTCAGCTGTAGTGAAGAAGCCGGAAAGAGATCTATTTCAATTTCCTTTTCTATTTCAGTTGCGCACTCTCTATAGTTCTCAAATAGTTTCATCAGTTGTTCAGTGAAAGCTTCCTTTCTGGTCTCCATTCTTTGTGAAAGGTAATAGCCTTCTCTCTTTCTAATTAGCTGTTCAATCTGCTGAAATGAGACTTCTAATTAGTGCCTCTCTGTAGTGCGATAATGACTGCATAGACTATAACGACTAGTAGTTAAGTTCAATCTCTGTTCATAAGCTGTAGTTAAAGCTGTAGTAAACGACTATGGCTAAGCTTTAATTCATAAGCAGTAGTTCCAGCTCTTAGCTTTAGCTAAGAAGCATAGTCCAACTATTAGGTCTCAGTTCTATATATAACTTCTATTTAGCCAAGGCGGCTAAGCAGTAGTTCTTCGCGTTAGCGAAGCAGTGCATGCAGTGTCGTTCTTTAAATGAGACACTTATAACGTGGATCGCTCTACGGAACAACTTCTTTAATGGAATGGAAATAGAATCCTTCCTAATGTGTCCCATTATTCTAAAGAAAGAGAAGTGAAATCTTAGTGATTTCTCTAGAGTTAGTGAAAGCCTCTACTCTTCTAAGTCTCTTTTCAAGGTGCAATACTTGGAAGGTTTCACTTCGTAATTAATGGCCTGCCCGGAAACTATATATTGGTGTTCTCCCTTGGCTGGATCTATTATAGGTCCTAAATTACACGTTGAATGCTGAAACGGAGATAATGGCGAATGAAATGAACAATAAGTTCAGCTGAGGTCGAACGAAAGAGAAGGCTCTAGAAGGCAGTTCTGACTGGGCCTTAACCTAAAGTAAGGTCCTGTGCCGGCCCTATATTTATTTCACTCTTACAGTCCCGCCGACCAATGTGTATTAAGTCCACTTATTAAGAGGAGGAACCTTTCTGGCTATTGGTATTTTATCGCAGTAAAGGCACCTAACCTATTCTTAACACCGGTGTCCCTCCCCTCTGCGTAACGCTTATTCCCCTCCATAACTGCTCCATCAAAATAGCAGTAATTGGGAGTTCTCTCCCCGGGTATTTCCTATTGTTAAATGCTCTCTTACTGTCTTATCCTCGTAGCAGTACTATATGTTCTATTATCTGACATATCCCCTAGATAGCCACCCCATAAAAACCTCGTCACCATAGCAGTAATCGGGGTTTTTCCACCCTATTGAAACCCTGAACATGAACTTGCACCTACGGTCCCCACTGGCCTAACAAAAGAAAGAGGAACGCAGTGCTTGGCCACATCGGGCAAGGCACGGAATCGAAATTTGATACTTCAAGCTGTCTTTTCAAGGAAATGACTTGGACATATTGTGTCTGATTCTGGTATAAGCATAGATCCTGTAGCATCGAGTTCGGGCTATTCAGAACCTCCCCGCCCCTTCCTCAAAGAAGGGCATTCAGTCCTTTATGGGAAAGATTCACTTTGTTCGGAAGTTCCTCCCTGACTTTGTTAGGATGGTCAGATATATTCAGAATTTGCTTAAAAAGGATCAAGTGTTTAACCTTTGCTCTCCGAACTCGGTAAACATATGATGGCTCTTTATCCCGATCAAATGCGGGCTTTGCTGCTGCTACCGTAACCAATGTGCTGCTTACTCTACTTTCGCTCTAGCTGCGCGGTGCTGCTCTGCCCATCTATATCTGCAGTCAATACTAAGTGATAGGCGCCGCCCTTCTTTCCTCCCCGCAGCAACTAACTTATGACTCACCATATACGAAGCGCATCTCACGTGCCTTTATTGGTAAATTCTAAAAGGGCCACAGCTATTATTTAATATATAAGATATATTCTCATATATATTCTTTGGTCGTTCCTCCCACCTTGTTGTACTGAATTTCCCCACTTGCCACGCACTCTCTATCATCTTTATATGTCACCCTTCTGTACTGAATTTACCCGATTGAAACGCGTGGTACGGCTTGCTTGCTGCTTACTTACCCACATTGCTCCCATTTCGATCACGATTGAGCCTTATCTTGACGAATCTGAACGTGCTTGACCTTGATATGATGGATGACCCGATTCCGTTCCGATGGGCCCACGTGTGATGCGTCTGCTTGTGCTGTTGGGAGTTCTTATTCTGGTGTTGTGTGTGTCTCCCTTTCTTTGGGTACGATTATATGTCATTCCTCTCTGAACATTTGATGGGTAGGTAGTAGCAAACTGTAAGGATACGGATCTTTCTCTTCTCTCAAAACATGAGGGTGGCAAAAGAAATTCCTCTCCGAACATTCAACAGCTAGGAGAAAACCGTCTGGGGATGGAAGGCCTGGTCCGAAACCTTCTGGATGTATGTATAAACCTTGTCCAACTGCCCTGGTCTCTGCTTTCCGAACATTTGACGGCTATGTTCAACTTTGAGGATACGCGTGCGTATGGATGACCTCGACCTTGTCGTAACTTCAATTCTTTGTCCAAAGAAAGGTCGGGGGTTCTAAATAAAGCCAATAAGAAGTGTCTCACTCAATAGGATTCCAAAATACTGGCCCCAGAGATATAACTTGAAAGAAGCACGTATATAAAGGCCCATAAACAAAAAAGTCTTAATCCAGTAAGTGTGTGTTATTTCCAAGCCTGTCCCGTAGAATATATAAGTTTTGTAAGTGAGAAAGTAAATAAGAGGTGGTGAACACGACAGGTGGATAGGAAGGATCGTGGCACTTAAGTAATGCAAATAGGCTGCTGAAGAAAGGGACGGAGTCACTCACTATTCAGATGGCGGCCTGTTGTTCTTCAAGTTCCTCTCTTTTGGGGCCCCTCCCCCTTCTTTGGTCGGGAGCCGCCATCGTTCGTAACCTCTCCTCGACCTCGTAACCTCGGCCGAGTCCCTCGACCTCGTAACCTCAGTCGAGTCCCTCACTTCTTTGGGGAAGGTGAGCGATAAATCCCTCACCATATTCATAGTGAGTGACCCCTAAATAATATAGGGCCCTCCGGACCTCACCTTTTGAGGGAAGGTGAGCAATAAATCCCTCACCATATTCATAGTGAGTGACCCCTAAATAATATAGGGCCCTTCGGGCCTGTTGTCGAGAGTTCGGCAGGCTCACCCTCGACCTCGTAACCTCAGTCGAGTCCCTCCGGACCTCTATTTTTGAGGAAATAGAGAGATAAATCGATGGCGGCCTTTGTCGAGAGTTCGGCAGGCTCACCCTCACCCCCTACCCCAAAAGAGAGTTGTTCGTCTGATGGCGGCCTTTGTCGAGAGTTCGGCAAGCTCACCCTCACACGTTACCTCTCCTCGACCTCCTCGGCCGAGTCCCTTCGGGCCTTTAGTCGAGAGTTCGGCAGGCTCACCCTCACCCTAACGGGCCTTTTGTCGAGCAAGCCCCTACCGGTCCTTGCCCGATGCGGACAAGCGACTACGTACCTTTAGCACACACTTATTCTGCGGGCAAATCTTATATATATATATAAAGAGGTAATCATGCAAGGATTCCGAGGACTATGGAAGGATCTTTACCTTTCTATTGATATCTTCGATTAATCTGAATCATATGAGGCGAATCCTACCAATTCAGATACTATAGAGAATTAACACTGCCTTTACTTCTTTAGTGCTTACCCTCTTATGACACCAAAAGAAGAATTGCTTATCGGACTCTTTCTAACTAGTCAATGGCTTGGCATTTCGCTATCACACATCCCACCTTGTAGACCCGGCCCCGCGAAGGATAGCTAACTGGCTTGTTGGATGTATTTCTATATTTAATAAGAGTGCTGGATCTATTGCATAACCAACTGAAGAATCAATAGCTAAGTATGGTAGGTCTACTCCTGGGTATGGATATGCAGCTGCTCGTGCATCTTTCACACAAGAAACCACTGACTGATGAAACCACTCAAAGGTGGTGGTGCAGCTGATGCTACTGATGCTTATGGCTTTGCTTCCTTAGCTGATTGCTGGTTATTCCCCTTCCTTCCAACCGTTTAGAGTTGGCCCTTTTGGTTCCTTTTCCGTGTGTTGCTAGGGTTAATACCGGTGGATCATTGGGCCAATACCTTATTACCCTACGGACCCCAGTTTGATTCGTTGTTCGTTCTGCACTGCTCATTGAATCGCTCTTAATATTATGGTAGCAAAATGGATAGCAGCTGATTCTATGATGCATCGTCATGTAGCAAGTTAGCACAATTCCTATAGACGATAACGAAGTAATGAATTACCGAGGGCAATAAATTGACCAAAGTAAGGGTATGCCACAGTGTGCCATCCTAGGTCACCCGGCCTTCACCAATTTATGATGATTTATCCACGAAATATCGTCTAATTCAGAGAATTGCCACATACCCTGCTGGGATATACCGGAAAATTTCATAATGTGCCCACTGGTTCTACCAGCTCTAGGGTCAAGAAACAAGCCAACAATTACACTACAGAGTCTATGAATTCTAAAACCAAACTCCCGCTTAGAACAGTGAGCTATAAGTAAGTAATGCAGGTCAATTCGGATGGAAAGTACATTCACGTAATTGACCAAGTAGCTCACATCACTAATTTGATGAAGCAGAAAAGCAAATAGCAATTGATTCCGCTACATTTAAGCCAGAGGGGCACTTAGCTGTATACCAGCCAGCAAAGGTCCTCGTGTAGAGTGGACTATAGTAGGATTACAGGTGGGCTACCAAAGGTGTCTATGGGCGCGCTGTTACTATAAGAATATAATGGAGCCAATCCCAACCTTCATCAATCGAGATGCCTGAACCCTTGTCTTTATCTATTGCCAAGCTAGTGAAGTCTAGGATTGACAAAGAAAAGTAAGTTCCTAGAGCAACTCAACCTAGATCCTGGTAGAGAACCCATTCCAGGGCCATATCCCGTAGCTTCCCTTCATGTGGTTTCAGGCCCATATCCACTTATAGTACCGTCATTATGCCTATGCTCCCCGAGCTTTTCTGCCTAACCAAAGTCAAGTGCGTCTATCATAGCTGCTTCAATGCCAACTGGATCATTCAATGTCTCTGCCTTCGCTGATGGGTTTAACAAATTATAGCTTGTATAGGGGCCATTTGGAAAAGAAATCACAATCACAAGTAAAGCATCGATTCCAAGTAGAGTCAAACCGGTGCATCCAAAATAAACTAGCGCAGCCGGATCAGGTGTTCAAAACCAAAAAAAGAACTGGAGGGGCTAGTTACCAACGACCGGGAAGAAGTGGATGAATGCATGGAGTAAAACCTACTGCCATCTATTTATACTTTAATACATTGATGCAAAAAACAAATTACACCATTAGCTAATAGGCATCCACTACACCCCACGGAAACACACAGATGCATCATGAAAGAGCGCTACACCTACCATACAATCAAAGGTGCGTAGCCCCTATAACGTCCTGTCGTCCATCCATCCATCTATCCATTATGAAATGAGTTGGCAGCTCGCTCATATGAAAGGTCGGCTCTCGATCATATCCGCTCGATCAATTAGTTGCTGGGTCTCGCTCATATGAAAGTGCTCGGTCATCGACTTGCTCACGATTTCGGCTCGATCCACTATGAAAGTTCATGATAACCGGAACATCTTATCTCGCCTACTAATAGGTGTCTCGTTCATATGATCAAGTTCTCGAAAAACTGCTACCGAGCCCTTGCCTACTTCTAAACCCCTGTGGAGGCTCGTTCCGCGAGGCTGCACTTCAAGGCGGCCTACCAGACCACAAGACTAGACGCATTCATTAGCAACTACTATCATGAAGACGCTATAAGCTTCCTCGCTTGGCTTGCTTGGTGCTTTCTTGCCTACCTTACTCTATGGCTTCTTTCATCCCGGATCAGAACCACTCGTAATTCCGTGCTTGCTTTCTTGCCTACTTCACTACTCGCTATCAGTTCTTTCTTTCCGTACGGACTACTGACAACTATAAGTGCTTAGCTTTCAGTCTGATAGTAGTATGCCTTATTCCTCCTTCTGCATTCGCTCATAAGAGTCCTTGCTAGCTGCAAGAAGTTACCCTCATACGATATAAGAATAAGGTTATTAGATGAAGGATGGAAGACCGATCTGGCAACTGGGATGAGAGAAAGAATACGGATAAGTGACTCGCTTGAGTAAGACAAGCATACCTCGTATGGGCTCGAGTACGAGCTGACGTCTTTGGAGAGTAGGGCGCAACTACGGAATAGGAATCCCGTTTCAATAAAGAAGGAGCGGTGACTCAGACTTCTTGGTCATGAAAGAGAAGGGAAAACCCTGACCATGAGGTGGCCTGCCAAGCCCGGGACCGTCTATAGAGCCAGGGTTAGAGATATGGGTTCATGAAAGAGAAGGGCGAAGATGCATAATCTTGATAAGGTATCCTTCTTGGTCATTAAGAGGTGTCCTGCGGAGCTAACCACTGAGTGGAAGGAGGAACCCGATCTACACCTGCAGGTCATATATTGATAGCGGCAGTAGACCTACCCTCTTTCATAAGCTAAGGTAAGGATGCTGCACCTTCCTATGAAGATAGGTCACCCTAAACTCAATCATTGTCGTCATTTTCTTCACCTGCATGACTCGTTGTTTCATCCTTAGGTCATGTTCTTTCACTCTTCGACAGTGCTCTTTAATTGCTTTCTATAGGCAGGCATATGCTGCACCCTTAAATATCTAATTTGCTCTTATTATACTTAGCATTCTCCTCAAGAGACTTCCTATACTCAAAAGAGAAAGAATAGCAAGTAGTTCATTCACTATAAAGAACAACAATAATACCCCTGAGTATTATCATTATAATAGCATCAACTCAACCCATAATGACATCTTCTAGCTACCAATTATTACATCTCAAGACATAGAATACATCTATAGGCAGCAAATATCAAAAGGCAGCAAATATCAAAACACCATACCATTAGGATAGGATTTCTTTTTAGATTAGGTATGTATGTTTAGGGATTAAGATTGATAAATCGATTATTCCGGAGAAAGAATTGGTGGTGCGAAATTAAGCAGGCTTATTTAGCAGGAGGCTACACCAGGGCTATGAAGCTGAAATGTTCCCCTAATTCCGATGCTCTTGTGGTGGTGTAGAGCTTTTGTAGCCGCCGTAACTTGGTGTTGTTATCGGTAACGTGCACATCTTTACGCTTCCCCTGCTGCTGGCCAAGTAATCTAGAGGGAGAGAACCCTTTGCTCATTGGGAGGTGACCCCATTATTCATGGTGCTGCGGGCTCATAGGGCTACGTAATTGTTGTTAGAGATCCTTCTTGATTTGGTTGTTCCTAAGTCTACTAGTCTGCTGAGATCCATCTTTCTTTATTTGTAATACATAGTTCTAAGTTGGTGGAGTGTAAGACATAGTTGTTGGTTGGAGTGCTTAGTAAGACATAGTTTGAGGTTAGAGTATCTCTAAGTCTGAGGTGATCATAAATAGATTGTCGTCTGCTACTGAGGTATGGTCTGTTGTATTCAGGTGGAGTTATTGCTGATTGGGCTTTTGAGTTTTCAGGAGGTCGTAGTGGGGAGTAGAGAGGCTTTCCTAGGGTTTAGTTTTGGCAAGGTGATCTATCTATCTGGGTGCTAGCTCTCAATCAGAATTCTATTCCTACTCCTCCTTTTTTTCATCCTATTCTTTTTTCCTACTCCTCTCCCCTCGGGGATTGGGGTGGGTGGGTAAATAGTTTAGCGTGGATCAATTTTGTAGCTGTTACATAAAGATCGGACCAGCGAATCTCTCTCTCTTATACATTTGGTTGTAATGGACCTCACACAGAGGCATTCTTTTGGGTGGAAACATCACCAAGAGCAAAGGTAGGGGTAGGAGCCGTACAGAAGTTGGGATGCACGGTAGATATGTTACAGGGGAGCGGGAGGCAGCACAATAAAGCTAAAACCTCCTCGTGGGCGTGAGACAGGCGGAGATCGCGCGTAACGCACTGATTTCTGAGAGATAACGATTGGGGTTATATACGCGATTATTGCTGGCTAGTTTGGTCAATTAGATTGGGATCGCGGTTGAAAAGTTTGTCAAGAGATGGGACGAAATGGTTGAAAAGGACGGAAAGAACAGGGAGACAAGGACGGGAGGGGCGGGTAGATAAGAGGTAAACTACAACATAAAGGCAGGTAACTGTAGGCCAGGAACGCAGGGGCAAAAACTACTACGAGAAGGAGAACTAGAGGCTTACCTAATCTATTAACTGGCTCTGCCTTTCCTCCTGCTGTTGAATAGGCCTCTACCTTATATAAATCTTCATTTGGTAATGTGCTCGCCCCCTTCCCTTCTTACTTTTGTCCATTTCACTTCATAACCGGAAGAATTACGCGATCTTACCCTAATTTTCAAGGTGCGAAGCCGCTTGTTCCCTCCGGGGGACAAGGAATATTCCGGTAATAAGAATTCTGCCCCGGCGATCGTGGGATATGATCAATTAGATTATGCGCACATCAATTTATTGCCCCTGAATCGAAGCGTAGTAGGGGAGACCCATTACCAGAGATCACAATTTAGTTGTGGCCATCATTTTGCAGGTGGTCCCTTTCACTTTAGACTTTACCGTAGCATGATGGACGGGTCCGTAGTATCCATTTTTTGGGGGCAAGTTCGGATAAGGAAAAACCAAACTCGTAAAGCGATTCCCCCCGACGGGGCAGCACCCTGTAAGAATTACCTATACACGCATCATAGTAATGATACTAGCAATGATATGAGTCAAGAATCCAATACATTGAAGCATGCAGGCTAATTGCTACCAAGACCGATGAACTCATCCATGAACGATGAGAAGCCACTGCGCCCGATGAGCTATGGGACAAGCATTCCTACCAGTTCCCATTTGGGAGTAAGTATCCACCGGAAACAGATCGAGCAGCAATCTCAGACCCATATGCAGAGGCAAAAGCAGGAGTCTCAGGAAGATAAGCTAGTTTTAGTCCAAGTGAATTAGAAAAGACATTAACGAGCAGATCGAGATGCCCCAACCTCTGCAATTGGCTATGCTGCGAGTTTCATTCAGTAGCATCACCAGCATAGGTAGGGTAGGGTAGGGAGGTGGATATAAACTCCGAGAGTGAATTGAGTATGAACTCCGATAGGGAGTGAGTCCAATTTCAGAGAGTCAAGTTGTTCTTAATTCCGAGAGTAAAGTGGGAAATAACTCCGAGAGGGAAGAGGTGCTTATTAAGATCTACAATTGGGTCTAAAGCCCGGTAAGGAAGTGGGCAAATTGTAGAGTGGATTGGTGGCATATGGGGATGGCAAATTCCCCTAATAAACCATGTGGGGTGGTAATTGAAGTAATAAAGGGTGGCGTATGAGGACGGGTTGTTGCTGGCTGGTCTTACTCGCTGGGATGGCTAATGAAGAAGGGGGAGGTGGCCGGGGATGGTAATTTCTACTTCATGAACCTGGCCTATCGGGATGGTAGATTCTACGCCAAACAGTGGTAATTTCAAGAGTGAAAAGGTAGCTATTTCAGTGACCCTTCAAAGAGCGAGCAGGTTAGGTCCGGTCAGGTGCGAGGGTAGGTAGGCTCATTATAGAAGAAAGCCAGGCAATAGAGATGGGGAAGAAAGCTAGGTTTCCTTTTTGTTCGCTGCATAATAAGGTGCGAAGCCGCTTGTTCCCTCCGGGGGACAAGGAGTTTGCTTTCCAGGGCAGATTCCAATTAGCATATTTGATTATGCCGAAACCAGTCCCAATGCTGTCCATACCCACCAATACAGTCGAGGGCCCAAGACATGGGGAATTTATACCGAGGGGAGACAATACGAGGGCAGTCCTATGCTTACCGAGAGCTGGCATGCATACCGAGGGATAATGCCCCTTACTTTACGTTCGTGAAATACGAAGTAGTAGTGCGTAATGACATATATATATATAATGAGATCTCTATTTTATTGTATACGATATTATGAACGTATTGACTCTACTGATTTCGGTAACTAGATATAATAAAGAGAAAACATATTGCTCAGTAAGGTGCTCCGCTATAGAGAAAGAGTGCCGGGCCAACCATAGCGTAAACCCGCCCGGAACAAAACTACAGGTAACACGCCCGCTATTTGGCTAGGTAGGAAAGTCTTGTTCTTCACCCGGCCACACACTGGAATATTTCCTTGGCCCCCTAGACTATATATATATGCTATTGATCCTGCAATCTCTCTCTTTTTCTACCTGGATTATTAGACAGTATTCAGCCTCTTGAAGGAGCATATTTAGGTACTTAGACTTATGTTATATAGATGTAGACAGTTACATATTTGATGAAATTGAAAGAAGTTCATTTTCTGTACACCTTTTTGATTTTTGTTGGGGCATGTAGTATGTAAGGAATATTTGTTGGTAGATCAAGCCAAGATAGCAGTTATAGTGGACTTACCTCCTCCCACTTCTATGAAAATGCTACACGTGACACTGGGGCATATTGGGTATTACTAGAAATTCATAAGGAACTATGCTAGAATCACCACACCATTAGAGAAGCTGCTCAAGAGGGATGCTCGGACACCAGACTTTCAAAAAGATTTTGATACATTGAAGGAGAAGTTAGTGACTGCAACTATTTTTATATTCCTAGATTGGCCCCAGCTCATTCTTCCTCCTAACCTCTACCATGATATTATAAGACACCATTCGAAGTTGGGCAGGGGACAGATCAAAAGGCTAGTCCTCATTCAAGAATACTTCCTCCTCTTTCATTTATTCCTCCTCTCCCATCATTCCCCATTATTATATAGCTCAGCAACGAATTCGTTGGATTTGCTCCAGAAATGCCCATTATTCTTAAGATGGGAGGGCCTTCTTCTTCTTTCATCTCGGAATTAAGGCTTCGCCCTCTATGAAATGCTTTATTAGGGGGTGGAGAGAAAGATTTCACGGACGGAGGAAATGGTTGGTTTATCACTCACTGGATCAGGGGAAAGGGAAAGGATTTCTACTTCTTCTGGAGGGGCCCGGGGAAGGGAAAAACGAGTGTTTTAGTTATATAGTCTATTTCTTTATTGAGAGTGCGACAAATAGTTGGTTCCCATTTCTCGTTGCACAGGCCCCTCTTATGAAAAACATTTCAACCGCCTACTCGAAGAAATCCGGAACGACTCAATCTGCTGCTCTGCAGAGCCCCGTAACATCCCGGCCTCCCTATAGTGGTGACTTGCTAAAGTGAAAGTGAGGTGTCAACTCCAGAGAAGTTGATCAATTGAATTCATGGAGATTGTTCCGGAAACGAGATATGGTATAGATGCGTGCACGCCGCGAGGAAGAGTAACAAATTCTACAGTAGATCCAGTAGCAGCAGAACTCTTCATTGGAGATACAGGTCCAGTTCACCGAGATGATGAACAACCATGACCCGGATGCTTGAGCTGCGGTTCAATACATGGTTTTCCCCATAGAAAGAAATAGCGCTTCCACACTATATATTAGTGCCTATCCGATTCATCACTATTCAATAACCAGGCGGGCACCAACCTTACCACCTGTGGGCTTCGTTCACTGGGAGCGAGACTCCATTTACTTAGGAAATTGACAGGTTATGGCCGATAATCACCCGAGACTATTGAACCGAAGGAATTGACCAGGTTATGATAGCGAGTAGATTCATCATAGGCATGATAGGTAGAAACAAAAACAAAGGTGGAGGTAGTAGTGTAACCATGTAAAGATGAAGTTCCAGATGATACAGAGGCAAAGGCTGCACCTCGCCTAGTGTACCTTCCATATCGAAACCCTAAAGCGGGGAGGGTAGCATGGCTAACAATAGTAGAGGTGGAGACAGGAGAAGCTAGGGTGGAGGCACCGTGGTTGCATTTGACCGAGTGGTTGACCTTAAATCAGAGGCGAAGGGAGCAAAGAGAGCATTGGTTTTGATTCAATCTCCACCGCAGCGACAGGACCAGGTTCAGGTTATACGGATCCAGAGCTACCAGCATCATATTGAGATCCCTTGCCATTAGTTTGACCGCGTAGCAGAACCGGTCCTAAACCCTGAATAATTACTGTTTGCTTTGCTCACATCGCATTCGTGGGCTTAATAACGAAGCTAGGCAACTACGGGCAGTGAAAGTTTGATCAGCAGCATCTGAGCCAGGTACATATCTAGATGCGGAGTCTGCATCCCCGCCAGTTCTACTATTGCACTTAATATCTAACATACTATGCCATGTCTGGTGCTTCTAAGATAAGGTCTTCATGGGTTGTTGGGCATTCATATCCTGATGAAGCGGTAAAGAAAGTCAAGAGTAAGGCCGAATGATCAATATATCAGAAAGGGAAGGAAGGAGACGAGGAATAGAAGTAGGGGACCTATATACCTTACCTTGTTTCTACCCACTCACCTGCAAGGGAGCCCTAGACCAGGAATGCACGTAGTTAGGAGAGAACGTTATGAGCCCTTACCTTAGAAGCAACGAATGGGATGAGTTGATACCTTACCTTATGTCTAGAAACGTCACTCACTGTCTGCCATATGCCCTAGTGTAGTGGTGTTCCCTTATCCTTCCCTTACTGCCCCACACATAGCGTAGTAGAACCATCACGTAGCAAGTACATGTTTTCACACAGATGCTTGATTAGTTGCCATTCCTCACCCTATCAGCCCTATCTGCACTTGATTAGTGCCATCCATCTATCCAGTTTGCTCATCCACACCCTGGGGTAGGGGGCCCCTATCTGTCTGCCATCCCCCTTACCCTATTAGTTCCATCTATTCAAACAATCTTACCAATCTGCAATTATCCACCTGCTCGAATGAATAGGGCTTGAACGAACTATCTGTCTGCCATCCCTTACCCTATTAGCTCCCATCAGATAGGTGAACCATATCCGATCTTGATTGGCCTTTCACCCCTAGCAGCCACGGATTCATCCCCGTCTTTTGCCACATACGCGGGTTCGGTCCTCCAAGGCCTTAAGGAGCTCGCTTCAACCTCTCCCTATCGGTCGTGCACTCCGTTCCTATCACACGGCTCACTAACTCTGCCCCAACCCCAGAACTACTCAGTCCGCTGTCGCTCTCTGCACTTCGCTCGTCTTTGGCTAACTAACCCTGCCTCAACCACGGAATGGCTCACTAACTCAACCCCAACCTAAGAACGGCTTTGACACGGTTTCCCGATCAGAGGATATCCAGGGTGGATCACGGACGGTATATCCCATTTACTGCTCTAGCCCTAGGTTCTCCAATGAATCGTTATTACATACGTAATATGACCTGCTCCCATTCACTCATCCGCCGTAGTCGTTCGTATCATAGACGTATTAATACGACTGACTTAGTTCGCTGTCGCTAGGGGTCTCCTTTTCCTGGGGCCCCGAAGGTGAATTCGGTCATCATCCATGCTGTTTTCTAAGAAAGTAATGGTATCAGCTACTACGGCACTAGCTTCGAGGAAGAAAGAATCCCTTTAGGGTGGCCGGGAAGGAGTTCAACAGGTAGGCCTCCTATCATGATCCGGGTAGTTAGGCTTAGGTTCTTATCTTCCATGATCCTCTTTTCCATGATCCGGATTCGTGTAATAGATCGGGATGGTTATTCCATGATCCGGGTAGTTGGGCTAGGGAGATCAGTCTTCATGATGGATTATAGGGAGATTAGGATTTATTCCACTAGGCCAGGGAGAATCACTAAACACTGAATTGATTCCGATCAAGTATTGTTACTCACACAGATTGATTCATGGAGAGAAAAACATATCTAAGGGAAGGAAAAGGTCTACTTTAGAGGAATACTTATTTTCTCTAAGGGTAAAGGATCTTTCTTGCTTTGGGATGTGAAAAAAAACTGGCATTGGGTTTATTCTATCCTAACCCACTGGTTGATATCTTATATATCAACTTGACAGGAGCAACTTGACAGCTACGGATTGCATGCCGGATTACAAGGGCTCTTCCCCTTGGGGCTTCCTTTACTCCTTTCGAAAGCCACTTGCCCACTTCAAACTGACTGCCTGATAGACCTTGCTGCCTGCTGATCACCTTGCCGCCTGCCTGATACTGCCTGACTGCTGCTTTCTTTGACCTTGCCAATTTACCGCTTAGATATAGACCTTGCCAACTAACGACTGCCAAGACCTTAGATCTGACGACCTGCCTTCATCGAACTTCGACCTGACCTGATATCGACGACCTCGATTGATACTCGAATCTTGCTACCACCCGTATCTCTCTTCTTGTCACCTGACTTCGATATCTTTTGCGACCTTACGACGATGAAATAACTTTACGGAGCTGGCTTGCTTTGATGCTAGACCCACCACCCCGGTTGGTTATTGCTTTCTTACTCGCCTTAGCCCACCAAATGATCATATACAATCACCAAATGACACCGTGGATTGCCCCCCCCCTAACTCCACCTGGTTTTTGTTTGCTAGCAGCTATATTTCCGTGTCGGGAGGACGAAGGAAGAATCTATGCTATGTGGCGGGGTTTGAAACAGATAGATACCTGGAAGGGCAGGTAGACATGTGGGTCCAAGTGAGCGATTGATTGACTGAAACCGAGACTGAAAACTAATATTGTATCTATATCTCCTCGACCCCCAGTATGAGACCTTGGAAAACCCAGGAAAGCAAACACTACTATGGGTTGAATCAAGAATGGGGTAATTCAGTGTCCGGGCCTTACCTACCTCCCCTACTATGGCCCATCAGTTGAATCAATCACTATTTCTAATTGGTGACCACTTAAAACACTCGGAATACGTGCCCTGTGTGGCACCTTTTGTAATACGTGTCCTCGCGGTATCTTCCTCTATCCTTAGTGAGTGAGCGGCTTAGTGCAGTGAGTGAAAGGCTTCAGTGAATGGCTTTCTATGTGAGTTACCCATGTTCTCCAAAAAAAGAGATTGAGAAAAGTTGTTGCCATACGGAGCAAATCCGCCCAACACGGGGACGGTACAGTACAGTACGAAGCGGGGCAGGGCGGATGGCATCAATTGCCTTTTAGGTTGAGCACCTTTCTCCTTTCGCCTGGAACCTTTTGCCAGAAGCCTTTACCCTTTCACCTTTTGAATAAAGCTTGACTCAGGAACCTTTTGCCTGTAACTTCAGCCCACCTAACCAAGTCCAACAAGCCTAAACAGGTCCAACAGATGACTTTACCCTTTTGCCTTAGCCTATCACCTTATTCCTTTAAACTTCTGCCTTTTGCCTTCATAAACAGCCAAGCCAAGTCCACGGATGCCTGTAACCTTTCACCTTTTGCCTTAAACCTTTCACCGGGAAGGAGGAACCTATAAACTGAAGAAGAAGCAAGCCTTTCACCGGGAGCCTTCAGCCCGAAACCTATCACCTGCCTTACCTCTTTTGCCAGAAAGAAGCCTTGAACCAGGAAAGAAGCCCAGTCGACATAAAACATGCTGCTTTACTTACGTTGATTAACCCTTCGAGGAAGGAGCAGATAGAAGAAATTGATGTTTAAGAGCTGGAGGTGAGATTAGTCTTTACCCAAGAGCCAACCTATCGATCCAACATAGCCAGGATGTGAGGAGTTAGTGCACCAATGAGTAGTGATTGATTGGATTTGATTGGCGACTAAAAGCCTAGTTGGGCGATTCCACCTTCCCCGGAGATTGATCTTTTGCCGATCTTTTGCTGATCCTTCCACCCAAGAGATGATCGATTGAGAACTGATTGCGCTTAGCTCTAGAACTGAGAAACTCTCTACCAGGCCAACAAGACCTAGGGACGTTGTTAAGAACCGAAAGCCCACAGTGAATTGAAACATTTTACACCAACAGCGCGCTGTGAACCGAAAGGACACGGTTCCACCAATGGAACTGCTAATATCTTTCTTGCTCACTTTACTTAACTTGCCCGGAAACGCCCAACTTAAACACCCAGGTTTTTGCTTGCTAGAACGACGAGACCACCCGAGGAGCAAAGCCCATCACGAAACCGGTTATTGCTTGCTGGTGAGCTGGCTGGCGGGCGAAGGAACTTGCCTAGGAAGGATCCACCCAGGCGAGCTAGGAAAGATAAGAAGAAAACCACAACCGATTGAATGCTATTACTTACGTTATTTTGACTGGATAGATTGAAAACCTCGGCTGCGGCTTGGCTTAACGCTCAGATCGACAAGATAATTCTTTATTTAGAGGTTAGTTGATATCCTCCAAGTTCCCACCATACGGACGGGAATGACACAACTGAAACAAATGAACTAACTGATCACGCAAAAAGAAAGAGCGCAGAGGATGGACCGCAATAAAGCGTAGTAGGCAGAGGAATGAATGCGGCGCATAGCAATAGTGGAAGGAAAGAAAGAGCGTAGCAGGCAGTATAAACAAAGAGCCTAATTGGTACTCACCACCTCACACTAGTCGTGGACTATTTTCCCGTTGGCTCAGCTCAGCTCAGCGCAGGTCAGCTCCGTGTGTGGACTATGGGTACTGGGTCCATAAGGCAAGTCCTATGCACGCTTTACAAAAATGGCTATCAGAGAGAAACGCGCTCTAAAAGTATATAGTTAATATATAAGAAAATCCATTTAAGTGCTCCGATGTGGGTTCCCCAATCCCCATACCATTAGATTGTTATCCCGGCTTAGATCGGTACCCATACTGCTACCCCAATTAGATATTGATTAGCTCACCCTTATATACCCATTGGACTTACAGCCGGCCCCTAGGAGGGCGGATGCCGCCGGGCGGAGGCGTTGTGAGCTTATGAACAGGGTAGTTACGCCTAGGGCGAGACCTTAGACCGATACTTAACCCGGTATTGCCTTTCCCACTTATAGAGCGGTATTCCCCCTTCGGGGAGCTTAGACCCAGACCGATACTTAACCCCCCATGCTGATCTCGATACCGACCCCTGCTACTGTCCCATAGAGCTCTATTATGAACCCGAAGAATGGCTTGCCTGACAATAGGCCCTAAGGGCCCTATATTATTTAGGGGTCACTCACTATTCATATGGTGAGGGATTTCTCTCTCTATTTTCTTCAAATAGAGGGACTCGGCCGAGGTTACGAGGTCGAGGAGGGCAAGGATCAGTCATCGATGATCACTTTATTGATGTTATTCCTTCTAAGGAAGAGATGCTGAAGAATGGGAAATATATGTACACACCCTTAGATCAAGTCACGCTAGGATCAGGGATGATGAGGATGAGCTCATTAATGCATAATTACATATATAATAGCAGCATTGTCGAAAAGGCCAACTCTTCATTGAACACAGTAAGCGAGTCAAATGTACGCGTTGGAATAAGAGAGCAGTCTTCGGGCTTTCCTAGCAAGATTGGATTTCTCTCATTAGTTAGCGTTCCAGAACCCGTAGATCCCTTTGTAGGTTACCAGCCAGCGAGGGCAGCAGCATAGTAAGTTGCACGGCCTGCAGAGTCAGAGATAGAGGTGATTGTAGTTTCCTTGCACTAGGAAGCGCAAGCCCCTCCGGGTCCTTGTTTTAAACATATCTAGACCTATAGCCGGTAGCATCCCTTCGTTCGGATCCAAATCCATAGCCCGCAGCATTCCACTAGTACTACTCTTTCTTCTCCATAGGCCTAGGACCTGAGAGGGACAGTAGGTCTCATAGAGACAGGACCATAGGTGGGATCTGAGATATCACTCGGACCTAGTTCGTTCGGCTTATTGCAATAGAAATAGGCGTGATCAATAAAACGAGAAATGTAGGCTTTTTCAGAAAGACGTTTCGGATAATAATCACAGCAGCGAAGTTTGAAGATCAAAAGGGATATTTACCTTTGGGTTGCACATATTCGTAGAGTGAAAGGCTTATATCAAATATTATGACATTATGGCCGTAATGATGCCGAGTCATCCGTAATTGGTACACGCTCCTACCCCGCAACAGATGAAGCGATGAGCCAACCGACCAAGCATATGGGACCAACCGAGTGAGAATTGTACCAGCTAAGCAAATAAAGGTATAGATCTTTGTGCTGCTCAGCTTTTGGCGGGAACAGGGCTATTACTCGGTCCTACCCCCATTTACACGGTTCTTTAAGGCGTTTTCGTGGCTATCCTAGAGTGGAAACTAGCAAGAGCTAAGGGCCTGGCTCGCCCCCACTTTTTAGTCCCCATACCGAAGCCTGAGATCGAATATGTGCATCTCTGTTGCTGGTAGTATCTCTATCCCATGCGCTCATCTCATGAGTGTTTCCATCCCATGCGCTTAAATAGTATCTCGATCGCATGCGCTTAAATAGTATCCGGACTCCTTGCTTGTTAATAATTGGTAGGGGTAGCCGTTCCAATGGGAATAGTTTCTCCCAGCTTGAATATGGGAGTTATAGTAATACCTTATGTCTGTGAGCTATCGTGAGAGGGTAATTTATGTTTCTAACGGCTATAGACCTATTACACATCCGGAAAGCAAAGATCAGCAAGGCACATAAGGCAGGGAGCAAACATATTGACAGGATAAGGGAAGGACATGGTCATCAGCGGGGGGAAGGGAAGACATACTCGGTAGGGAAGGAGGGATAACACATTCGGCATTAATACGGGAAAACACACGGGTATCAGAGGGAACACATTAGTAAGGAAATAACACCATCTATCGATCGACGGAAACACATTCGAACACATTGATCGGGAAAGCATCGAAGGAAGGGTAAGCTCCCAAACACCCCACCTAACGTATTGTATCCGAACACCTACTCTAGCCCAGCGACTAGGAACCTTGCCTTTTATTCCCATTAATCTAAAAATGCTTAGATACGTATGCTTAATCATAGTAATCATTGAGAGCTTATTGGGGATACTAGTATATATGGAACGTGTATGAACTAAAGGTGATATCTGTGTTTCCATAATATAGAGGTATAAGTAATATAAACACTATACCTAAGCTATTGAGTATTGGTATTGGTTATGAGGAACATGAGTGATTACACTTAACTAGTAGTGACTAATGGTTTACAAATGATAGCAACTACCCTTTGTTTCACATATTGTACGTTATAGGTAGTACCGTATTACATTGTATGCTATGAGTAAGCATAGGTAATCAGTAATATGTATTGTAACATCTTCATTATAAATGGTATTTGATCTATTGGAATTGAACCAATTGAGCTCTTAGTCATTAGTCATATGAATAATGACTGGAAGAAATGCCTAATTCAATATATAATAGCAGATTGGATTCGATCTCTCAAAATAGCATAATGACATATATAATATATGCTTTGGCGGAGGTTTGAACAGATTTCTCTCCTCTCCCTCTCCCTCTCCTCTCCCTCTTGGGTTTACTTATTGCCCCACCCAATAAGTCAACCCTGGGTCGAGCACCTAAAGGTTAGGGTTTACTTATTGGTTTGGGGGGTTAACAGTCGAGCATGCTTGCGCATCCTTAACAGTCGAGCACCTAAAGGTCCTCTCCTCTTGGGTTTACTTATTGCCCCACCCAATAAGTCAACCCTGGGTCGAGCACCTAAAGGTCCTTATCAGTCGAGCCCCCTAAAGGGTCCTTATCAGTCGAGCCTGCTTACGCATCCTTAGGGTCGAGCACCTAAAGGTTAGGGTTTACTTATTGGTTTGGGGGGTTAACAGTCGAGCATGCTTGCGCATCCTCTCCTCTCCTCTCCCTCTCCTTAACAGTCGAGCACCTAAAGGTCCTTAGGGTCGAGCACCTAAAGGTCCTTAACAGTCGAGCACCTAAAGGTTAGGGTTTACTTATTGGTTTGGGGGGTTAACAGTCGAGCATGCTTGCGCATCCTTATCAGTCGAGCACCTAAAGGTTAGGGTTTACTTATTGGTTTGGCTCTCCTTCACAGTCGAGCCTGCTTGCGCATCCCCTCCTCTCAAATAAGTAACCAAAGGCAGTCGAGTGTGCTTACGCACCCTCACCATATGAATTAGGTGAGTGCTGCTACGCACCCTTCCCCTCCTCTCAATAAGTAACCAAAGGCAGTCGAGTTGCTTACGCACCCTCACCATATGGAAGTGCGTGTTCTCCGCCTTAAGTTCGATAGGGGGCCTTTCGAATTGCCGGCAGCCTCATATTTCATATATTTTTATTATGTCATTACGGTATGATCGGGAATTTCATGACGATCTTCCTGCCTGAATGAGGATATGATTACGCTTTAGCGGATCATGCATATATTATATATGTCATTATGCGATGAATGAATGGATATGTCAATTACGCTTTTAGCGGTATCATGCATTATTATATATGTCATTATGCTGAGGAATGAGTATGTCATTACGCCTTTAAGCAGGATTCATGCATATTATATTATGTCATTATTGCTATTTTGAGGAGATCGAATTCAAGTCAGTTTCTGCAAAGCGCCTGAACTCTAAGAACTTTGAGAGAAAGCGCTCCCTCGGCGAGGGACAACACTCCGTTAGAGCTAATTCCTCCGAGCTCTCAAACTAGAGGGGTCGGCCGTATCTCAAACAGATATAGAGACAGAGCATGTGCTTCGGCTACGCTAGCGAAGCTTTCTCTTTCGCTACCACATGCTCATATATTAACTACTACCATTACCAATGACTGGTTCTTTTCTCTCTAAGGCTAGGGAAATCCTATCATTATATTGTCATTACGGCGCAATGAATTGGATTTCAGTTCAATTGATTTTGGTGCCCCTCTCAAATAAGTAACTAGCGTTTGGTCAAGCGATGGCGGCCTTATTTAGTCGAGCGTCGTACTCACCTGCCGGGGGGCACCCTACTAATTTGGCCGATTTTCTCTGGCGGAGGTTTTTCAATATTCCCCTACTATTATAGCATTTTCAGGAGGCGGAGGTTTTGGAATATTGAGCAACGAATGAATGCATAATGACATATATAATGAGATATTGTTCGTACAAGCATTCAACCTTCCGCCTTCATCACCAGCCAAGTCCAACAGAAGCCTTCACCCAGCCTTAAGCAGACCCGAACCATATGAAATGCATAATGACATAGAGAATATATGCTTTGGCGGAGGGTTGAACATCTTTCCCTCTCCCCCCTGGTCGAGCGTTCAAACCCTACTAATTTGGTCATTTTAGCTTGGCGGAGGTTTTGGAATCTAGTTACTTATTTGAGAGGGGCACCCAATAAGTCAATTGAACCTTTATATGCCTGCTTGCGCATCCTGATATTTCTTATTGAATTGGCAGATAAGAGTAATTGGACTGAGAGTGCCTTGACTCTTACTACTATGAATCCTAGCTGTAAGGGTGAGCTTGCCGAACTCTCGACTAAAGGCCGCCATCGCCTTTCAAGCGCCAGATTGTGAGAAGTTTGATGTGATGCAACGCCTTCAGCAAGTGTAGAAAGTGCCCATTGGCCAGGAAGTCCAGCCAGATAAGAGACGGGCACATTTGACCAAATAGTAGTCCGATTTATGGGCCAGTCAATTTGAAAGGTTCGGTCTCCGTCATACAGTGCTCGGTGGCGAAGAGAGCTTATCAGTACGCCTAGAACAGAGGATTGACCCGGTCGACTGCTTAATCGTAAGAGACAATCTACAACAATCTCTACAGAGCCATATGGTTTATGAATGGGGCGAGGCTCATGGTTTGCCCAGAACAGAAGTAAGAGCGGCTTATGGTCATGCGCCTAAGTGAAATGGGTGAAAGGTTTAGGGTCCAGGGCTTTTAGTACCTAGCAGTCTAAATGAATGGGTCGGTAGGCAATTACGAGCTTATTAACGATCCGGGACCCATAGGCTAGCCCATACAGAGATGGTTTAGAACGGTTGCAACTGGTCTGTGGTTAGGCGCACTTGAAACCTAGACGTATAGAAACTCGGCATGCAACAGGGACTGGACGGTAGGTCTCAGATCCAGAGTAACGGTACGTATGACCCGGTCCAAACTCAATTTAGTGGCATAGACGAAGGCTCGAGAGCATCTATGGTTCCCCAATTAGTATAAGGTACAGGGGACAGGGGAGACAATAAGTAGAATAGCCGACCTAGTGCATGTTGACGAAGTAAGGTTCCAGTAGTCTCAGGTACTGTAAAGCCAGGACGTATAGCTAATATATCAGTGATTTTTGCCCTAGATGTACACCTTCCAGTTAAAGGCTGGCCCCCTTACAATCGACGTTAGGTACCTTGTACGAGACCTCTGCTGACCAGTCGTCCGGAGACCCCTCCTTTGAATGGTTATGATGCTAATGCTATATATGAGGAATTGTGCTTTCCGCTTATGATTATGATGGAAGGAGTGCTGTGCTATTCATGGAAGTACACAGAAGTTGGAAACGGAAGTAGGTCATTAAAGTAGGTCGAAGTCAGCCTCGAAAGTAGGAGATGCTAGACTAACCACTGCTTAAGCAAGCATGATGTTACTGTTCCAGATAGCGAGCTTTTGGCCCTTGAAACATTAGCGGGGGTTAAGGATGCTAGGCCACCTATTGAAGTTGATCCCGCAAGTCCAGCACCTAATGGTGTCAAGAATGGTTCCGTACTATCCGCTTATGCTGAGTTATGTAAAGTAGGCTGTGCCCTTTTTGATCCAACGTGAGTTCTACGATCCAATTACAGATGCAATTACAAGAGGTTTACTTTCACGGATTCTTTCCATAAAGTTCTAGTTCCCCATGTCGACACAGTAGAGTGCCCAGCGCTCTCTTTTGCTTCTTCGAGTGGTTCATGGAACGGTACCTCTATTTAGCAATCGAGCGACCTTACGGTACCTCTTCCCCTCGATTGAAGCCCGGAGCTACCTACGACCTGGCACGAGCTTCCGCCCCCTATCCAGCTCCCATAACTATGGCATGTACTAAAACACGGAACAAGGTAGGATGTGTATGAAATTGGAACAGGCTAGCATATGCCAGATGCGGGTGACCCAGAGCTTCCAACAGCAGATTGAGTAACAGATGATGCCTATCCAAAGCGAGTATATTCACCCGCAGAGGCAAAGGTAAAGGCCAATGCGCTAGTGAAAGATTCAGTTTACCGATCTCCCAGCATCCCTACCAGCAGGAGCACAGCCACTTGCAGATGCATACGCAGTTCCTGGTCCGCGGCATGCATACCTTCTATATCGAGAGCTAGTAACAGAGGTTAAGGCTGCATAGAAGCACGCAAGGGCTTCACCAATTGAAGTTGATCCGGCAGAAGCAAAGGTAAAGCCAGCCAGCTTAAGGTAAAGGTTGCATGGACGGCCTCTATTTATGCCGTGGGTGGAACGGGATCTACTGGCGTAGAGTATGGATATGCACCTTGATATGCACCTTGGAATGGAACTACAGACTCTCGATCCCAAACTTGAACTGGAAATGAAAGCGCGTATCTTTACCAACTACTGATTATAGTGCAGGTCCGCTGGTAGCTATGATGCCGATGGGCGTGGTGCTCCTACCTTCGCTTCCATCTCTGTTGCTAGTGGTGGTTCAACCGCTTCAACCGAATCTGCTACTGATGCTTTCATTCGATCAAATGCAACCGTCTCTACCACTGGTGACTCGTACTCTGTAGCTTATGCTGCGGGCTCTATCTTCGCCTGTGCCTCTGCTATCTACCCAATGCCTTTATATACGAGGCATTCGTAACTGAAATGACGAAGAAAGGAGCCGGAGTGATGCAGCTAATAGATATTTTGATAAGCTCAAGCATGTGATGTGCTCATGCCCTGTACTTACCATTCTCGATTTATCACTACCATTTGTTTTTTAGTGTTATGCTTCAGGTGAGGGGATCGGAGCTGTGCTTATGCAAAAGGGCCAACCACTAGAGAACAGAAAATGAACAGTTTTCTATCTCTTACAAGGAAATGATGCCATTATGCATGCTTCGGAGAAGTTCAAGCAATATTGAGTTTGTGGAAGATTTGTGGTGTGAACAGACTAGTTTTCAGTTTTGATTGGGCCAACGTTACTTAAATGATCGGCAACAGAAGTGGGTAAGTAAGCTTCAAGCTTATGATTTCGACATTTTTGATGTGAAAGGTGAGAAGAATGTGGTTGCTGACGCTCTTTCCAGTATGCCTACTTTAGAAAGTTCAAAAGCATAATTACATATATAATATATGCATTGTCGAAGATCAGGTTATCACTTAAAAAATCTTTTCTTAACCAAAGGCCCGGTAGGCCCGGTAGGGTGAGCCTGCCGAACTCTCGACTATAAGGCCGCCATCGACTCACCGATTCATATGGGTGAGGCCCGGAGGGACTCGACTAAAAGGAGAGGCCCGGTAGGGTGAGGGTGAGGTAACGAACTCTCGACCTATGCTAGTTACTTATTTGAGAGGGGCACCCAATAAGTCAAATGAATACGTTAGTGACTCGACTGATAAGGACCCTTTAGGGGGCTCGACTGATAAGGACCTTTAGGTGCTCGACCCCAGGTTTACTTATTGGGTGGGGCAATAAGTAAACCCAAGAGGAGAGGTACGTTAGTGACTCGACCATAGGGAGAGGAACGAACGCTCGACTATAAGGAGAGGGACTCACTATTGGTGAGGAGCAACTCTCTTTTGGGGGAGGGAAAATAGAGGATGCGTAAGCATGACTCGACCACCGCCATCAACTCGAAGAACTAAAAGGCCGCCATCGCATTTCATCATACTATGAATCCTTCCCAGGGCTCTTTCTCCTTGCCTAGATATGTTTATTGATACTTATATGCAGGGAAGGTTCGCCTTACCTTCCTTTCCTTTCCTTCCCGGTAACGTGTCAGCCTGCCTCTCTCCTTCCGTCCATCGGGGTTCAACCTGCTCTGTTGTTGGCTCTGTCTGTTGGACCACCCCTATCGTCCCACCCAGGTCAAATAGACAACACCCATCATCGGTGCACTAAGACTCCTGGCATAAGACTCCTGGCATAAAACTAATGGTGGGCGGAATGGGAATGCGCGGATGCGTGGCGTGTATGGCTTGTATGCGGCTTTAAGGAATGCGTACTCGTATTGGTACGCGAGAAGGGTCAGTTGGAACTCCCGGAATCCTCATCAGTATAGAGAATCCAATTGAATCAATGCTTCCTCTGCCGTCGAGGCGTCCTGTGCCTTCCTGGGTTGGCTGGGGCAGGCGTACGTAAAGCGAAGTAAATGGGGAATGCTGGGAGAAAGTAAGAACGCGGGTATGTGGTGGGAATGGCGGGCTGACTGAATGCGGTAAAGTGAACTGAAAGTGTAATGGTAGAAAGCGGGACTGGGGAATGCTGGTGAACGCTTTTCTTGTCAGCAGTATAAGTGACCTCCTCTCCAGGAAACATCTATCGGTTCACAGTTCAGTGGCTTTCAGACGAACTGTGGCTATCAGACGACTCCCAGTGCGTTGTTGGTAACAGCGGGTGTGATGCCAGCAGCCTCGGGTTGTCAGGTCTAGCCACATGCGTTCTAGCCTCATCACGGTCTAGCATAAAAGGGCAAGCCGTCAAGTTGATCATCTCCAGTTCGCGAGAAGATATATACGGGTCTCAAGAGAGAAGATCGAAGTAAGCAGCGAGGTCTACTAAGGTCGGAGGTTCGATGAAGGCAGTGTGGAAGGTCGATGAAGGCGGGTCTCCAGGGGCACACGAGTCCCGTCCGTATTATCATCTCCTAGCCAGGGTTGATTCTCCTTCTTCCTAGCAAGCCCGCCTGTTTCATCATTCATTCTTGTCCCAGCCCGCAGTAACGATAATAAGCAAGTCATAAAGTAAGAAAAGCAAGTAGCAACCATCTGATGGACCAGCCTGCCCACCTTTTCTACCGGCCTTTCGACCAGCCTCGCTCGGTTTAGTTTGTAAAGCCTAACGTTTCGCCACGGTTTATCACATCACGGGTGGTTTTGTAAAGCCAGCCGAAAAGCCAACCTCCTTCCGTTGGACCAAGCAAGCAAACCCGTGTCAAGTTCTTCCTTCATCTCCAGCCAGAGATATCAAGATCTATAAGGGAGGATACCACCTTTGGCAAGGAGCAGCATTCGGTTCTCTACGCGTGCCGACTTGGTTTGGCGAACTAAAGACAAAATCGTCTGTTGTAAACATGGCTAAATCAATATGCTCATATGGAAACAACATGGCTTGATCTCATTCTTCTGGTGTCAACTTGAACTCAATCGATATCTCTTCTGGTAGGTAACGATGGGAAACATAATAAACCTCATTCAGTGGATCGACGGGTGAACTCCTTCTCTCAGGTATGGATTGAACGGGGTAAGGTGTTGGAACGGGGACATCTCATCTTTCATCTGTTGTCAACTTGGTGGACTTATATTTTAAGGAGCCGGGGTTGGACGAGAGGAAATGGCCCCCCACGTTACCAACACGAGAATAGGACCCCCACGATAGAGTCCCCTTCACAACATTACACATCCACCCAATACTACGGTACGGGTGAGTGAGTCTCAGCCATAGGGAGGGTCATTGCCAATAGACCACAGCCCAGTAGTTGTAGCCAACCAGTAATAACCAGTATCATTTACAGGAGGTCGCCGATAAGGAGGTGGTCACGGAATCATATAACTATACACTCTACCTCGAACCTCTACCTCTACCGCTACAGAATCATGGAAATGTTCCTACCTCGAATTGATGGATGATGCGTTACATACGTTAATTCACATTTGAGGATCATACGCAATACACATAGAGCCATTCAGGGAGGGCCATTCAGAGAGGGACTAGATCTTCAGGGAAAGGCTAGAGCCAGTCTCATAGCCGGAAGGGCATAGCCAATTAACAGTCATTTCCGATAGCCAATCATTGTAAGCCGGTCATAGCTGGGCTTGGATACTCGGCTGCTTGGCTAATCGAATGTGGCTGCTCGCTATTCAACTAGGATAGCTGTTGTGCTAATCGAATGGGCTAATCGGCTTTGCTAATCAGTTTAGCTACCGGGTTACTCAACTAGGCTGGAAACAGTTCTTCCTAGAAGTTCTTTTCGGTGCAGCATGAAGCTGCTCTTGTCAGTGCATTAAGCTCTAGTCAGTGCTGTAACAGTCATATCATTAAGTTCTAGTCAGTGCCAGTCAATCATAGTCAGAAGGAGCCGATCATTGCCGATAGACACACATAGCTGGTTCTATTTGCCTGATGGGCAGTGTTGCTTATAGTCCCTAGTCGAATGAATGAATGAAGGGTAGGCATATTTGTTACTTACGCTATTATGACGAATCCCGATGATGCCTATCTGTTGCATAACCCCACCTACCCTGGATCCGATATTCGTTCATCCATGGCTGCTGCTCACCTAACCCACAGTGGTTGGGTTTCGGGCAAAAGACAGATTCTATCTATACAATCTATAGATAAAGATGAAGCTTACTAGTTGACATCTACAGATGAGACTTACTAGTGTGGTACCTCTACGGAGGAGGCTTACTTACAGATTCTATCTATCAATCTATAGATACGGACTATAGATACGGATGAAGCTTACTAACGGATCACAGCGTGTCTCTAGATGAAAGCGGATCGGATAAGCAAGCTTGTTCTATAAACCACCTAATCTTGAACGAACGAAAACGGGATCGGATAAGCTTGTCTCTAGAAACCACCTAATCTTGTCGGGAACTAAGCGGCTACTTTTATCTAGATGATAGAAACCAAACCTCTCTAGACGAAACCTAATCTTTGAAGCAACTGATGCGGCTAGCTACTGGATAAACTGGTGCTGCTACTAATGGATGGATCAAAATATGAGAATGAACTCGCTCAGGTCGCATACCTCAACTAATGCCAAGAATCGATCTCCTAGCTTTATTTCAAGTCTCTGAGAGGGTAAGTAGCCTCCCACTCGCTCCCACCCACCACCCGGCTCGTGGACAAATCAAATTATTGATTACCCCATGCTCGTATATAACTCGTATCGTTAACGTGCCTCGACAGACTCTATGGCTTATGAATCACAATCAGCCTTCCAGCGCCTTATTTGATTTATTTACTACTCCCAGAACTTATGAGAAGACACGGACGGGTGCATTATTGGATCGATTCCACGAGGACAGGACCTTTTTGTAGCTTACCTTTATACCCATGCTCCCCCCGATTCTGGATTACATAGCCAGCGGGGCGGCTGGATGGATGGGTGGGGACAGACCTTTTCTTAGAAGTACCAAATTGATTTTCAATTAGCCGAGGAAAAACTTGTTGGAGCTTCCCATGCTCCCCCGCGGGATTTTAGATTAGCCGAGAGGGTTTGACCTTTAGCAGATATCGTTTCACTGCCGGATGGATTGGTTTGGATTATGGTCCATTAGAGAGCCTCGTTGGGATGGGACGGGGCCTATAGAGCAGCAGCTGTTGGACCGCTTTGCACTTATCCAACCCTTTCGATACCGCATAGCCTGAGAGCTGATAGCGATGAAAGCTCCTTGTTTCCGCTTAGTTATCTCCTTGTCTCACAAACATAGGAGAAATCCAACTTAGGTCTAGTCTTCATTAGTTGTAATCCGCGGGCGACAATCTTCATGTTCTCTACCTTAGTGGAGCTGGCTGGATTATTAGTCCTGTTCCAGTGGCCGACCGGGTCATGGAGAAGGAGTCAGGTTGGAGCAAGATTCCGCTTTTCTGTTCGATCCACAATAGTAGTCATTTGGGATTTGGTCCTGTGCAACAGCAGTGATTTTAGTTAAGTTATGTTTCATTAATAGTCATGCCATACATAATCCCGTACATTATCTCATGTAGGTATAGGGCATTCGTACTGCATCCCTGCATCTGCGGTGTACTACATATAAGGTGTACTATACTTTCCCCCCGCGCTTGCAGCAGCATGATTCCACGATAAAGAAACTAAGTTCGTTTTTATAGAATCCAGATAAAGGTAAAAGAATCCTTTCACCCACCGACTATCCCACCCGGCGCGGTAGCGAGCTTTCCCGTGAGGAAAGGGGCCGAGCTTTATGATGTTAGCTTAACCTATATAATACATTTATGATCCTGATTCGCCGCCTTATGCAGTAGATCCGTTCGCCGGCACGCCTTATGCAACGACGTTGAAGTAGGAGTCTTACAAAAAGGTGAGTCTTATATTGAATATTCTTATTTGGATCAGATTCTGAGTAAGGGTTGTGGGTGGTCGGAGGGTCTCATCAATTATGAAAGCAGTGTTATATTTCTTTTTCGCTCATTGAGTGAAACAAGAGGGAGGGGGAAGAATTTATGTATAATAAGAGGGTAAACTCTATCGTTACCGAGAGAACTATTCTAGACGTGATTTGAGGTCCTGCCAGCTTCCTTTTCCTTCATATATGCCTAGTTGTTTGCTTGGTGGGAGTGGTAGTAGCGGTAGTAGCGGTGTGTGCAGAGGTATGGGAGTGGTGCTTCTGTCATCAGCTAAGATAGGATGGGTGGGATTGGGGTTGTTGTAGTTCCAAGAGAGAGTAGCTGGGAGTAATCCTTGTAGTTGAGCGGGAGGGAAGTAGTGTAGATCAATCCTTCTTCAACGCATATATAATAAGATATATCTTTCTAATATACGATATTATGCTTGCCTTATGACTTGCTACAAGGTGGGAAAAGGTGGGGGCTTGCCTTATGACTTGTAAAGCGTGCGCCCGGGGAGAATATATTGATTACTCACTGTCGGGGATAGATTCATTTAGGGATATGGATAGGGTTACCGCTAGTGTGCTTCGGGATAGATTGATTATTCCAGCTAATATAGAATAGCGAGAAAATAGCCACACTCTTTGCCATACTCTCGCCTTGCCTTATGATACGTTTCCCTTCTAATTATACGTATGGGCTATTCATACCAGTTACCAGTCAGGTTGTACCACTTCCTACGTTCTCCCTTCGAAAAGAATCAAAGGCGTTGAAAAGATAAGGAGATTGATTACTCATCCCAATTGCTACTACCAGTCCTGTTGCTCTACGTTCATACCAATAAGGTTGGTTGTACCAGTAAGGTTGTACCGCTTCCTACCTGTTTCTATCCGTTCATACCTAGAAGAAAAGGTCCAACACAGGTCGTTCATCCTAGGGCTACTCGTTCATACTAGGCTACAAGGAAAGGTTACTAAACACTCTTGCCTTATCTCTAGCTGTAGGGTAGAGGTCTCTATCAGTCCTTGTATGTCAGTGTATGTCTGGTTGAGTGGGTACCTAGCAAGCAGTAAGAAGGAAGTCATAGCCAGTGATTGTGGTACGAAATGCTCATAATGCCACTCGATTTTTAAGGCGCAAAAGAAATCGAAGTCGGAGATGGAACTATTGCTTCAGCAGGATCCAATCTTGGTATTGGAGTTTGGTCAAGCATTTCTGGTAGGCTAGTTGATGCCCTCCCTTTCATTCCAGGCTGGCGATAGCAGGCGATAGGAAGCCAATAGGGCAGGCAATAGTGGCATAGGTCGATAGGGGGAAAAAGGTCCCGGAGGGGCTTGCGCTTCCTAGTGCAAGGACCCGACAGGGGGCTCGACTGATAAGGAGAGGAAGATCACATAGAATAGCTAAGGTGCGAGTACTCAATATGGTTAGATGCTTCCCCACGGAAGAGCTCCGCTATCACCTAATAGACTGCAATTAGACTATCGGATAGAACTATTTATGAGGATGTGACTACAGTAAATAATTCATAGAGAAAACATGCACACGTTGGTAGGTCGGCTCACCGCTTTTGGTTTTTATGTTATAAATACATATCTGCTGGCACACCTTTCATTCATTCAATATCTATTTCCCCGTCTGCTCTGTCTGAGATGGCTCTTCCCGCCCGCATCCTTCCAATAGCGCTTCCCGTTTTTCTTTCTTTCGTGAGTGGAAGTCAAATCCCTCACCATATGAATAGTGAGTGACCCCTCTCCTCTCCTTATCAGTCGAGCCCCCTCTCCTCTCCTTATCAGTCGAGCCCCCTAAAGGGTCCTTATTAGTCGAGCGTGCTTACGCACCCTAAAGGGTCCTTGACAGTCGAGCCCCTACCGGTCCTCACCATATGAATAGTGAGTGGCTCCGCCCCTCTCCCCTCCTCTCAAATAAGTAACCAAAGGCAGTCGAGTGTGCGTTAGCACCCTCACCATATGAATAGTGAGTGGCTCCGCCCCTAAGTAAGAAATATAGGGTGAGGTAACGAACGCTCGACCCCCGGGAGAGGGCCCTTGGCTTATTTCGAGCCGTAGTTTGCTTTGAGCTGAGCCTATGTTTCTTTCCTTCTCGAGGAGTTGCTAGCGAAGTAGAATAGCATATAGCATAAGTAGAATAAAGGCAGGAATGAAAGCCGACAAGGTGCGAAGCCGCTTGTTCCCTCCGGGGGACAAGGAATTCGGAAACTCTAATAAGGAGGGCAACCGGAAGGATCTGGCTGGGATAAGATAAAGATGCTGGGCTCACTCTAAGATGGGAAAGGGATGGATAACGAGACGGTGCCCAACAAAATAGAACTCTCTCTGGGCCATCCTGAACCCCCGGTGGGAGGAATAGCTATATTAGATATGTCATTATGCATGAATGACTTGCGTTGCTCAATATTGCAAAGCTCCGCCACTAGTTACTTATTTGAGAGGGGCACCCAATAAGTCAATTGAATGGCAAATATAGTAGCGAAAAAGTAGAAAACCTCCGCCACTAGTTACTTATTTGAGAGGGGCACCCAATAAGTCAATTGAAATGTATATCGCTTGTCTGTAATCAGACAAGGATGCATTAGCAGGCTCGACCCTAAGGGCCGCCATCACCCGGGAGGACCCGTTAGGACCCGGTAGGGGGCTCGACTAAAAGGCCGCCATCGGGCTCACTATTCATATGGTGAGGGTGAGGGACGTGCGAGGAAGGAGCAACTCTCTTTTGGGGGAGGGGCCCCAAAAGAGAGGAACTTGAGAACTAAAGGACCGGAGGTACTCACTATTCATATGGTGAGGGCCGCCATCGCGCTTCCTGTAATCGGGAAGGTAAGTAGGTGCTAATCTGAATGCATATATTATATATGTCATTATGGTCTGTCGATCGATCGATTTCGCTCACTTCTTTCTTCCAGTCATGATGCGCTTTACTTTAAGGCTCGAATGGAATGATGGAATGAAATGAGAAGGTGATCCCTAACATGTGTCTAAAGTGGTGATAGAATGCACGGAAACAGCCTTGAAGGGGCTTCAGTCGTGTGGTCATCAGGCCAATAGAGAGTTGGAGGGAAACCCTTTCATCTTCCGCCTTCATCACCAGCCATGCCAAGTCCAACAGAAGCCTTCACCCAGCCAGAAGCCAGCAAGAGAAGCCTTCACCCAGCCCCCACCCAAAACCAAAAGGTAGGGCAATTGAAATGCATAATGACATATATAATGAGATATATATTTGGATATTGTTCGTACAAGCATTCAACCTTCCGCCTTCATCACCAGCCATGCATTGATCAAATCATATCTCGGTGCATGAAATTCATATGATCTGAGTTGATTGTGTTCAATGAAGAGTTGGCCTTGCCCGATGCGGACAAGCGACTACGTTGATGGCGGCCCCTTGGTCGAGAGTTCGCTTGCTCACCCTTGATGTTAAGGTCAATCCTGGGTTCAATCACCTCGGGGATTGGGGTGGGTGGGTAAATAGTGGTCGAGCCTGCTTGCGCATCCTAATGAAATCACCCAATAGATTACATACGTCGATTCATCATTCGAAGAAGATCATACGCCATACAGAGACCATAAGCACCAGTCATAGCTAGTCATAGCTATAGCCAGTCAGAGCCATACAGTCAGAGCCTGCAGTCATAGCAGGAGCCAGCAGTCATAGCTAGTCGTAGCCAGTAGTCATAGTCAATCATAGACAGTGGTCGCCGATAGCCAGGAGGTTGTGGTCATTGCCAGGAGGTCGACAGGAGGTATTTGCCAGCCAATAGTATCCTTGCCGGTCATATAGCCAACCAGTCATTGCCAATCATTGCCAGAAGGTAGGTCATTGTTGATAGCCAATCATTTGAAGCCAGTCATTGACAGGAGGTCCAGAAGGTCATATCAGCCGATCATAGACAGGAGGTGGTCATAGCCGATAGCCGATCATAGTCAATAGTTGGTTGATCATACCCGCCGAGAGAGGAGAAGAAACCCATCAATACACCAAATGATAAGATTTCTTATTATGTTTCCCACGTTCCCACCAAACGACAGGAGAAGTTCCCCATCAATGGCCGTCAGGAAAGACAAAGGATCACATCACTGGACGAGAGGAGATGGCCCCAAGTTACCAACAGACGAGATGGATTGATCAATGGCCTACCAGGTTCGGCCCAGGCACACATTTGGTTGGAAATAAAAGACTATCAATCTCCTCTCCTTATCAGTCGAGCCCCCTGTCGGGTCCTCATTTGCGGTTTTGAATTACACAAACCCTCAGTTTAGGGGAGGGGACAACATACATTCGGGCGCAGAGAGTGATTTCTTATTTGGTCAGAATCCCATTTCACAAAGTTTCACTATAACAGGCAGTATGGTATCGATCGCTTTTAGATTGAGTGGGGACCCTCGCTGCTGGGATATGTATGAACCGAGGGCTAGTCAATTAATGAACAGAGCAGGCCTGGATGGTTGAACCCGAGGCTGGCCCAACCCGTGGATGCTAGAACCTGTGGTGGCTAAATGGATGGCTTTGGAAAAACCCGAGAGCTGGTCGAGCTAATACGAAGCTTGACGAACTAATTCAACGATGATGGCGAGACAATAGCACCAATTCTTTTATTTCTTTTTATATTGATTGAAAATGACAGAAAGCCTAGTTTGGCAGCAGCCGCCGGCCCGCAATCGATCTAGCAAGCAGCAATCCGTCTGTGTCAAGTTCATCATGCATCTCCCTCCAGTTCGTTCGCAAGATCCATGCATCCATCCGGGCAGTAAGATAGGTTTCAATCGGGTCTCCGGTAGCAAGATCTCGATCGGCATAGAGAGAGAAGATATCAGGCGGGAAGCAAGAGATAGACAGGCAGCAAGATAGAGATCTCATCAGGCAGGTATCTCTCCGTTTTCAACCCCGAAAAAGAATAGATTGTTCCTTCGCCCGGTGGATAACGCACGCGCCCAAACAGACACATCTAGCCAGCAGGCATCCTAGCTAAGTTCCGAAGCTCGCGATCTATCTATCTATAGCAGGTGGTAAGATTGCTCACAGCAGGTAGGTGGGAACTTCGGGCATTAGTGAACTGGTTGATTCTATTACTTTGGGCTGGCAGTTGTGAACTAAGCTGTGTAACTGAGTGCTATTGGGAACAACTGGGTGTGAATACGAACTGGGTGATTCACCGAGTTGGGAACCGATATTTGTTTTCTGTGGCTTTTCGGTGAACTGCTCGCAGCTAGTAACTGGGGCTTTCGGTGCCCCTAGGTCTTGGCTTTATCGTGTAGGTCGGTCTGTTCCGGTGGTAACTTGGGTAACTCAATTATTCCCCCCGTCCCGTTCCGGGGTTGCACATAGTCATTCGCTGGACATATTCGTGATATTAGCCCCTTGCCCCACCCACGTGATAGGCACACACACTCAGCTCTAGCCACACACACGTCTAGCCATAGTATCGGCCGTTCTAACGCGTAACAGGTTCTTCTCCCAGCCATTTTGTTCGACCAGGAGCAAGCCGCTGTCCGTATTCCTAAGGCCAAAAAAAGCTGTCAATTAAGTTCATCGTCCATCAGTTAGCAAGCGATAAATGGCATCAATCGAGGTCTCAATCAGGTCTTCGGTGGCAAGGTCTAGTAGGTATAGATAAGATATCAGGAGGTAGAGATCAGTGGAGCTAACTGCATCAGCAAGAACTAACTCTGGGTTCGCTGTGGGACGGGTGAACCTCTTCAGTTGTAACTGTGGGCATTCGGTGAACGTCCCTAGCTCTTGGTGGGATGGCTCTTGTAGGTCTCCAGGTCGAGGAGGGAAAATCGATCGGGAAATATATATAACCTGCCCGAGCCTTCCTTCCCTACTCTTGCTGCTGGTAATTATATATGTTATTACGCTTTAGGCTCTCATAATTGAGCGTACCCTAATAGAATCATATTTGATATAAAGAGATCTCTCATTATATATGTAATTACGCTTTAGATCCTATAGCATAATATTGATAGAATATCATAGCTATCTTGGATCCGATAGGCTCGTAGATAATTACACTCCGGAGGGCTGAACATCTCGAATCAAGACCTGATCGTCATTACATATCTCATTCATTCACCGTAATTACATATATAATATATGCGTTGTCTGCTAAAGCGTAATTACATATATAATAGCGGCATTAAGGTCCCGGAGGGGCTTGCGCTTCCTAGTGCAAGGACCCTTTAGGGTGCTCGACTGATAAGGACCCTTTAGGGGGCTCGACTGTTAAGGAGAGGAGAGGAGAATTCAGTTTCTTTTCTAGCTACGCTTTCAACCTTCGACTCAAACCTATGAGTCCCGGGTTCTTTCCTTCATATAAGGGGAAGGACCAAAAAGAGAAGGAGCTAGTGTTACAGTTATAATTAATGGCAAAAGCTGGCTAACGTTGGTATAAGCTGTATAAGCTGGCTAACGGTGGTCATCAATGGTCAACCCTGATATCTTGGTGAAACCCGATTAGGAAAGATATCTGGGCGGGAAAGATGCAATAGTGACTCCTCGGGGGTATCGCTTCGCTCAACACTCGTTACCCCCTCGTCTTAACTGATTGAACTGGTAAAGGTTCGGAAACCCATGAACGGTTCGGTACGATTACGGCTCGGGAATAACCTCGCTAACAGTGGGGTGCAGGCCCGCCTCCTTAACATAAGTAGTCGACAATAGATCGAGGCTCCCTTAACATAAGTACTCTCGGGCTTTATATCAGGGCATTGGTGAAGCAAGACAGATTAGAAGTTAGAAGGCGGAACAATAGAGTTCTGAATCGTTCCAACATACTGAGGAACAAGCTCGAAAGTCAATATTTGAAATAATGGCATAGCGAAGGGAACAGATGAGTCGTCCCACATAACACCCGAATACCGGGCATAGCTCTTAAAGGAGAGATTCAAGTTACTTAATTTGTTTCGATGTTAACGAGAAAAACCCATCCAGAGATCTGAGCTTCCTTACCGCCTTAACGAACGAGGCACATCCAGAGATATCATCACAACACCGTTCTGACTTAACGAGACACATCCAGAGATCTAACTTTTCGTACTATGAATGACTTTTTCGTCTATTGGTAAGCTTAGGAAAATCGGGAAGCAATTACTCTCTATTCGACCCGGGAAGCTTAGAGAAATAAGTAAGCCATCGTCCATCGGTAAGCTTAGGGAAATCGGGAAGCAATTACTTTCTATCCAACCCAAGCACGCACAGGAAGGAAACTATATCTCTATCCATCGGTCACCAATCGATAAGCAGTTCAACCATTACTTTCTTTATCCAATCAATCTATTCTTCAGTAACCGATCGATAGGGAATGTCACCAATCGAGTATTCAGTAGCGGTATGGCTACGCAAACCAATCCCCCAAAGCTCAATTTCCTATAGCGTGCTTTTACCACCCACCTCCCCAGCGCGCTAGAGAGCCATGAAGTTTCCTGCGGAGCGGTTCCCACTTGTCCTTAGAAAGGATAGGTCCGCGAAAGAAGAAAAAGAAAAGGAACAACCCTTACACAAACCCAAGGGACTGCTAAGGTATCCCTCTTGGTCATTCAATAGAAGGGACCTGACCATGAAGTTTCCTGCGGAGCTATCCCCACTTGAGAAAGGAGAAGACAAGCCAGAGAGGGTCTTCAATCAAATAATGAGAAAGATTGGATAGGGCCATAGAAATATAAGGTAGGTGGTGGGTAGTCCCCAACTTCAGGGAGGCACAGACCATCCAACTCCACTGACTCAGAAAGAAAGAAAGACATAACATACAATAAAAAGACTATATAGAGACACATACACTCAAGGAAGGAAGGTAGAGGAAGGTTTAACTCATCCTCCCGAACTACTCATTAATAAAAGAAGAAGAGGTAAGGTCCCGGAGGGGCTTGCGCTTCCTAGTGCAAGGAATATACACTCACTAAGAAGGCTGTGTATGGGGGAGACTTCAAGCCGCTACTTCCTCATTCATTGGGGATAGGCAGCTACGCTCCTTCTGCTGGATGGATGGGAGAGAGGCAGCAACTACGCTACCTGGACTGATGAACGCTAGCTGTCTGTGGCCACTGGGTTGGATTCTCGCAGCTACGGGGACGCTACCGGGATGATGGATAGGTAAAGCAGCGGCTACTTACTCATGGGGTATAGATTGGAAAGAGGCACGCATCTATCTTGGCGAGTTGTTGAGTTGTTGGGCGACAAAGAAGGGAGAGGCAGGAGCTAAACAAACCACTTCTTGATCGGTCAATTAAGAACTAATGGATGGCTGAGTAAGCAGCAACTACGCTACTTTGGAGAGGCAGTTTCCGTCCGTGTGAGGTGAATGGTTAGCACTTGGGCGATTTCAACAAAATGGATGGCTGGATGGTCGGATTGGCCCCGAAATCATGTTCCCTCCCCGGCGATCTGTCTGTCTCTTTCGTTCCCCCGGAATCTATCTGTCTCTGTGGATGGGTGTATGGTAGCGGTAAAGGCTCTGGGTGGGGGAGCGCAAAAAGGCTATCCATCCAACTAGTATTTTATTAAGCAGTGGTAAAGAAGTTCTATTGTTAATACCTACAGCGGTGAATAAAAGCATTAATAAGGGGTAATAACTCCACTACTCATTCACAAAGCTAGCTCGAGTATTTGTTCACCTGGCCCAATTGACCATGTGTTATGGTAGTAAGATGCATGTCTTGTGCTCATGGGTGGTCTATCTATATTCCCCTATGTATGATTAAGTAGTTAACACAGTTGACCCAGTAGCTTATCCCGCTGCATATCCAATTGATCCAGATAACAATCCAAATCCAGAGATCGAAACATCATAAGTGGGAATAGTCAGGGATGTAGGAACACGAGTTAATGCTTAAACCATGCTTTTTGGAACACTAGTAGAACAAGAATAGAATTATACCCAACTCAGTAGTACAGTCCCTCTCCCGATGGTCGAGTGACCCCTAAGTAATAAATATAGGGCCCTCTCCCGGGGGTCGAGCGTTCGTTACCTCACCCTATATTCTTTAGGGGCGGAGCCACTCACTATTCCGATGGTGAGGACCGGTAGGGGCTCGACTGTCAAGGAGAGGACCGGTAGGGGCTCACCATTCCGATGGTGAGGGGTCACTCACTCATTCCGATGCCCACCACCCAATAAGCATCAAGGAAGGCAGGGCTCTCAATATAAGGCCGCCATCGCTCGACTAACAGGACCCTTTAGGGGGCTCGACTGATAAGGAGAGGAGAGGAACTGGAGAAGAATATCGTATACAAAGAGATATCTCATTATATATGTCATTATGCATTTCAATTGCCCTACCTTTGGTTTCTCTTTTATAGATGAAGGATTCTGCACCCTCCAACATCCTTCGGATTCTGCACCCTCCAACATCCTTCGGATTGTCCTAACCCCTTTGGTTTTCTTCCTTTCCAGACTCAAATCATTTGAACAAACCACTAATCTACGGACATGAAAATTCGATCTCCAGACACACCATACACAAGACACTAATGGTATGATTTGGGAACCTACCTAATCGAGCGGGGTACCCAGCTTGGGCGTGTCAAGTAGCCGTAAAACGCACGCAAATGGGCCTTTAAGACTATATTCCACGGGCTCTCGATGCATGCCTGAAGCAAGGACCTTTAGGTGCTCGACCATAAGGACCTTTAGGTGCTCGACTGATAAGGATGCGTAAGCAGGCTCGACTGTCAAGGAGAGGACCGGTAGGGGCTCACCATTCCGATGGTGAGGACCGGTAGGGGCTCGACTGTCAAGGACCCTTTAGGGTGCGTAAGCACGCTCGACTAATAAGGACCCTTTAGGGGGCTCGACTGATAAGGAGAGGAGAGGGGGCTCGACTGATAAGGAGAGGAGAGGGGCGGAGCCACTCACTATTCATATGGTGAGGGGTCACTCACTATTCATATGGTGAGGGTGCGTGATATGGTGAGGGTGCGTTAGCACACTCGACTGCCTTTAGTTACTTATTTGAGAGGGGGGCCGCCATCGAATGCTTCCTCGTGTTCTGTATGGCGGTGCCCTTACATTATATATGAGCATGTGGTTTCACAAGCAGCTTTTCGATCAAATTCATTGGCTGCCGTAATGACATATATAATGAGAGTGATTTCCTAGCTAGAGAGAAGAAAGACCATTCATTGTTATGGTGGTAGTTATATATGAGCATGTGGTAGTGAAAGAGAAAGCTTCGTAGCGTAGCCGAAGCACATGTCTGTCTCTATATCTGTTTGAGATAGGGCCGACCCCCTAGCTTGAGAGCTCGGAGGGAATTAGCTCTAACGGAGTGTTGTCTCGCCGAGGGAGCGCTTCTCTCAAAGTTCTTAGAGTTCAGGCGCTTTGCCGAAACTTGACTTGATTCGATCTCTCAAAATAGCATAATGACATATATAATATATGCATGATTGGATTCGAGAGCGTAATTACATATCTCATTCATTCATGCATAATGACATATATAATGAATGATTGGATTCGATACCATAATGACATATATAATCTATCTCATTCATGACTGGAATCACTGGTCGAAATGAACCGTGACATATATAATGAATGATTGGATTCGATACCATAATGACATATATAATCTATCTCATTCATGACTGGAATCACTGGTCGAAATGAACCAAATATTCATCTCGATATAGGCGCCGGCCCTACCTAAATGAAGAAGAGATCAAACCCGGGGGGCAATAGGCCCCAGGAAGGGGCTTTCATTTTCAGAGTCATTTTCTCCGCAAGATCCCGAATTGAGATCTCTCCCGAATTCCCTACCTAATTGATTGATTGGATCAAAATGAAAGGATGCGTAAGCAGGCTTTTAGTTACTTATTTGAGAGGGGCCACCCAATAAGTCAAATCAATTTCTTGCTTGCTCGACCAAATAAAAGGGCGAGGGCCCTTGATGCTTATTGGGTGGGGGGCGGGGGTCGAGCGTTCGTTACCTCACCCTATATTCTTTAGGGGTCACTCACTCATTCATATGCCCCCCACCCAATAAGCAAACCCTAACCGGCAGGGGCTCGACTGTTAAGGATGCGCAAGCATGCTCGACTGTTAACCCCCCAAACCAATAAGTAAACCCTAACCTTTAGGTGCTCGACCATAAGGACCTTTAGGTGCTCGACCATAGGACCTTTAGGTGCTCGACCTTAAGGGAGAGGGAGAGGATGCGTAAGCAGGCTCGACTGATAACCCCCCAAACCAATAAGTAAACCCTAACCTTTAGGTGCTCGACTGATAAGGATGCGTAAGCAGGCTCGACTGTGAAACCCCCCAACCCAATAAGTAAACCCTAACCTTTAGGTGCTCGACCTTAAGGATGCGTAAGCAGGCTCGACTGATAAGGACCCTCACCATATGAATAGTGAGTGACCCCTCTCCTTGACATCGAGCCCCTACCGGCCTCATCCATCGGAAGGTGAAGCCCCTACCGGTCCTGCCTCCCTTATCAGTAGAGCCCCCTAAAGGTTCCTGACAGTCGAGCCCCTACCGTCCTCCCATAATGAATTAGTGATGGCTCGCCCCTCTCCTTGACAGTCAGCCCCCACCGGTCCCTCCAACCATATGAATGGGAGAGTGGCTCCGCCCCTAAAGAATATAGGGCCCTTAGTAGCTCGGGATGAACACTGCAAGCTTTCGGTTGGGCATAAAATAAGCCTCCATGGTTGGAGAGTCGTACTGGGCACCTATACTTCTTCTGAAATTCCCACTTCTTGGGTCGCTCCGACCAAGAAAAAGTAAAGTCGACTGCTGAAAGCGTAAATGTACCATATATAATATAATGCATTTCTGGTAGCGTAAATGACAATAATAATATGCATTTTTCTGGTTGCTTGGCGAAATGGACATATATCGAGTTCCATCATGCATAATGACATATAAAGAGACAATTGATTTCGGTCACTAGAAAGAGAGACGAAATCAAAGCACACTCGACGCCTTGGTTACTTAATATGAGAGGAGGGGAGCGCAAGCAGCCTCGACCCTGTTAACCCCACCAATAACCAATAAGTAAACCCAACCTTTAAGGTGCCTCGACCATAACCCCCACCCAATAAGTAAACCCTAAATGCGCAAGCAGGCTCGACCGTTAAGGAGAAGGGAGAGGACTTTTTTAGGTGCTCGACCATAAGGTCCGGTAGGGCTCGACATAAGGGATTTCTCCGCTCAGAAACATAAGGGCCGCCATCGCGCCATCGATTTCTCGCTTCGACCATAAGGTCCGGTAGGGGCCGGACCAATAAGGGATTTCTTCGCCTCGACCCATAGGGCCGGCCATCGACGCCATCGATTTTTCTCGCCGAACCATAAGGTCCGGTAGGGGCTCCGACCATAAGGGCCGCCATCGATTTCTCGCTCGACCATAAGGGCCGCCATCGCCGCCATCGCCGCCATCGAGAGGAGAGGGAGAGGACCCTTTAGGGGGCTCGACCGTTAGGGAGAGGAAATGACATATATAATATATGCTTGGATTCGAGAGCGAGAGATAGAGAAAGTAGTTTGAAAAAGGAGGGGAGCAGGATGATTTCACAAGCTCATGCTTCCGGGGCAGGGGAAGCAGGCAACACCCTGCCCGCCGCGGGACGGACCTTCGCGGTCACTCCGATGCGAGTGCGATCAGGAGAAAAAGGTCGGGCGGGTTCTACGCGCCCAGTGGGTGTGGGAATCACCTTCGGCTCCATTAGCAAGGAATATACATTAGGGGGCAGTCGGCGGCCCCATATCCCACTCACATTAGCACTCCATCCCAGCGCCATCACGGTGGTGAAATGAAAGGGCACCTATGAACGGTATAACATCAGATCGGGAACCTCAAAACGCCGAGGATACCATATCCCGGTAAGTGATTCATTGAAAACCCCATGCCATATTCCAATCCAGCTACATGGGCTTCAACCCAACCGGACCCATTGAAGACCCGGTGCACGGTGTGTATCGCTAGGAATTATTTGTCTAGAAAATCAGGGGGGGGAGACCTTAGACCTTAAAACAGGCAAATATAATCAAAACGGAGGCACTTGACTCGGATATAGTTGGGTGATTCATTGAGTCACTTCATGGAGGGTGCATTCTCATCGAAGTTCTTGGATTTCAGTGGATTTCATTGAAGTTATTGGTCACTTACCTCTTAGGGGTATAGGGTGAGGAATTTCTTTGATTTTTCAATTTAGATCAAGAAAAGGAATTCAATTGCTTGACCATCGGGAGAGGATGCGGAAACGAACCTTGAGGGCAAACAATTGAGCCTTGAGGGTACGCTTTCGCTCATCGGATGAGCTACAGCGCTTCGGGACAGGATTTCGAGAAGAATATGATTGACTGAATTTGCAAGTAATGGATCGAAATCCACTCCTCTCCCTTAGGGTCGAGCACCTAAAGGTCCTTAACAGTCGTGCACCCTGACGGGTCCTTGCCCCTCCGTCTGATGGATGATACAGATACAGATCTGGCTCGATGGATGGATATCCCTCGATAGCCGGGACTGGTACTCATAGCTGAACCGATCAAGCTGGGGTGAAGCGATGGGCGTGACCGACCGACCCTATTTGGTCCGTCATGCCCCTCCCATATCTCGGAAACAATTCCGACATATGAAACTTGAAAAGACACGCTGAACCGATCAAGCTGGGGTGAAGCGATGGGCGTGACCGACCGACCCTATTTGGTCCGTCATGCCCCTCCCATATCTCGGAAACAATTCCGACATATGAAACTTGAAAAGACACAAGGTGGAGGGTGGTGGGGGGACGCTGGGATAGGTTAGGGTCCCCGCCTATGTGTCTTTTACACACCGCTTGTTACGATATGTAAGACAATGTAGGAGTTTCGCTACTGTGGAGTCATCTTCTTTCTCTGAATTATTTGGTGAGATCAGCCTTTACCTGGGCACGTCGCACGTAAAGGCTTGATCAGAGAGGCGGTCGCTTCCTCTCTCTTAAGTCCTATACTTAAGTATTAAGTCACCTATAAAGACCCCCACAGGGTCTGCCGAGTAAGGCATCGTCTCAATGGAAAGACACCCCCCCTCATCGGGGTGGGAAATCCTGGTTCAAATCCAGGTGCTTTAGGTGCCTTTTTAGCTTGGCGGAGGTTTTTCAATATTCCCCTACTATTATAGCATTTTCAGGAGGCGGAGGTTTTGATCAGTAATGAAGGTTAGGAAGTGGGAATGAATGCATAATGACATATATAATGAGATTGATTTCGGTCACTAGAGAGAGAGACGAAATCAAAGCATGCTCGACTGTTAAGGCCGCCATCGACTCACTATTCATATGGTGAGGAGTGAAAGATGTTCAAAGTACCTATGTTCCGGAATCTGCTAGTGTTCCTACAAGCGCTGTTCCAACGGTAGCTTAGTCCCTAGAGATCGGTGTTCCTATGGTCCCAAGAGCGAAATACAGATAGCTTAGTTCCGGATACCGTTGAAGCGATGGAAGCGGCATCCGCGCAAGCCAAGCAGTTTACGACCTAGCTTAATCCATTTCATAACCAGTCAATTGAGTAGACCCAGAATCCATTCCAGGGCCATAGCCCGCTGTTTAAGATCCAGATCCACCAGTCGAAGAAGCACCTAAGGCAAAGTCAACTAGAGTAGAGACAAAGATAAGGGTAGCGATCCACTCGGATCAGTACTTTCTTTCATGGGTGGGACATAGCTGGCAGGGCTTACTTAACCGAATACATGGAATTGGGATCTCTCTCGGCGGGTAAGGTGACTCAATAGGGAGGGTACTTACTTCGTGTATGGGAACATGGCGGCTATTTGCTTTTTTTGACTGCTATGTGCATTGGACAGGCTATGTTAGCAATGGCCTCATGACAAGAGTTAGTTACTACAGCTTGTCATTATATATATGCACCCGCTTAGGATCGGATCACACGCCCTTCAGACATTGCCAATCATTCCAGTCATAGCCAACCAACCATTCATAGCTGCCATAGAGCATTGCCAATCATTGCCATAAGGTACAGCCGATGATAGCCAGTAATAGCCATACAATCAGAGCCAGGCTGCCTGCCATACATAAGTCATAGCCGAGAGTATGCCATAGAGCATATTTAGCAATACAGACCAAGAGCGAGGTACTAATCCGTGTGGGCATACGGATGCACCTGCTTTAGGTTGTTTCACACACCTTAAAGAGAAAGAAAGATAGATAGATAAGCCACACAGAAAGAAAGAAATACATTCAAAGAGGGCAGCTTGGTTGAGCCTTCACTATACAGGTAGGGAAGGAAGAGAGGTGGGTTAGGCTTGCCCGGAGAAATATTGATTGAGGGCCCACACGGAGTAAGGTTGTTACTACTGTCCACATGAGAGGGGTTCCCACAGACTACTGCGCTCATCCAACAGAGGGATGGTCCCACGGACGGACTAATAATGCCCATATACACGTTATTCGGAGCCTGAAGGCCTAGCTTATCATTGCCAGGTGTCAGTGCCACTCATAGCCCATAGGGGGGGAAACAGTCTCATAGCCACTCAGTGATAGAACTCTTTTAAGTGCAAGAAAGAAGCTCTAGTCAGTGAATGCACTTATTGTCGGTTCAGCTAGAAACTATGGTCAGTGATAAAACCTAAAGTTCTACTCAGTGCATGAACCTCTATTCAGGAACCTTTACTCCACGCTACCTCTACGCATCAATGCTCTACTCAGTGCAGCTAGAACTCTGGGCAGTGCATGAACGAAGCTATAGATAGCACAACGAGCATGTTTTTATGGGGTACTCGGGATTCACTCTGCACAATCCAGAGGGGTTACATCGCAGACCACCGTATCGCGGAAAAGAGAGCCCATAGCGAATGTGACAGCGCAGGTGTGGGACACCAACAAGGGGTTAGAGCGTCGTCCGTGACCCAAACGAGACGATATGGGTGTAGGTGAGGAGTTATAGGGAGGCCAAAAGCTTTGACCATAGCTGAAGCGACTAAATTCTTTTTACTCCCGTTGTCCAGGATCAGCATAACCAAGCGATCCTTCCAACCAGCCTCATGGGGAAGTATCTATCCATCCAACCAACCTCAAGGGGAAGGGTATAAGCCTATGTCCTGCCTATCTGTTCGTGGGGTTGGGGCCGCACCACGTTCCTTATTCATCAACCTGCGTAAGCGCTCCATGCTAATGGGGGGAGGTATAAAGCAAGCAAGCTCAAGGGTCGAAGCTTCTATTCTGTTGAAGCGTAGTAATCGCCAGGGGAACAATTGAGTAGCGGTAACCAAGCAAGCTGTTGTAGCTATCCTTCCACCCTCATCAAGCAGTGTTGATTCCTCAACAAGCGAGCGTTATCGATCTTTCCTTCGACCATGAGCGTGAGCGATTAACTACCATTCCGGCAAGCGATAGCGATCCTTCCCTCCTTCCTAGCGGTAGCGTCCATCGTGCTTCCTAGCGGTAGCGCTCAATCATCATCAAAACAAGGCTTTATCTTGAAACAAGGCTTTCTCTTTCTTGTACGCTCTGCGCCACGACTGCTCTGCTCAGCTCAGTGTTCGGCCCCCGGAGGGGACTCATGCGTATGTGAACGCCCCAGCCCGCCCGCCACGGCCTCATGCTGGATGTGTCTAAATGACTTCCCACGTATATTCTTCAAGTCCACTATTTGATCAACTGTATCCTACTCAATGTAGTCAAGGTTTCTTTTTGCAGGGAGAAAGAAACCCCACCTTTCAATTTATCAACCAATATATACCTACCCCACTTAGGAAGGGCGAATGCCCCAAACTTACTGCATTCCACCCGGCTATAGAGCTTTTTAAAAAGCTTATAGACAGCCAGCAAGGAATAAGCACGTAAGTAAAGCGATCCCGCCCGTCGTTTCCTTTTTTCCGCCCAGGCGCCTGTACTATAGACCGAATTAAGCACCACAAGAACTACCAGCACCACCAGCACCACTCTGTAGAGTATATCACACTTGCTCAAAGGACGGACGGTGGGTTAATGAGGAGCCTTCCTTCCTGAAGCTGGATTCATGACTTGCTTGAAGAGAACCATCCTCCTTCGCGTCAGCATCATTCATCGAGTTAGCATTAAGGTAAGGGCCATCGTTCAGTGGTAAGAAGGAAGATCACCACGTATCGCAACATAAAGCAGGTCAGGTAGAGTGCTGAAGTTTAAGTTCATGGATTCAGGAAGCACTTCTCCTTTTTAATTACAATCTGGCTTCTAAGCTTTAGCCCCCCTATGAATTGCTTTAGCCCCCTAGGAATTGAATGGTGAGAATAGCGTTAGTCTCCTATGTGGTTCTAATAGCTTTAGCCCCTATGTATGGTGATAATTGGGACTCATTTCATCCTTTAGTTAGTTATAGTACCCCGATCTACCTTCTATTTTAGAGAAAGCAATTCTATATGAATATAATGTGCTCCAAGGGCAAACTCCAAGGGGAAATGAGAAGGTTGATAACAATTGTCTAAGCTTCCTCTATATGTTCAATCTTTACTTTAGTTGCTGGCGAGGTAAAAACTCGGTTTAACCTACTTACGGATTCTATCCAGATAGAGACTACTTGGAAAACCAGATGCATGGATATATGCTGCTTCGACAAACCTTGATTTATTGATTGACTTGCCTCGCTCGACAGAGTGAAAGGATTGTGATCACCGATTGAGTCTTAAGGAAGGCAGGGCCCTAAAGCAGATTCTTGGGAAGCTTAGGTGAGGCGGTTGACTCCGGTGAGACAAAGGTGAAGCAAGATCCTGGACAGCCTCAGGTAAAGTAAACTCCAAACAAAGATGGGACTTCTTTTTCTTTATTGAGAAGCCAGAGGATAAGGAGGTTTCCGTCTAGGGTCAAGTGGAAAGGTTGATAGAAGGCGCTTAAAGGACAAATGATAAGGTTTTTTATATTCGCCTAATATAATCTATCTGTTGGCTTTCAATTGTAAAAGCATTACCGGTAACTGGTAGGGCTCTGTCTATTGTGTATTCCCGGCTATTGGTTGGTAGGACCGCTCTTCTTCCTCTTGGTGAGTCCTGGCTCTAATCCCAATGGGTATATAGTCAGCATAGGTAGGATAGGTGGTGGGTCGGAAGGCGGGTCCAAAATAGGTAGGGTAGTTGGCTGTGTTGGTTCTCAGGCAAGGCAGGGCCCTATATTCTTTAGGGGCGGAGCCACTCACTATTCCGATGGTGAGGACCGGTAGGGGCTCGACTGTCAAGGACCCTTTAGGGTGCGTAAGCACGCTCGACTAATAAGGACCCTTTAGGGGGCTCGACTGATAAGGAGAGGAGAGGGGGCTCGACTGATAAGGAGAGGAGAGGGGCGGAGCCACTCACTATTCATATGGTGAGGGGTCACTCACTATTCATATGGTGAGGGTGCGTAAGCACGCTCGACTGCCTTTGGTTACTTATTTGAGAGGAGGGGAGAGGGCCCTTACTTCTTCATAGGGACGGAGTCACTCACTATTCATATGGTGAGGACCGGAATGACATATATAATATATGAATATTAAGGCTGCCGGCATTCGAAAGGCCCTATATTCTTTAGGGGCGGAGCCACTCACTATTCATATGGTGAGGGGTCGCTCACTCATTCATATGGGTGAGGGGCATTTGATGCTCAAAATAGATCATACTCAAAACAAATAGTTTGATCCTGGCTTAGAACGATAGCGGGGTAGAGTAATTGGTCGACTCGTCAGGCCCATGACCTGAAGACTGCAGGTTCGAACCCTGCCCCCGCCTCCCAAAACGAGATCTAACACAGGGTCGATCAGTAAGGTCCTTTCTTTCCCAGTCCAGGCTTTCTTGGAGATGAGGAAGTGAAGACTTAAGGCGTATAACGTATTGACTTTGAGGTACGTAGTCGCTCGACCAAAGGGTGCGTAAGCACACTCGACTGTTAAGGACCTTTAGGTGCTCGACTGTTAAGGATGCGCAAGCATGCTCGACTGTTAACCCCCCAACACAATAAGTAAACCCTAACCTTTAGGTGCTCGACCATAAGGACCTTTAGGTGCTCGACCTTAAGGACCTTTAGGTGCTCGACTGTTAAGGACCCTTTAGGGTGCGTAAGCACGCTCGACTAATAAGGACCCTTTAGGGGGCTCGACTGATAAGGAGAGGAGAGGGGGCTCGACTGATAAGGAGAGGAGAGGGCCGCCATCGAGAGGAGAGGAGAGGATGCGAAGCATGGCTCGACCAACGATGCGCAAGCAGGCTCGACTACTATTTACCCACCCACCCCAATCCCCGAGGGGAGAGGGCCCTTACTTCTTAGGGGCGGAGCCACTCACTATTCCGATGGTGAGGGACGGTTTAGGGGCTCGACTGTCAAGACCCTTTAGGGTGCGTAAGCACGCTCCGACTAATAAGGACCCTTTAGGGGGTCGACTGATAAGGGATAGGAGAGGGGGCTCGACTTGATAAGGAGAGGAGAGGTCACTCACTATTCATTATGGTGAGGGGTGCGTTGCACACTCGACTTGCCCTGCCCCCGGAGGGACAAGCGCTTCGCACCTAGTACTTATTGAGAGGGGGCCGCCATCGCCCTACTTTTTTCATAGGGCCCTTATATTCTTAGGGGCGGAGCCACTCACTATTCCGATGGTGAGGGTGCGTAAGCCACACTCGATGCTTTGGTTTACTTTTATTTGAGAGGAGGGGAGAGGGGCGGAGCCCACTCACTATTCATTGGTTGAGGACGGTAGGGGGCTCGACTGTCAGGACCTTAGGGTGCGTAGCACGCTCGACTAATAAGGAACCCTTTAGGGGGTCGACTGATAAGGAGAGGAGAGGGGGCTCGACTGATAAGGAGCAGGAGAGGGCGGAGCCACTCCTATTCATATGGTGAGGGTCCACTCACTTATTCATATGGTGAGGGTGCGTAAGCACCACTCGACTGCTTTGGTTACTTATTTGAGAGGAGGGAGAGGGTGCGTTAGCACACTCACTATTTCATTATGTTGACGGGGTCACTCACTCATTCCGAATGCCACACCCATAAGCATCAAGACGGCAGGGGCTCGACCACCGCCTTTTAGTTACTATTGAGAGCCCAATAAGTCAATTTCAACTGAAGTTGCTCGACCATCCGGGCCGCCATCACCGGCAGGGTGGTAAGCAACTTCGCTGCCTTGCCCCGGAAGGGACAAAGCGGGCTTCGCAACCTTAGTTACTTATTTGAAGAGGGGGGGGCCCCATTTCGCCCCTACTACTTTATAGGCCTTATTCTTTAGGGGCGGGAGCCACTCAACTATTCCGATGGTGAGGCGGTACGGGGCTCGACTGTCAAGACCCTTTAGCGTGCGTTAAGCACGCTCGACTAATAAGGACCCTTTAGGGGGCTCGGACTGATAAGGAGAGGAGAGGCTCGACTGTAAGGATAGGAGAGGCGGAGCCACTCACTATTCATATGGTGAGGGGTCACTCATATTCATATGTGAGGGTCACTCACTCATTCCGATGGTGAGGGATTGTGCGGTCTAAAAGAGTGATTCTTCGTGAGATGCATTCATTCCGAAAAGGTGAGGAACGAGCCGGGACCCCATTCAATAGAGGGGATCGGATCTCACCAATGATCAGTGGGGCATTCGGGCTAAGCTAAGCAGGGTACCATAGTTTGTTTGGAACCACGACGCCTATCTATCAGTCAGTCAGGCAGGTTGTGTAAGCCTGGCTCTGTTTTTCTCAACACTATGGTGGGTGGAGGAGGGTACCCAAGGGTAAGATCGGGAGTGTGAGCAGTACGAGGCCGAGAGGCTCCCATTATTGTTTGGAGGCAGGGGGCAGAGATGCCAAACCTACCCCTATCTATCGGCCGTAAGAAGCTGTTTCTTTGAAGATTATGTTTTCGGGGTATCAAATAAATTTTTCATCCAAAGGGCCCCCCCGAATAAGAAGGCCCCCACTTCTCTATTTCCTACCCTAAAAGGCCTGAAGCTAGATTTGAGATAAAAAAAGAGTATCCTTTAACCTTATAGAAGGTAAGGTCCTTTCTTTATTCCCCTAAAGAGCTAGAAGTAAGGTAAGGGTTGAGCCTGCGAACTCTCACCAACGGGAGAGGAACGTGTCGCTTGTCCGCACCGGGCAAGGTTAATGATTCTTGTTCCGCACCGGGCAAGGTAATTGATTGCTTTGTCCGCACCGGGCAAGTAATGATTGCTTGTCGCACCGGGCAAGGTCAGGGTTGCTTGACGTTAGGAAAAGCAAGGAGAACCTGACCTGAGCGAAAGGGAGAACCTTCTTCATTTCTTTAAGGAGTATGGTGGGAAATGCGGGTCGCTGCTGGGGGTTTCCAACCCAAGTTATCTCTGCTACTCATAATGAATAAGAATATCTAATGGTGCGAAGCCGCTTGGTTCCCTCCGGGGGGCATGGATTTCTCTTCCGTTTCAGTTGCTAAAAAGAGTTTCATTGATGGACGTTGACAACGATATTGAGTTCCACGAATACGAAGTGAGGGAAATTTGCCATTTGCTTGCTATCCATTCATTCGTGTCTTAAGTTCGGAAGGGGATCTCAATATGTAATGAAGAAGAAACGATAGTAGCTCGTCGTTCCATAGGCTTTCTCATATTTATTCAGAGGGAGTTTTTGGTAATATTCCAAAAGCGATTTTCGACGGGAGAATCGGAGCTATTCAGAGGGAATTTGCATCAATCCCCAATTCCTAAACGAAGTGGTTTCTTGGAAATCCAATGAAACAACAGCCAATTACTTGGATCAGCTTGCGTTCAATTACCGCCGGAAATTTCGAATCATTACCGAATGAGGACGGCACGCTGTTGCGGCCTAAGTGCGAAAGACGTGCAGTGGTCATGCCCGAAACCTAAATTGTGGAGTCAGCAACACCTCCAAATGGCATTTCTTTCCCGTCGCATCGTTTTCGGACCGATAATAGTCACAGGGTTTCACTTTCTTCAGTGAGTGATCAATATTGTCCCCTGCACACCGATACGGAAAAAAAGCTTTTCTCGTAGAACGATCGAGAAGGCTTGGTGGTTCAAGATTGGTATCAAGAATGGTTATCGAATGGAGGGCGACCCGACCTAAGAACGAACGGAAAGTTCAATTGATATTGGGTGCCCCTCTCAAATAATTAACTTAAAAGGCGGTGGTCGAGCCTGCTGTCGCTCCTTTAGGCGGGCCCTCACCCATTATGAATGGGGTGAGCCGAGAAATCGATGCGGCGATGGCGGCGATGGCGGCCTCTCCCTCTCTCTCGATGGCGGCCCTCTCCTCTCCTTATCATTTCGAGCCCCCTCTCCTCTCCTTATCAGTCGAGGGCCCCCTAAAAGGGTCCTTATAGATCGAGCGTGCTTACGCACCCTAAAGGGTTCCTTAACCAGTCGAGCACCTAAAGGTTTTCCTTCTCCTCTTGGTTTACTTATTTGCCCCACCCAATAAGTCAAACCCTGGGTCGAGGCACTAAAGGTCTTATCGTCGAGCCCCCTAAAGGGCCCTAGTATTCTTTAGGGTCACTTTCATATTTCATATGGTGAGGGTCCTTATCTAGTCGAAGCGCTTACGCATTCCTCTCCTCTCCCTTAAAGGTCGACACCTAAAGGTCCTATGTCGAGCACCTAAAGGTCCTTATGTCGGAGCACCTAAAGGTTAGGGTTTACTTATGTTTGGGGGGTTAACAGTCGAGCATGCTTGCGCTCCTTAAACATCGAGCCCCTGCCGGTTAGGGTTTGCTATTGGGTGGGGCATTATGAATGAGTGATGTGACCCTAAAGGAATATAGGGTGAGGTACGAACGCTCGACCCCCGCCCCCCAACCCCAATAAGCATCAAGGGCCATCCCTCGCCCTTTTATTTGGTCGAGCAAGCAAGAAATTGATTTGACTTATTGGGTGGCCCCTCTCAAATAAGTAACTAAAAGCCTGCTTACGCATCCTTTCATTTTGATCCAATCAATCAATTAGGTAGGGAATTCGGGAGAGATCTCAATTCGGGATCTTGCGAAGAAAATGACTCTGAAAATGAAAGCCCCTTCCTGGGCCTATTGCCCCCCGGGTTTGATCTCTTCTTCATTTAGGTAGGGCCGGCGCCCCTTACGCTTTGCTCAGGTAAGGGAGAACACTTCCTAATCATTGCCTCCCTGCGCCTCTATGCATGCGAGTCTTACTGGCACTATACTCCTTATTCACCCGGCCACCTCTATACAGAACTGGCCCTGGCTTGCTTTATTCAAGCGAACTGCCCCGAAACCTTACCTGAGCATAGCGAAGGAAGGAAAGAAGGTAAGGGCAAGTTCCGGACCAAACAAATGAGAAGCGAGGGGTTGGTTTTGGTGTTCATCGACACAAATCCCATTCATAGCATAGTGAGAAGGAGTCTTCATTGGGATGAACTGGGGTGAGACAAAGTGTAGCGCAGTCTGGTTAGCGCGGCTGTTTTGGGTACAGAGGGCCATAGGTTCAAATCCTGTCACCTTGATGCGAAACTTAGTCAACCCCAATCATGCGAAACTTAGTCAACCCAAATACGAACATCACTCGGCCGTTATCACCTCATCTTACTATTCACAAGCCGCAGTTTACTCCGACGTTTCCAATTTACCATAGAATCCCCGGGGCTTTCCTAGCCACTATGGTTTCGTTCAGTCCCCCTTTTGGCCTGGAAATAGGTTTTTTCAGCCTCACTTATGATAATTTCTACCAACTTGCCTCAGGTTTCTCCGTCAATTTCCCGAAGTTAACTCTAAGCTTAGTCAATCTCACTTCATTAGCGCCGCGCTATCATATGGGTAACGGAGTTCGTCATTCATGGTGGGATTTGGGGTTTCCCCAATCCTCTCCAATAATCCGGATTTCCGAATTTCCTACGTTATGTGTCGCTTTCTCAGCTTTCGGAAGGATTCTCCAAAGAATCTATTGCTGATCTAGCGGTCTCGCCCAACATTGATTTCTCTATCATCGGAGGGTGAGAGAGAGAAGGAAGGTTATACCTTCCCCCCTCGCCAGTAGAACCTTGCGGAATTCACCTTACTTCATCTTCTCTTACTCCGTTCCTCCTTTCCGCATCGGACAAGGACCCGGAGGGGCTTGCGCTTCCTAGTGCAAGGAACGTAGTGCTTGCTTGACGTTAGGAAAGCAAGGACCCGACAGGGGGCTCGACTGATAAGGAGAGGAAAACCAACTTATTTATATACTTTACCAATGACCAAGGTCTCTATTCATTAGTCTTTATACCCGGTAAGCACATTCATATCATGAACTAACGTAAGGGCATTGAACTGTGCCTCCACCTACATCTTCAGATATAAATATAAGTGAGAAGGAGCTATCATCATTCATTACTGGGAGAAGGAGCTATCATGTTTATTCCCTCCACATTCTCTTCCCTCAACTCGCCTCTCTCTACCTACTTTTCTACGCTCCTGTTGGCCATGCAAAGACACATCCGATCACGTCTATTTTTCGTCTCTATTCCGATGGCGGCCCGTTGGTCGAGCGATGGCGGCCTTATAGTCGAGCGTTCGTTATTCATTATCAAGGAAGCATGACTTTTTTAGTGACTTATTTGAGAGGGGCCACCCAAGCCCGCATCAAGGAAGCATGGCTCGACTGTTAAGGAGAGGAGATATCAATTCGATCATGAGCATAATGACATATATAATATCAGTCATGAATCTCTCTCCTTCCCTCACTCACATCTCTCTGGTCATGTCAGAAATGACATATATAATATCAGTCATAAATCTCTCTCCTTCTCTCAGGAGCATCTCTCTGGTCCTTATCTCAGGAGCAGATCATCTGGTATGACACATATCTCGGTACCTCGGACCGAATCAAAACAAGGTGCGAAGCCGCTTGTCCCTCCGGGGGCAAGGTTTCTCTAAATGAAAATGGCGAATTAGAATATTTTCTAATATCTGGTCCACCCGAACTGAGTGCCTGCCCCCAACGGTGGTGCTTAAGATGGTAGATAAGCGGATCCATTCGATTAAGGCCCCTTTAAGGTATAGGTGCGGTAACTTACTTGCATTATATCTTATACTATCCAGAGTGGGACATATATCCTCTGGCGGTAAGGACTTCTTTTTCTTCTCTCGGGTATGAGTGAAGGGTAACCTCTCTCTCTCGGGTAAGGTGCTTGATAGGGGACATATATTCTCGGGTATTCATTGATTGATGGGGGCTTCCTTCTTATCTCGGCACCGCCCCTCTGGCTATGATCGATCAACTATGATCGGCTGACAATGATTGGAATGATTGACTATCGGCGGACCCTCTGGCAAAGACCTCCAGGCGACTGTTTATCAGCTGACCTTCTGACAATGACCTACCTCCTGGCAATGATCGGCAGCTATTATGGCAGCAATGATCGACAATGAGTGGTGGTTTTCTATGAATGAGTATGATCCTCAACAGGTGCATCATATGTAACGCATCATCCATAAAGTCTAGTAACTCCTGTTCCGTATCGGTAAGTGAAGGGGTATGGGGTGGGAACCCGGCCAGCAGTCATTTCATAAGCCAGTAACTAAGCAAGTAACGAAAGCAGTAATGATGAAGTTATTGCATTATATCTTTTATTATACCAACCGTGCATAATCAACTGACTTATCTCTCATGTTGCGCCATCATTTGCACTCTGCTCCTTGCCCGGTGCGGACAAGCAATAAATTACCTTGCCCCCGGAGGGACAAGCGGCTTCGCACCTTGCTTTCCTAACGTCAAGCAAGCTTCCAATTTCAATTTACTTATTGGGCTCTCAAATAAGTAACTAAAAGGCGGCGGTCGAGCCTGCTTCCGCATCCTTACCCTCAGCGGACAAGCGGGTCAACCTGATGGCGGCATTGCATATCAACGTAAGCATCATTCAAGCCTATCCCATCAATTCCGAATCAAATCAATAGGTCACACATGAACGTATCAGAACCAACCATGCATGTCTCTCTCGTGGCTATTTCTAGTTGTAGCAGCAGGTAGTGAAAAGAAAGAGATTGTTCCGTAGCGATAAGGGTAAGCGGAGGTAGGTCAATGTTCCGTATCGCTCTAAGCTTGTCTCAGCTCTTTCCCCAGGCGGGTAGGTGGGATTGGTACAGCTGAGATTGAACTGATTGGCCTGTACAGGTGGTATACGGGCGGTAACACGGGTTTGAACATCCTGTGCCTTGCTGTGCCATGTCCTGTTATAGTATTGATCGAAAGGTAGGACTGGGCTTAAGGGTAACATGGGGTAATAAGAAAAGGGGGTAACATAAGAAATCGTATTATTCGGTGGATCAATGGGGAGGTGAGCCGGATAGGATGGATAAACCCCTTCTTCGCTAAGGGTCAGTGCCTTGTAAAAGGGGGATCTGTACTAAAGGAAAGGAAGGAATTCACTTTTGATTCCCGCGCCCGCCGCAAAGCCTATGACTTATGCCATTCCTTACCGCCTTACGTTCGATGGATGGATTTAGTGACCATTGGATAGAGATGGTGAAAGAGAGAGCTACGTACCGCACAGAACCTCGAGGAAACCTAATGTCGCTGGTCAATACGTACCGAGCTACGTACCGCACAACGTACCGCACAGAGCCAGCTACGTACCGCTGGTTCAAGAGCCAAGCCAGCCTCATTTCTATAAGCTTACCGAAGTACGTACCGACGGCTTACCGTTGGAGATATAAATAGAGGTTCAATTGGTATGGTAAATTGGGCCATTACTACCGGTCTTTATGGCAATTGGTCGAGTGCCATTCCTTCCCTCAAACGTGCTGATGTATGGAGTAGTGATAGGCAGGTTATGGTCGCTACCCCACCCTGGTCTAATGAGGGTAGGGCTTTAAATGAGGGTCGTCAATCGAAAGTATTGATATGTCAATAGCTTTAGAACGTCAATTGCTACGTCAATGATTATTTAGCTTATTTAGGAGGGTGAACGGAAGGGATTCTATAGCGTCAATAGCTTCTTTGGGGGCGACTAGAAAAATAGCTTATTTAGGGCGACTAGCGTCACTAGCTGCGGCAACTAACGAGCTGCAGGGCAACTAACTCTATAGCTACCCAGCTTCTATAGCTATCCGGCAGAGGCTTCTATAGCCCGGTTTATACAACGTTATAACCAGTTCGATAGCTACCCGGTAGAGGCAGGAATAGTGAGTCTAGCCTCATACGTACTCAGTGTAGCCCTGAAATGTATAGTGAGTCTAGCCCCGAATAGCAAGTGTAGTGGGTCCGGCTTGGGCCTCGCCCTCGAGAGCCTCATGGTTTCTTCGATGGAGCCTCCTTCTTTTCTTCCTTAGGTCCCTAGTTTCTTTAAGTACCCATAGAATGATTCGATAGGGTGAGGGCTCAGGGTTATGAATGGATGAACTGCTGGGTTATTAACGGTTTAGAACGGAACTGAACTGCTGAACAGCTTTCTGCAGGCGGAACTGCTTTATGGCGGCACTGCTAATTCCCTGCTTGACCTGCTTTCTGTAGGCCCAATGCTAGAACTAATCAAAAAATATATCCATCCACAGGCTAGGTAGCTGGCATCTATCGACCCAAGCCAGAATAAGCATCTATCCACGGTAGCTGGCATCTATCCACGGGCTTGAAAGCAACTATACACGGGCTCTCAAGTCGGCGGGCAGGTTGGAGAGAGAGTGCCCTTCCTGTGCTTGGCCCCACCACTTACTTCCCTTCAAAGAGCTAGCTTTCGGGAAGCCTTATATATGATCTGGGGCAAGGCCCCTCTTTGACGGGAAGACATTCTCCAGGCTTTATGTTACTTGCTTGCTTGAGGGGCTTTAGGCTTTAGGCCTTTTCTTTTTCTATTCCTATGTCGCTGACGCACGCAGTTGAGCAAGAGAGAAAGACGACTACTTACTTCTCTTTCTAGCTGAGTGGCATTTCTATTATATATGCAATTATGCTTGCCAGCCTGGAAGCATATGTATTTGATTATAACCAGGACTTCCCCCTATTAACGAAGTGGGTGAGGGGTGATCGACCTAATTTGACTTAGTGAGTTCGTTAGCGAAGTGTAATCAGCTGGGGGCATGGCCCTATTTGTTTGTGGTGTCTTTCTTTTTGACTCGCTAACTCAGGCCTTCTTCTCTATTATTTGGTCTTACCTGAGTTGAGTGAGTCTCTCTCGGCCTTATCTTCTGTCTTTCTAGATGCATGCGATCATGCGAGCCAGCCTGCCTTATCCATTATATTCGGCCTGCCAGGAAAGATATTTATTCTCTGTGGGCCATCCCGCTCCCTGAAAGTCGTGGGCCATCGTATCCCTACACGTCTTAGGCACACTAAAGCCAGTAGAGACATACCCGACCGAGAGACAGAGACTTTAAGGGATCGTTCTCGCCATCGTTTTCCTTCCGTACACAAGGTTAGGTCACTCCTTCGATAGGTCACTCGATAGGTCACTCGAAAGGTTAGGTCACCACACTCGAATGACTTTCCTCAATAATCCACACGACCTTTGTAATGGGTGTGGGGGTAGATCCATAATTCGGTGGAATTAGCGCAGGGAATGTCAGTAGGTAACGGGTTTATTCCCACACGCTACGTTTCTTCCGGATTCAATCTCACTGAGTCCATGTCGTAGAGGGACACTGGGGATACCCTTTTCTATAGATTATACAACCAACGTAATAATAATAACGGACCCAGCCCGGCTGGTAAAAGGACCTAGTAATCTCTATCAATCATATCTCTTTGTATACAATATTATACAATATTATGGTTAGTCTGCGGATCTGCATGAATCTGGGCTTTGAATTGGTCATTTTTAGAGTCAAACCTGTCCTCGCCTTTATTAGGTCTTTAGAGCGACTCCGTTACAAATGACCAATCGCAGCTACTTTAAGGGAGCTTAAGCGGCCATAGAACGCACGCGAATGCCCTCACTATATGAATAGTGAGCGTTGACACCCTGATAAGCCGTTCGGGACATTGAAATCCAGCCAAGTTAGGGATAATGGTCAATCACTTTTGGGATAACCTTAATCTGCGCACCCCTTTTTCCGGTTGGTTGGGTGGCGTTTGGGATAACCTGAAGTGTGGGATAACCTTAAAGAACTACCCTTCTGTTTCCTGCCTTAGAAGGGTGAGGATATATGGTAAATTCCCTAATGAAAGATGGCGTTGCTACCCCGTCCAACCATACCAGCAAAAAAGACCAGTACTTGACTTAGCAAGCATTTGACCCAACCCAGCAAGCTAGCAAGACAGAATCCAGCCAGTTATAAAGGCGTAAATCTGTCAAGACAACTTCTAAGTATGGTCCGTTTATCCCACTCAATGAGATATGGGTCATCGATATAGTCAAAGTGCCATTTCGTCTAAATCAATTCATTGTTCAGAAAGCCTGCAAGAGAACAAGCCATCAACAGGTCTCTCTCCAACCGCATCAGCAGCTTAGCCAGGACACAAACCCCAGGTTACTTTATTACAGCTTAAGCATTGCCAGTTAACATGCCAGCTACGATTAGATATCGTGCAACTTCCACTTTCCCGGTCTAAAGCAAGCTCCAGTTATATCTCTAGCAGCCTAAGCGTCGCCAGTCAAGTGCGGGTGGGAGCAAAGACCAGTAGCCCTAGAGCAAAGGAAGCAGCTATAGCCATGTTTCATAAGTTGATAGTAGCATCGAGCATAGAGAGAGTCAAAAAGACCGCCAAGATATTCAAAGAGGCCGCTGCTAATATAAAGCAGATCCAGAATTCGATTCAATAGTTGGGTCAGCGATGGAGATAAGAGGCGGAGGTGCATAAAGAAGCTCTTCCTTTCCTTCCTCCATCAACTACTTGATCCGGTAATGCTTGAACTCGTTGAAGATAGTCTATGGGCCTCCCATCCGATTGTCCCATCCGAGGGTGGCATCCAACTAGATTACGTAGATGAGCGATCGGTTGAACAACTACAGGGGAATTCCGATTAGACCGACCTGACTGACTGGGATTCAACGTTATTTCCTAAAGGTGAGGTGATGGTATTCCCTACCCAAGGATGGATAACTAGAACAATCTCTCTTCTTCTACCCCATCCTTTCTCACCCGGCTAGGACGGGAGGCAAGACAGCCCTTTGTTACTTGTTGCCTTCGAAGCAGTTGGATGAAGGTAGGGCCAACTATCCAATTGTTAAGCTTCAATCCCTATGCAGGATGGCTTCAATCCCTCGCTCGGTAAGACCTTCTTGTTATCTTGTCCGACTAATCCATCCTGAACCCCCGGCGGGAAAGTTGTTAATTACTATATTGCCCATGCTTTCCCACTTCCCTCGGTAGTCCTTCATTCACTCCCTCCTTATTGCTTGGTAAGGCAGAGAGTAAGGGTTAACCGCCTCTCTCTAGGGCTGACTAAATGTCGATGCAAATCCACGTAGTTGATGAGCGACCCCCAAACCATAATGAGTAGGACGACAGCCCCAATCATTGTATTTCTCCTTTCTTTTTTGACCGACCTCATACCACAAACGCACGGATCTGTACCTTCTTCAGAAATAGAAAGAGACCACAACTGCACGGATGGCACGGCCAGATGGATTTGGAGTCTGACCCTAAAAGTAACCCTATAAAACCACCGATGCCCACAGAGTCAAGCAGTCTTTGTCTTAGAAGCCCCGAGGACCCCAACCTCAGGAAATAAGAGGTGGACATATTCTTTGATTGAGTAGTGGAAGTAGAAAAGGAGCAGTAGTACAATCAGTGGGATGACGACCTGTAGGACCTGTATAGGAAGTTGGACCAGTTGGACGACCTGTTGGACAACCTGTTTGACCAGGGACTGTAGGATAATCAGAGGGATGACCTGTTGAGGAATGTCAAACAGTTGGACGACCCGTAGCTAAACTAGCACAAGCCATTACTCCAAGAACGATATACAACGTTGTGTTACTTACGTTGATTTGAAAGCATACCCCCTTCACCATACCTCCACCTTACTTTTCTTTTGGGAAGGAGAAGATAGAATTATAGAGAGTCGCTGCAAACCCTTTATCAACAGAATCTCAACCTTACGCAATAGACTTGACGGTTGGTGAATACGGAGGGACTGAAGTGGGAGTCATATGGGCCAGATAAGTCAACGAGAGAGACTGTAGTTGCTACTGCTGCTGGGTGTCTATCTGGATCTGGACCTGGAACAGCTAGCTCTCTCTCGAAATGCCTTTTGTCCCTCAACCACCAGCCTCACCAAATACATCAAGTGAAACAGAGACCTTTCGCTCTTAGCCTTTGACCTATCACCAGATGCCTTTTGACAGGACCTTGATGCCTTAGCCTGTTTGATGTATTCATCACCAGAAGCAACAAGTCCCACAGAAGGAATAAGCCCGTAACCAGGAACCAGAAGCCTAAACAGGTCCAACAGATGATGGATGCCTGTAACCTTTCACCTTTAGCCAGCCAATTCCAACAAGTGATTTCTTTTCTTTCTCGTTGATTCACAATGCCGCCATCAGGTTGACCCGCTTGTCCGCATCAGTCGAGCCTGCTTAAGCATCCTCAATTTCGTAACCTCAATCGAGTCCCTCCGGGCCTTTACCCTTCAACCAACTTTGAGCCAAGAGCCTTTAACCAGTGTCGTCTTATGTTGATTCAGCATTTGAAGAGCAGAGTCCAACCGATGTTTTGTTTAGGAGCTGGAGAATGATTAGGATTTTATGCCGTTTGGATTATGCCAACCATGAGTCTGCTGCCTACCAGGAGTCTTATGCTGTTAGGATTCCGTTAGTCTTCAACCGAGATATGAGGAAGGAAAAAGGGGGGGGCTGGACACACTGCCTTGATTTATTGATTGAGTAAGCTGGATGCCAGGAGGAGTCCCAAGAGTTGATGCCAGCAGGTTTCGACCCACTTGATTGATGCCAGTAATAGCTGGGATAGGTATGCCAGTAATAGCTGGGATGGGTTACTTCGGATACTTGACTTGGATACTCAGTTGGGATACCGGGCTGGGCTGGATACAGTCGGTGCCTAGAAGCTACGGTCAGTGCTAGATAGAACAATCTATACTCATAAAATATATATATACTCAGGGCATGAAGCTCTAGTCGGTGCATAAATGAAGTCTAGTCCGTGCCCAGGAGTCATACAGGAGTCTTTGCCGAGGATAGCCTATGCTGGGAGGAGTCGTTGCCACGGGGTCACCGCCATACAGACAACTGCCAGTCATACCGGGAATGGGCTCAAAGGCAAGTCCCACAGATACAGCCTTTGGAGCAACTCACATAGCAGCACATAGAGCACCTGACATACCAGACATAACAGCCATACTCAATAAGCACCAGACGTAGCCAGTCATAGCCATACAGTCATACCCGATATATAAGGACCCCATACCCCGGGACGGGGCTTACATCTATGAAACACACGTTCCTACCTCGACTGGATGGAATGAATAATATTCTATATGATGATTCACAATTGAAGGGGCATAGTGCAATCAATAGTGCAACATGATGAACATAGTAGTGCAAAAGACGGTCTAGAGAACAGGCGCGCTAGGATAAAAACGACACAGGCTAGTCCAAGAAACAATGGCTGGTCAAATCACCGGGCTTGCTTGCTGAATGGCTAGAACCACCCGTAACGTTAGGCTATACAGGTTACACCCGATGATGATTATGCTCAGATCAACAAGAGAAGCACCCATTGATTTAGAGATTGAGAGATTTGATTGATGGCCAACAGAGAGATACCGGAATGGTTGGTAGGACAACAGCCCACAGATACCGGAATGGGCGGGACTACGGACGGATCGAAACAGAAAAGGTATGGCACACGGTACGGCACTAGATATGAACGAAATACACACGGTGGGTCTACGATGGCAATTGATTGATTGATTGGATTTATTAGATTGATGGCCAGAGATACCGGTGGAAAATAACCGAAACAAAGAACCGGAGGAAGGCAGCTCTACCGATACGAACTACTCTAACCTCGATACCGATACTAACGATACTAACTCTACCTCGAATTGACATACAGGACATAGGAGTTCAATAGTTCAATTCAAGACAGACTTATGTTCAATGAAAGACAGACGTTCAGTTCAGTCTACGTGAAGCATATATACGTTCAATCCATGGGAAAGGGTAGCTCGGATGGTTCGATCAACCCAAACTAAATGGTTCATGGCATGGGGAGCAAGGGAAGAAGCTACAGGTCCTCGTGGAATCGATCATGCACCCGTGTCTCATAAGTTCTGGACGTAATTCATGAATCCATAGGGCAGTTCCGATCCTCCGACGATCCCACACAAAACTTAGCGGTCTAAAGCAAGTAGGCAGTCAATAGTAGCTGTACCTCCTAAGATTATTCATTAAGCAAGCATCTCCTTGTAGTAATAAGGCCCGGCAAACAATGCTCTGAAGCAGTCCTTCCATTCAATCCCATCCTGCCCGGAATAAGTCTATAGCTGTACCTCCCAAAAAGAAATGAATCAAGTGTGATAGGGCTAAAAGGTCTAGGTCTGAAGGTAGGTAGGTTGTATGCTAACGCTTAAGTAAAGGTTGTATCATGCTATGCCATTTATATCCCGCCCATATTGATAAGAGAAGGGTTTTTCTCTCTCATAGCAGTACCTCCTAATTGATTCATTAAGTAAGTGGTCTAGTTCGAACATGTCTAGGTTTTAAGGTGGTGGTTAACTATGATGATTAACATAATCAATCGGAGGAATTTCATTACGCGGAGGAATGTGATGAAGATCGTCCGTACGAAGATGGATATCCTTATAGTCTTCAGTGTAAGAATCAAGATGGATGAAGTGGATAATGAAAGGCATCCTGAAAATAAGATTCTATATCTATGTCGCCGTTACCAGTTAGGTGAGAGAATAACGGTGCTACGCTACATGAGTAATGAAAGATGTATGTATCATTATATGCAACGTATCAAGACGAATAATTTGATGAGTATTTCTATATCCAGGTGATCGAGGCACATTAGGAGGCATGCTGTTTACTATACGAACATGGTGGTAGGGGCGGCAAGGCGAAGTGCCTATACGACGAACCAACCCAATGCTGGTGGATAACCGTGTTTGTCAGGTAAACCACCAACTCGATTCACTGAAAGGCTAGCAAGATACGACACGTGGAACTACATCATATAGAAAGCCTCTCTTTCGAAACGATGATCCATCAACAATGCTATTTTATATATGTAATTATGATTGCCTCACTATCGTGCCTTTATCCGGAGGGAACTTTGGGGCCTTAACTTGCCCTCCCTACGATAGAAGCAGTAGCAGAAGGTTCGAGTGCTTGGCTCGGTCAGTTCATTGAATCAGTCAAGAGGTTAGGAAGGTTCGGGTGAGACCGCCGATGAGATAGATGTATCTCAATATCTAGATATCTAAATGGATATAGATATACATATCTATCTATATAATATATCTTCTATTTACGTGTTGATCCTTGTCTCTAGTTACCGTTATCCCTGAAGCATGACCCCTTCGGAGGCTCTCAAGAGCGGGGCCCAAGTTAGTATGGTACGCCGTTTCATATTATTATTCATCGGAAAGAATAATAGAAGGTTCTTTTCCTGAGGCGGGCGAGGATATTTATACGCTCGCCTAAGGTACGAGGGCGAGGGGCGGGCCCGGCCGGTTAAGTGGTGGATTCCAGAATTTGGAATTTCATAATTGGTGTAGGATTCCGAAGGGAGGGAAGGTGATCCCGGAATGCACTATCAATGATGGAGTACTTAAGATCAACAGAATTATCAAACTACGGAACCAACTGGTTTCACACCGACAAAGGAGGGGGAAAAACATCCGGAGCAACGACCCGTTGGAAGATATTTCGAGAAGAAGTTGAAGCACCGGTGTATCCTATCTGTACTCCAGTTTATTCAAAGTATCCCAATGGTGTAACGCCGTCGACTTATTGGGGAAAAAGAAGAAATTCACTTCTGTATCCTGTTTCGGAGAAATCAGTGGCTCACGAATAATGGAAAGAAACATTCCATATCTTATTTCGAAGTATTCATATAGCACTTGTCCCAATTCTATATCTGGATGGAGGATGACTCGTAGGAGTAGCAGAATGCTAATCCAGGTTTTACACGGCCAAGTGAACATCGTTTGTTAAGTCGTTAAGTTTGGAAGAGCTCAGACCCAGTAGGACTTCTTGCTTGAAGCTGGACGGACGGGTTTGGGTCCTTTTTGCTTTAGGGCATGGCTTTTGGGGTGGATAAATGTAAAGAAAGGCAGCAGAGCAGCAACCAACAAACAACCTAGTGTGGCGTAGCGTCTTAACAACCCCTGATAGACCACTCACAGACCTTAACTTAGAACATTCACATTACCTTGCCTACTGGATGAAAGGAAGTTGGAGGACCTACTGCTACCACCCAGTCTTTTCTCGTTGGATCTTTTCACTGCTTGGATTTAGTCAATAACTGTATTACTTATGAGATATCCTAGACTTTATGTCTGACAGCAGCCAACCCACAACCTGGCGGGCGTATTAACGAACCTTTATGGAAGACCGGCTTCATTAACTTCACTTAGAGCATGGGCCTTCACATAAAGCATTGATTGTTGCACAGGCGTTCGACAACACACACTTCACTTGCTGACTGACATATTCTTACTTGGGTACCACTATTGCTATTTAGACCTTCTGCCTACCTATTTGCCTTTACTCTTAAGTGCGACCGTGCTACCAACTTTGACTACCACCCTTATCTTTGACTTACCAAACTTAGTGATTAGACACGTGCGTGCTTGGGTGGGCACTTACTGCTTTGCTAGGACGACCTTTATATGCCTGCTGGACTCATGTTTGTCCCACCTCTTGCTACCAACCACCTGGAATTTGTACCAACCAGACCGGCTCACAGACCTGAACTTAGTGATTGATTGGACGGGCTTGCTTGTTGGGTGGACACTTTTAAGCCTTCAGACCCCCCAAACAACAATCTCTTCTTTCCACCTGGTGCCTTTTCAGATGGGAAGGAATCCTCTATACGAGCCTAAACTGTTTTTTTAGGGCCTTTATATATGTTATTTCCCCATTACACTTTGAATCTTGATTTCTTTCTGTTGGGCAGTTAGCTAAGGAGATCCTCGGAACTGCCTTTGGAACTACTGCCTTAACTTTAGAGATTATATGAGGGTGAGCACTTAGACCAGTAATATGACCTTTATCAGCCGGAAGGACTACTGGGCAGCTACTAACAGTCAGTCTTGGATCGTTGAATCGTTTTGTTTTCACTTCTTGGATTGAGTCAATACAGCCAGAACTTCAGAGACATGGCTGGATGGTCAATTCGCTGAGAGGGTTTCCCTTTATATAAATGATCATGCTGGATGGCATGGCACGGCTGGATGGTGGTAGCAGCACTATACTTTTCTTGTCGGGCCAGACTGAACCCGCCCGGCCAGATACGATTGATTACTTAAAACAGCATTGCTAGGGAGGACCTTTAGATGCCTTACTTGCCTGAACTTTAGTTTACTTACTCTACCAACCCCCCCATCTTTGCTCTTTACAAACCTTTCACTACCTCACTTAACCAACCTTTGTAATGCCCAACACTTAGAGCATTCACAGGCCTTCGAAAACACTTGCTGGAGTCATTATCGGGTTACATAAAAAACAACGGGGGTATATTATCAATATGAAAAGCCACGGGAGGTGGATCGATGATTACTGAAATCGCCTTGGAGTGGGTGCCTACCTGACCTCATCCCCCGATCTGTCTGTTGACATCGAATGAAAGTTCCCGAAAGGTCTTGCCCCTCTCCTGAATAAGAAAAATAGCCAATTGAAAGAGATGCTTACTTAGGAGGAATTCAGACCATACTATCTATGGTTTCCGTCAGTTAGTAGGTCACAGCACCTGGGATTCGAACCCAGGAATGATCTTACCTTCAAAGGCATAGACCACAGTACCAACCGGCGTGCTTCTCATTCATTCATTTCAAACGGTCCTTACTGCTTGCTTTACTGCCTGTCTCACTATACCTACTGCCTGCCCTACCGCCTGTCCTTACCTTAATGTCCTGTTTTGGTCCTACGCTGTTGTCGATGGCATAAGCATGTGATTCATCGGTGAATTTGGATCATGGCTTCACTCACTGGTTTGGCTGGGGCGTTGCTGGGCGAAGTTGTTGGGCATAGATCGGCATCATGATGATAGCACGACAAAACGGTCTATGGGGCAGGTTGGTGCAGCATCGGGACGACTGGTTGGTTGTTGATCGGCTAGACGACGGCATTGGAGCATGGATGAATCAAAAATTGGAAGTTTTTTCTTTCATCGGTGGATCAATGACGTTATCAGGGCATAAGTGCGAGAAATCAAATCAGCCTGCAATAGTCAAAACACTCTAAACCAGAACGATTTCACTCAACAATGGGAGGGCCGGTCGAGAGTTCGCTTGCTCACCCTCTAGCAACTCGATAAATTCTTGATCGAATATGATCAATTTTGAGCTGCCATAATTACATATATAATATATGCATTGATAAGAAAGCGTAATGACGCGCTATAATATCAAGCAGCCTCTTACTTCTTGGCTTGGTCGGAAATGAATGATATATGTCATGACCGCTGGATGAATGAGGGAGATTCCAAGCATTCATTATATATGTCATTATGCATTTCAATTGACTTATTGGGTGGGGGTCATTTGCATGACTAGTGCTTCTCCCGTTTCTGCTTACTCCTTGCACTGGGGTGCTTATTTGGTGAGGGGCCCCAAAAGAGAGTTGTTCGTCTCCTCTCCTTATCAGTCGAGCCGATGGCGGCCTTATTAGTCGAGCGTGCTTACGCACCCTGACGGACCTCACACGTTACCTCACCCTGCCGGACCTTGCCCGGTGCGGACAAGCGACTACGTACCTTCTCATTTGGTCGGCCTCATCAAAACCTCCGCCTCCTCTCCTTATCAGTCGAGTCACTAACGTACCTCTCCCGCTGGTCGAGCGTGCTCCGCATCCTCTCCTCTCCTCTCGATGGCGGCCCTCTCCTCTCCCTCTCCTTAACAGTCGAGCACCTAAAGGTTAGGGTTTACTTATTGGGTTGGGGGGTTATCAGTCGAGCCTGCTTACGCATCCTTAGGGTCGAGCACCTAAAGGTCCTTAACAGTCGAGCACCTAAAGGTCCTTAAGGTCGAGCACCTAAAGGTTCAATTTACTTATTGGGTGGGGGGGCGTTGGTCGAGCCCTGCCGGGGGCATCCTCTCCTTATCAGTCGAGCCTGCTTACGCATCCTTAACAGCCGAGCACCTAAAGGTTAGGGTTTACTTATTGGGTTGGGGGGTTAACAGTCGAGCCTGCTTGCGCATCCTTATCAGTCGAGCCCCTGACGGACCTGGTTGGTCGATATTGAAAGGCCTGATTACGCTTCTCTGATTACGCTTCCGAGTCGGGGTACCGCAACATATAGAATATATGTCAGTCATTCCGCTACTAAACTCAGGCATTCCGCGACTAGAATGTGAGCCATTTCTTCATGCACAATGACATATATAGTAGGCTCGATTCATGCATCTGATCAACCACCGCAACATATATATAATATAGTGATGGACTTCCGCTAATGGAAGAAGGCATTTCCCTACTGGAATGTGAGCCATTTCTTCATGCATAATGACATATGCCCATAGCAGCATTTTCTGGTGTCATTTCGGCTATCGAGTCATGCCATAATGACATATATAATACACTACGATCTGACAAAGAGAGGATGCGTAAGCAGGCTCGACCAACGGGAGAGGACATCATGACTAATCGAATCATGCCCATAGTAGTATGGGGCCTTTGCTTCCTTCCCTCCCGGGCCCTTTTCCCACTCCTGGAAATGGCCTCCCTACTCCCTGAGCCCAGCGGAACCAGCGGAACCTGCTCTTGGACTGATCTAACCTGGGGAGGATGCTACAGCAGGCTCGACTGTTAAGGCCGCCATTTCCTTTCGTGTTTGTAGCGACCTGCACGAATGGTGTAACGACTGCCCCAAAGGGTGAGGGTGAGCCTGTCGAACTCTCGACCTCTGGGAGAGGTAACGTGGGAGGAGACGAGCAACTCTCTGGGGAAGGGGCCCCAAAAGAGAGAAACTAAAAGGAGAGGCCCGGTAGATAAGTCTCACCCAGAAAGCCCGCTATAGTCAATCGCCTTAGTTCAATAGTTCAATAGGAACTTCCCTCATCCGGTTATTCAGGGAAGCGGTAAGAGGTGGTATGATGAAGGGAAGCGGTAAGGTGCGGTAAGAATCCCCAAAAGTGAATGACCTTCCTCGGGCCTCGCCCTTGAGAGCCTCATGTGGAATGTGTTTCTTCCGCTCATAAGGTCGAGGAGTGTTTTCCTCTATAGGGTGGATCTATTCGAGGGTGACCACACTTAAAGGAGATGGACGATGGGTTGAGAGAAGGAATGTCACACGGTAAGGCATGTCACGTAATAGGCACGCACGTTTGAGGGAAGGAATGTCACTGGCATATACATTCATTCGTGCAGTCATTCGTGTGCTCCGGCTAATGACTCTACTTTCCCAGAACTTCCCCAGCCCATAGGTTCGAGAAGAGAAAGAATCAATAGGTTCGGTCAGGAGGATGAAATCTCACCGATTCGTGTTCGGCGATGTTTCCAAGGGTTGGATGCTAGATAGTTGAGTTACAAGGAAGAGATGAAAGTGAAAGGAAGGGGAGGGTGGCATGCTAGCGAAAGGAAAGGGAAGGGATGAGAACTCAAGCCAAGGGAAGCTATGAAACTACTAAAGCCAATAACCGCCTTCGGCTACACTAACTCTTACTAACTCTATACTATCATAACGCACGCATATAGCGCGTATGGACGCGTAATACACGAAGTGTATGAAACGAAAGGATATTCTCTATCTTACCGAATCACCTGAGCGGGCGTAACCTGATAGAGATTCTTTTCCCTTCATTATCACCTGACATGATCACCTGAGCGGGCGTACCCTGCCCTACCTTCGTTGTCCTACCGGCCGGAATTATCACCTGAGCCCATGGATACTGCCCTAGACTAGAGGGGAAACATGGATACTGCTTATACTGCCCCAGAGACATCCCATGGATACTGCCCTAGAGCTAGAGGGGGAAAGGGTATTATCTCTTTGACTTCAAAGGTTTACTGTTTACTTAAAGGGAGATACTCTTCTCTCAGCTCTTCCCGGTAGTTAGCGGGCCCTCCCTTTCAATAAGTAATCTGAAGGTAAGCCACAACCCGCTGATCTCATGAGCCAATCCACCTCCCTTCTGACAGTCCAATAGTGACCTACTCCCTTCTTACATGTCAAATAGTAACCTCTCCAACACTGATTCATAAGCGCCACGAATCTCCTAGGGTGAAGGGGACTGGCTAGAGCCCTAGGGAAAAAGAAAGAGATTGCCAGGGTTGACCATATGATACTTATCCCAGCTTGAAAGTCGCCTAGATATCTATACAGATTTTCTAGATATTTCCCATCTATAAAGTATGTTTAAGGACCCTTTATTTGCCTTGGAGGGGAAGGAATCACTTAAATCACACCTATCTATACCGGGAAATCACATATATACCGGGACTTTCAAAGGCCTTATTGACTTTTGTCTTTCTTATTGATCTAAGCTTGCCGGGCCCTCCCTTTCAATAAGTAATCTAATGAATTACTGTTTTGGCAAGCCTCCTTATCGGCAGGGCAGAAACAGGCTTCACAGGGCGGTCTTCCTTACCGCTATACGCTGGAATGACTATAGACACTGGCTGGCCGCTGGAATGACACTATACACCGGCTGGTTTGACGCTCGAATGACTGTCGCTGGCATTTCTGTACACGCTGGCACAAGGCCCACGCTGGCTGGCTTTCCCACGCTGGACTTACCGGGCATGGGAACTAATGAAATGGGAACGTCATCTAAGTAAGGGGTTGTTGAACTTGTTGGGCGGATTATGGGCCTTGAGCTATAGAAGTGGCCTTATAAGAGAGATATAGAGACGGGTCTTCCTATATAAGAGAGAGACTTGCTTTCCTTCCTAGAGAGACTGACTGACCTTCCTTTCCCGGGATAACGGTGAAAATAGCTTTCCTTGCCTTATAGGTGGTTCGTTAAGCCGCTCTGAGGTCAGGTTCCTCACTCAGGCGAGAAATAAAAGAAGGTATACAGTTAAGGCTCCTCACTAACGCTCTTAGGCAATATAAAAAGAAAATAGGGTAGGCAAGCACTTACCCACGGTTCAACTTGCAGAGATAAAGCATTATTCTCCTTGCCTGGATGGATAAGGAGAGCTAGCAGATCTGATAACTGTTACCGTTTCTCGATCTCCCCGGACCAGGAGAGCTAGTCACCCACGGTCGGTATCAAGTTAGTTAGGACTTTCCTCCCACCGGAATAGAATCAACTAATTTGGATCCTCCGCTATGCTCTTGCCTCCCACCCCCTGGTCCGGTTGTCGTAGAATGTTAGCCAAGGTGTGGGGCATTCTTGGGAGTCGCGTTCGCTCAGCTTTGTTGGAGATCAATTTCTGGGGAGCTGTATTAGTTGAGGGCGGCTATCTACTATAGTTCAGCAACAAGTTTTATCGCGTACCCCGGCTGACCGCCATATCTGGATAGGCCGTTCATCAACGGAACGCAGTGGAAACACACAAGGTGGAGTCTCGGAAGGAACGATACAAGGCAATGCACTAGGCGACTCGACCTGTAATATAATAAACTCCAACGGATATAGATATGGATAGGGCTTCGGGGCATCAACCTTCAGTTCAGAGGGAAACCACCCTAACAATATAGGCCCGACTGGACTATCTATCATCTATCGCTAGCCGGAAGGAAGTAGAATAGTTGGAGTCGTATATAGTCAGTCGTCTATAGTATTATCTTCTCCCAATAGTTGGTTGGTTATATCACTTGAGATACAACCGTCACTTGACCGAACTGACCATCACTCGAGTTGAGATATATAGGAAAGGACTGTTGAGTGGCGCTCACTCCCCATATCGACTTCAGTGATTGATAGGTGTTCAACGAAATCGTACTATACTACTTAGTTGAGGACCCCTATCTCTTATTTCTAAGCAGAGCTTAGGAATGGGATCTCCGAATCCTGGGATGAAGGAAGATCTTGAAAGTGAAGGAGCGGGGTGCCTGCCGACTCTGAACTCTAATCAGTCACCCGCCCCTCTATAGATATGGGGGACTCCCCCGACTTCCCCTCTCTATTTCATTGAGCCGGGGATGAGAGATTAAGAAATCTCGGTGGTTCGGTTCATGAAATATCTGGACCGTTAGGGACAGAAAAATCCATTCCGTCCGGAGAGGCAGGAATCTAGAACCACTGAACTTCACTGGCCTTGACAGAGGTTTGAAAAGGCGTTGGAACTGCCGGTTTGAGGCACCGAACAACTTCTAGGCAGGTAGCCGAAGTCAGAAATAGTGCAATGTAAAAACTTATATATCAAAGGCTTGCTATCGCTCTATCTATAGTGAGCCGCAGAACTCGTTTAGGTGGCTGTTCGCCTTTGGATCTTCACTTCAATAGTTGTCTAAGATAGCAGCGGCGGTAGATTGGGGAATGCTAATCTCATGGAGGAATTCAAATCTTTCTAGGAAAGCCTCTTCTTTCTGGTCTACATCAAGTGGATTCTTCGCCTGGACAAATCTAGAGATAGAATTCTGGAGAGAATTGATCGTATGCTAGTAAGTGAGGAGCAATCACATCAGTGAAGTCAGAGAAGAGTGGCAGTCGGATGAAATAAAAGAAAAAGCGGAGATACTTATGATCAGACTATGGATAGAGAAAGAAGCGGAGTGTATCTATAAGCTACAAAGCCTCAAGAGATTAGAAGAGAGAATCAGAAAAAAATCAAGGAGGGGAGACAGATGTTTTCACGCCCATTTTCGAAATAAAAAAAGAGGACAGTCACATTCCTATTAGTAGGTTGAGGCCAATACCCGCAATCAAGTCATACTCAACTGCAAGAAAGTAATAATCACCAGCAATCAAGTAAGCATCAACTGCTTTACCGAGTTCAAGAAGAACAGTTCCTTGAGCAGATGTGATTGCAAATCTTCTTCATTCATCTTCTTGGTCTGCTGAATGAATTGATCCCTGTTGTTCGAGCGCATGCTATTCTTTTGCAGTTCCCGCTGGAGTGACGTCTTCCGGTCTAAGGGTAGCTACTACCGCTGTGTAAAGATCAACTCCTGCTGCTATGAGTCTCGTCTTCGTGGAGTTCCCGGATGATAAGGAAGAAAGATGGCTTGGATTTACAGATAGGGGCTTTCTCCAGCCTACCCATGTGTAAAGAAAAGCTGCTGTTGGTTCTTCTTCCTAGTCTGATTCCTACTAGTGCAGGGCCCACGGGGCAAAGTCGTTAGACACAGAGATCTATCCTACATATAAGGAGTCACCGATTCTGTTAGGCAGGAACTAGAAAGATCAGAAGTTGGTTCTGAGTCGGCTGGTAATCCAGAAAAGGCTGCTGAACAGAGTGTCGAAGGGACACAGCCTACCGAATGTGTTCCGGAGTCCGCGGTTAAAGAAGTTGAAGAGACGGCTCAGTCGCAGCCGAACCGACTGAGATCACAGGTAGCGATCCCCACAGCCGCTAAAGGTAGCTGGAGCCGGCTTTTTTCGAGTTTCTTTCTTCCCGCTGCCAAAGCCTTAGACGATAGGGGGGGCGAGTCTGTCTCGGCGAGAGAGATAGGTTCTTCCTTTTCTGTCTCGGCATCTACATATAGCTTTGAGTCTGCATAGTAGATCTCGCTGCCGGCTTCTTGTCTGCGAACACGCGACGTACTTTATTGTCTGTATCTACATACTTGAAGCACTGATGAAGAGTAGATGGGACCACATGATATGAATCCGTGGTCCGCCTAGAAGAAGGTTGTAGCATGCTCGTCTTCGGATAGCGTAGAATGTCGCTTCCGAAGTTAGATCACCGATTTGCAATCTGATCCTGATCTTGCCCACAGGTCTTTCCTCCGTCATATCCAAATATAGATACTCCAGTGTGAGCTAGCTTGCTTGGAGAAATCCCAAGTTCCTCTAAAGCAGGAAGAGTGATGAGATTAAGAGATGCTCCAGGGTCAATCTGAACTCTGGGAACCGGAACATCCTTGATGTATGCTGTGAAGTATAGAGGGCTTGTTGGCTTCACAGATTAACATATTCGCAAAGAAAGAGAATATGGTATGCTCTCTACCTCCTATAAGGACTTATGAGTTGATGATCTTATCTTGCTCCCCCCTCAGAATGGTTACTGGACAAGGGCGGGAGCGCCATAACGTTAACTGCTTCAAAACAGGAGGTGCCGTTCTTTACTCGACCCTAGGGGTGTCAACAGTGAGTTTCACAGAGGCGAAGTCGGCGGCCTTTTTAGGACAAATAGAAAAGGTATCTTGCACTGAGGAGTCAAGTAATGATTAGGTAATCCCTAGTCATAAGGTTACAGCAAGTAGCCTTTCCTTTTTGTCTTTATCTGCCTTCTTTCCTTTAGCGCTTACGTTATATCCTTTTATCGTGCGTTAAGCCAGCTTGTTGGAACATCGTCCCTTCCTATCGCGATATCGTCCTATGGTTACTCCTCTTTTTCCCTTGTCTTTAGTCTGCTTTGCCGGGTTATATTCCTTGCACTAGGAAGCGCAAGCCCCCTCCGGGTCCTTTTCTTTTTGCTGCTGCTAAGCGCCGAAGGGTTAGGACAAGCAACAAGTACCCATTTGTTAGCTCCGTCAAGAGCTATAGCAAGTCCCTAATACACCCTCCTTCCTTGGTTTGAACTTCTTACTTGGTAACTACTATTTTGGGAAATTAGGGAATAACTTCCTTGCACTAGGAAGCGCAAGCCCCCTCCGGGTCCTTCATTCCCTTCCCTAAAGTCAGGACGAGTCCGCGAATCGAGAATCGGGGTTCGCCCTCAGTCCTCACTGGTTTTGTAAAAGTAAGTAGTCGTTGGTCCTTCTGACTAGCCTTCCTCGGTAAGTTGCATCTTAGTCCAACCAGTATTGTTTCATCGCATTTCTACTATTTATAAAGTAAAGCGTTCCCAAATCGGCCTTGAAATGGATGGGAGCTCTTATAAGAGATTTATGAAATCCAGCATGGCATGCATGCACAGAACGTCCTTCCAAAGTAGAAGTAGGATTTAGCTGCCGACGAACGTTATAAGCACCTTCACCGCAACCGAAACCGAAGAAAGCAGCACAGTAGCAAAGCCGCAGTAGGGCGCAAACAAAAGGGAAAAACGGAATCCGGTGAATGGAACTGATGTCTATCCATGGAGTGGGACGAGGACAGACAGGCTAACGGTTTGGCTGCAAGGCCAAGACATAGATCGAGATCCAGATTGAAGCCCTGCTGGGGTCGAGGCCAAGAACGAGACCGATACTACTATAAGAATTGATTCCTTTATGCATAAAGGATAGTCCCTTAGTGAGCTCTAAGGCAATATTATCTCCCTCAGATCGCTGAGTTCAAGCAGTTCTGAAGGTTTGCCCGATATAACATATAAATCAAAAAGGTTGTATGGAGGAATAACATATATAAAGACCAGGCGCGAGAGCGGCTCGGCTTCGTGATAAGATACTCATTTCAATAGGCACCCAGGTCCAAGGCATGAATCTACTTGGCTTGATAGTTTCGGGTTTCGGATTGAGGGCTTTAGGTACTTGGCTTGAGGTCTTGATTGCTTCCCCGCATGGATTAGGGATTAGGGCAAGGAAAGATACATTAGAGCCGACCGGATCTCTTCTCCCAACTCTTTAGAGAGGATACATTCATAGATACTGCCCTAGAGGGGATACACCCATAGAAATATGATATATTCTACTGTCACCAAATCTATATGCCAAATAAGCAGGTCTACTCCTTCTACACCGGACGTCCCACCGGAACTCAGTTAGTTTGGAACCCCCAAACACCAATCATTCATGAAAATGTGCGGCGTGTTTGGATACGTTTTTGTGGATTGACCAGAAAAACCTCTACGATCCTTGCTTTTCGGGTCATGAACTTCGCTACGCATCTCACCCGCCGCCTAAGCTTCTACTGTCTGCCACCTGCCTGATTAGATGGATGGAAGGATGGGGAATTACCTTAAATGCTTGCGCACGTCGATTCAGCTTAATAAAACAAAGAGTTAGTTCTCAACCCCAGTGGATGAATCTCTACGCTCTCATTCCATGCCTAAGTAAGCCTCTAAGTCCCTTCTTTGAATGGCTCACCGACCCAAACTGGGACTATCTTCTGGGAGGAACTATTATCGCACTCACTGCTTGCTTCTGGGACATCCAATTTCGCTTGCCCCTGCCTGGGAGTAACTATTTCCTATGCATGCTTCTGGGAAGGTTCTATTTCAAATGCTCCTGGGAGTGATATTACTTATATAATTAATGACTGGAAGAACAAAGAAATCAAGTGAATGAAATAAATCTGATACTCAGCCTTCCTATCAATCGAAGTTCCAACGGAAATAGAATACCCAAAGAAAGAACGCAAATCCTAGTCGGTTAGGCACTTCAGAAATAAGTGGGGGGTGTTGAGACATATAAAGATGACTCTAAGATAAATGACGAGGCTCGGCAGAGAGGGATTTCAAGCAATCAGCAAGTATCTTTCAGATGGCAGGGTCTCAGTAAGAGGGGTAGCAAATGGCAGCATAGGTTCGAAAAGGCGGGCACCAGGTCCCCTCAGGTGCTACCGGACTAACGAATCTAGGCGAAGAAACATCCAGAGAAAAGATAAGAGTATACATCCATCTTAGCGGCAAAAGCAACAGAAAACGGACGGCAACAGGGACAGGAAAAGGAAACAGGGCGAAGGGGACAGAGAACACGGTGAAGATGATGACTTCTCATCCGATACACAATGCTCTCCATACCACAGCCAACCCTACTATCTAAGCATATCCTAAGACCTCATACTTCATCCAAGCTACTATAGCCAGGACAAGTAAGGCGCTAGTGATAGAAGATAAGATGGATACCACCAAGAAGCCGGTTGCGGCCGCAAGGGAAAAGAATATGGATGAGACCAGAAGATCAGCAGCTGATCCAATCAAGAATGATTAAAGTAATCAGTGATCTGAAAAAGATCCAAATGAGAAGTGATCCGAGAAGGTTGAAAAGAGGGTATCCCATGGATCAGATTGTGGGGGAGCTTCAGCTGAGAAGAAGGGGGGGGGTCAAGCTTTTTCCTAAGCTAGCTCTAGCTCAGGTAAGGTTTTGGTCATATAAGGTCCTGTAGACCTGAGCAGAATACTACTACGTATACTTTTGTGATATATCTATTGAGTGCTCACTTGAGCATCCAGAGTGATTATTGAGAATACACTCAATCAATAAGGTTGTCCCCCTAAGGCTTGTAGCCCTACTGAACCTGTATAAGTCAACGTGCCTAAACCGATGTGCCTAATCTTCTGCCCCGCCACGCTGCCTAATCTGATCAGTGCTGGGATCAATGCTGTAGATCGAGTTGACTAATCTTATGTCTAATCTCCTACTCTTGCTCCTGTGCCAAAGAATTAGGAAAGTGCACGCTTGGCGTAGATCGAATGGTTGGTTGTGGTAATGTGTGCGTTGTTGTTAAGTGCGCTGCTAGTCATTCTTTATATATGTAATTACGCTTTTGTTTTTCTTTTCAAAGCCTCTAGTTACCAAAAGCGCTTTCTTTCATAACCTCAAAGAGAAGCGGAGCTACACGTAAGTGAAAACCTTACAAGCCAGCCAGCAAACAGAGCTACGCGTGATACCCCTAAGCTACAAGGGAGAGTAAGTATATGGAGAGGAGACGACGCTCTTCTTGAGACCTGAACCTTTTGTGGAATATGGGGCAAGTCTTTATAGATGCTATATCAGAATATTCTTTAGAACCAAACCTTGGGGCGGGAGAGCCGAGGTAGTTTAGTTAGTCAAAAAGCCCTTGACTAAAGGCACGGAGTGAGGTTCTGAACCCAGATGGATCAATATTGGAACCCCCAAACACCAATATTTTCTTTAGAAAAATGCGTATTTGGCAAAGACTTTTCAAATTGACTGGAAACACTTCTTGGACCGGTGGCCCACCTTCTTGTTCTATCTTCTCTGCTGCGCACGGGCCTTTATATATGTCATTTTGGGACGTCATTTCGAGCGGGCTTGAAAGACCTTTCTTTTGGTTATTCTTCTTAGGCACCACACAGTAATCTTCTTTTCATATGCGAGCGAGAGGTACGGGTACGCAGTTCTGATATTTTGGACAGCTACTAATAACAACAACAGTCTTGGATGGAGGATCATTTCATAGTTGGAACTACCCTCTTGGATTGAGGAACTACCTACAGCCAGCGGATATTGGAAGAGCGAGCGGCTTGCTTGCTTGCCTGGCTGGGTGCGTGGGCTTAACATTTATCGCTATTCACTTTCTGAATACTATTTGACCTTATGTGCATCTCTATCTGTTTACCAAACTTTACTGCTTCATCCAACCTTAATGCATGGAGTGCTACCACCTGCTTTATTAAATGCTTAAGAAGTTCACTCACTATTTCTCTTTTCAGACCGGGCTGAACTCAGATACATCCTTGTTATTTATGAAGACAGCGTTGCTAGGATGAGACCTACTTCCCTTTCATTTTAGTGCTTCCCTTTTCTATTTACCAACCTTTTTTATTTCATGGATTGATTTCATAACCCTGACATGCCAGAATTCATCCATTTGGACTAATAAAAACACAGCTTATCAACCCCAATGGAGGAAGCTTACTCGGACCTCCAACAAACAATGGGTGGTTCATATAGGAAAAAATGCATCTGATAAGGTTGGTTTTCGCTTCGACCCTTTACTTTCCCCGATTCAGGCACCCACAGGCCCAAGGCGCAAGGAATTAGGAAATGAATCGATGTTTCCTTTTAGCCCTATATCACTTTAGGAATTTATAAACTTAGTGCGTTGGAAGGCTGCTTTCCCTTTCAGAACCGGATCAACTTATCCTTGACTTTCTTTACTGCCGAAATACTAGGACGATGGGATGGCTTCGCTCCTTACCAACCCATTCTTTAAGCCAGGAAAACTTAGTGGATGGGATCATTGGAAGAGATGCCCCGGATATATTCTCAACAGCCGTCAGAACTTCAGAGACATGGATGGATGGCTGGATGATGGGATGATGGATGGTCAAGTAGCCAAGAGGTTTTCCCTTTATCAGATATCGTGGAACTACCGGAATGGCTTGGATTATGTGGTGGTCCATCAGACAGAGCAACCTCGTTAGATGATGGGGACGGGCTTCAGACATTGCTAGGAAGGAGGGAGATGTTCACACTTGCTTAAATCATGCCTTGTTGGTACGGCACTCTGACTCTTCATACTTTTACACTTGCCTTACCTTTTATTAAGCGTTAACAACCTATTCACCGAAAGAAATACCTAGACCTCTCTCTCTTACTGAATGAAGCGCTTAGTTAGTGAGTTGGGACTGCTGCTAGTCACAACTCTTTGAAGCACAGAATGGCTGGAGGGAGAGATGGATGGAGTTATGTTCAACCCATGACTTAATCTTACAAGCAGCACCGGATGAATGGATGTTCAACTTACCCCCTGAACTTACTAATGCCCAACCCATTCTTTCTACCTGGAAGAGAAGTAGAGTCTGAGTATGGATAGAATGCTATGAACCCTTCTCTTAGATGCTGGTATCAGAACGGGTTCAGACTACCTTCTGACCCTTATCCCTCTTAGCTTATGTGTTTACGAACTACCTTGTATATCTTACGCGCAACTGACATGAAGCGTTTAGCAGATATCGTCATGAATAACCCTTCTATTACAAGCTTGGTATCAGGAACAGATCACTTCGTTCCTCATACCCTTTCTCTTAACTACCCCACACGTAAAAACATTGAACAGAGAAAGCTCCAGAACTTCTTATATCCTTCTAATATCCCTTACTTAAGTGTTTACTAACTACCCGATACTACCCTATATCGGATTAATGAAGCACTTAGGCAAGGGACGGTATCGTTATAGACCCGAACAGAGTTCATAGCATGGCTGGCATGAAACCAACCTTCCCTTTCCCCCTCCACCTTCATGAAGCGTTGAACAGGTATCGCTAGGAACCCGAGCAGAGGCAATGGAATGGCAGAGCAAACAGAGCATGATACCACCTGGCCCCCCTTATGGGACGTGTGGAACACTGGAAGAGCTATACGCCCTAGACACACTTCCCTGAATGAATGAAGGAAGAAGCGTTGAAGATGTATCGCTATCAACCAGATTGATGAATAGCATAGGCATAGCAGAGCATGATACGATCATACCCCCGAGTACCCGTTCCCCTTTCCACCATATGAACTACATGCCCTAGAACCACTTACCTTACTCCATTAAGCATTGAAGAAGTAGCGCTATCAACCCTTTTCCTTCTCTTACGATGCTGCTATTCTGATCCGGTCCTTCTAATAGGGTGAAAGGTGGTACCTCCTAAGCGATTCCTGAATCAAGTGGTCTAGGTAGGGCTAACAGGTCTAGGTCGTATGATGAGTAGGCTAGTAAGTAATAAGAAAGGTAAATATTGATAGTGGTACCCCCGCATAGCAAGTTTTCTGTAAGCAGGTTAATGCTGTCTGAAGCCTGTACACCCACCCCACCGGATGCTCTAAGTAAAGGTAATGGATCCGGTATATAAAGGGTGGTTAAGATGCCAGCCAGGTTGTTTTACCCGGTCCTGAGAAGAGGTAAATAGCTGTACCTCCTAAGCTAAGCGATTAATTAAGTTCGTTATATAGGCCTGAAGGTGTCTAGGTTGTATGGTAACAATGAATCAAAGGTAAGGGCAGGGGTAAAGGGATCAAAGGTTGTAAGCGATGACCCTGACCCTATAATCTGATCTGACCTGATCTAATTAGTTCCGGCAGTAATTAATTACTAACTAGGGCAGTTCCGATCCTCCGATCCGATCCCACAACTAAACGGTCTAACTCTAACATAGGGTAAATAGTGGTCCCTCCTAAGCGCTTAATGACTCCAAGTGGTCTAGTCTAGGTCTCTAGGTGGATCCGTAGTGATGGAGTGCTTGCTGTATATGATACTAAATGTAAGGCTGGGTGAATCCTGAAGTCTAGTGCAGTAGCCTAAGCATTACTGAGTCAAGTGGTATAAGGCTAACAGTTCTAAGTCCATAGGTAGGTAGTTTGTCAACATTGAAGTATGTTTCATGCCATGCAATACCGGGTCTCTCTCTAGCTGTACCTCCGATTACTGAATAAAGTGGTATCAAACAGGTCTAGTTCTGAAGGTCGATAGGTTTTATGGGGTAACACTTAATCAACAAAGGTAAGGCAAGGGTAAAGGGTTCATTACTAGATGCCTCCCCTTCCCGTACGAAGTATTTCTAGCTGATTCATTATAAATAAGTAGGGTAAGGCACGGAGTGATCCGGTCCTTCTAAGAGAAGTAATAATAGCAGTAGTTCCTAAACAATCAATTTCAATTTACTTATTGGGTGCCCCTCTCAAATAAGTAACTAGCGCTGGTCGAGCGATGGCGGCCTTATTAGTCGAGCGTTCGTACCTCACCCTGCCGGGGGCACCCTACGAGATAGGCCATTTGACCGTGGCGGAGGTTCTTCAACCTTGACTTCCTACATGCATAATTACATATATAATGAATGATGAAGTTCAAGCTTTTGAGGACCCGGTAGGACCCGGTAGGGGGCTCGACTAAAAGGCCCGTTAGGGCCCTATATTATTTAGGGGCGGAGCCACTCACTATTCCGATGGTGAGGACCGGTAGGGGCTCGACTGTCAAGGACCCTTTAGGGGGCTCGACTGATAAGGAGAGGAGAGGACCGGTAGGGGCTCACCATTCCGATGGTGAGGACCGGTAGGGGCTCGACTGTCAAGGACCCTTTAGGGTGCGTAAGCACGCTCGACTAATAAGGACCCTTTAGGGGGCTCGACTGATAAGGAGAGGAGAGGGGGCTCGACTGATAAGGAGAGGAGAGGGGCGGAGCCACTCACTATTCATATGGTGAGGGGTCACTCACTATTCATATGGTGAGGGTGCGTTAGCACACTCGACTGCCTTTGGTTACTTATTTGAGAGGAGGGGAGAGGGTGCGTTAGCACACTCACTATTCATATGGTGAGGGATTTATCTCTCTATTTTCTGAAAATAGAGGTCCGGAGGGACTCGACTGAGGTTACGAGGTCGAGGGACTCGGCCGAGGTTACGAGGTCGAGGAGAGGGGGCTCGACCAAAAGGAGAGGAGCTTTCCTATGCCTCTGCACTCTCTCGATTGGAGACGGAAGGACATCCAAGAAACGGTGGCCCTCCAACTCTCTATTGGCCTGATGACCACACATTCAGACTGGTTAGAAGCCCCAACAAATCAAGGCTGTTTCCGTGCATTCTATCACCACTTTAGACACATGTTAGGGATAACACAGCGTTAGAATCTCATTTCATTCATAATAGAATCTAATAAAGGGATGCTGATATTGCCACTTCCTCTAACTAATCTGAATGCATATATTATATATGTAATTATGGTCTGTCGATTGAATTCGTTGATTCAGCAATTGAAGTTGATCCACCAGCGTAAGCAGATCAAGCAGCCAGGGTGTAAACTGCAGGGGCGCCAGTAGTATGAGTAAAAGTAGCTTCAGGACCGGGTGAAGTTTACCCAGTTGAAGAAGCAGCTTATCTAGAAACATTTGATCGAACAAAAGCATCAATAGCAGGGGCAGCTCAGAACTCGGTTCACTTCGCCCTTATCCGGGGGAGAACGCAGGCAAGGCAAGGGACCGTCAACTGCTCAACAAAGCCCCAAGAGAGCGGTTTGTGCACACATAAATAATGAACCTCACAGAGGCAAGGAACATGACATCACCTAGTTCTCCTTCTTCCTGAAGTCCTAAACCATTGGTTCCCTTATCTAAGCAATCTATGTATAACCCTTAGTATTCGTATACCTTATCTCATATGTCACGGGACACAGGACTAAGAATATGGCTGGCATATTAGCGTATCGAGATAGCCTAGGTGTGTAAGGCCAGAAGCACATCTGTGACCGTACCAGCACTAAGAGGATGGAATATTAGCAGATCTAGATAGCGCCCTAGCCCAGAGTACTTGACTTAAAGGGCCCATTAATCGATAGCCTACCCCTACGTATAGCTAGCCCCATCCAGCTGCGACCACTACTGAGACTTACGACTGGGACTTCGACTTAATGGGTGCGTACAATCATGCTGACCCGAATATACAGGACATACTTAGACTGGTACTGAGATCATCAAGATGAGGGCAGACTTAGACTGGTACTGCATACTTATATCCGGACACCGGTACTGTATATTTATAACGGGGCCCCTACGGCAGGGAACAAAGACAGCTAGGGAAAGAAATAACCTCCTTAGAACAGAGCTAGCACCTACCAGCCAGAGATCGGAGAGAATACGGAAAAAAGGGCAGGGAACAAACTTCCTCTCCTTATCAGTCGAGCCCCCTGTCGGGTCCTTGCTTTCCTAACGTCAAGCAAGCACTACGTTCCTTGCACTAGGAAGCGCAAGCCCCTCCGGGACCTTGGTGGCATTTCAATAACTTTCACGCCTATTTTATCTTCTTAGCTTTCGGCACTAAAAGAACCTTTACTTCCTGTTTGATCATCTTGACTAGGCGCAAGTTAGTGAAGGATTCAACCCTATTTCGTCAAGCTATTGACGTGATTAGCTATCACTGTTATACCTATATGATGAACTGACTGATTACCTTAGGAGTAGAGGGCGTTAGATGGAAAGGCTATAAAGCGGAGTAATGGTGGCAGTATAGAAAGCGGGGTATCGTTATTCCTTCCATCCATGCTGGGGTATGTGTGCTTACTGGGCTCCAACGAACCATAATGGGTAAAGGGGGCCCGGGTGAGAAAGGGTTGGTAAGGGCACACCTCAAACAGTGTCTCTCTCGATCAATCAGCCTCCATTCAATATCCCTCCATCAAAGGCAATCTCTTCCCAGTGCTGTGATTGCTATGGTCGCCCCCACAAACGACTCACTCCCGGTTACACCTCAAACAGTGTCTCTCTCAATCAATCTCGCTCCATTAATCTATCTCCTTCTTCCCTCGATCCCTCCATCCTGGGCGAAATAGAACGACTAGAATGGCGGGTTTGGGCGGGTCTTTAGTAACGTGAGAAGGGTAGAGCAAAGAATCAGGTGTGATAATAGGTAGAGCAGTATTAGACGACGTATGGGTTTATATCTGAGTCGTATGGCTTATCTGGGTTGCAAGAAGTAAAAGGTTAGAGAGGGTCAAAGCAAGAAAAGGTCACACGAAGCCGAGCTAACCCCCATTTAGCTAAGAGTCGGGGGTTAAGCGTAGTCTGAAGTAGTGACCGGCTCGTGGTAAACAACAATAAGCTAACAGAGCGGGAATGCGGGATAAAGTGCTGTCTTTCTATATCCTTACATCCCTTGCAAGCGATCCCAGCCTCTTATTGGTGGGGTGAGCCCAGCAGTGTTGGCAGAGATTCCCTTCCTTGCCAGCGATCCCACATCCGCCTAGGTGGGTAAGCCCATCAAAGTAAACAACAACCTCTGCAGTGCTGTCCAGTGGTTGCAGTCCAGTCCAGTCCCGTGAACAACCACCTCTTTGACTCTGCCACCAGTGAAAAACCACCACCACCTTATTATTTATATGAACCTTGGATCAATGACCTTGTTTTTACCTATGCCCGGGAGCATGCCTCATCATAACCTTATTAGGGAACCTGAGTCAAGAAGGATAGAAGAATGTCCACCCTGGAGGCTACTAAAATCGAAAATTGGATTGGAAACTCCTGCTGGTGGTTCTCGCTACGGATCTGCTTCCTCTCCCGCCATTAGTGCTTCATTTCTAATGATGGAATAATCGATTTGATTTGGAACGGGCTATAACCCTGATATTTAGAGGTATTACATTGCAACGATCAAGAAAGAACCTTAACCTGGCCTTGCTTACTCTGGTCACCCTTGCTCCTTTCGTGCGTTCGGATCTGGCCTTAGATGCTGCTGGTGTATCTGGTACTGAACTTAGTCTAGCTAGCTGCTTACCATGCTTTGCGACTGGCTATGGGTCTGGATCTCGCTCATAAAGGTTAGAATCTGGACCACGAGTATATGAATCATAATCTCGCTTACGAGGGTATAACTCTATAAAGTAATAATCCCTATCACGATCAAGAACATAAGAATCTTACTCTCTAGCAATGGATGCTGCTGGATCTACCACTGCTCTTGGTGCCTCTCTCACTTCTAGCTCTCTAGGTGGAAAGTACGCTGGACAAGATGGTGGGTAAGCGACTCTACTAGCTTACTAGTTGTCCCAATGCTTAGCCCCGGACTGACTCAACAGAATTAACAGCATCAACGTCTGCATCACTCGCTTAATCTACTGGATCAACAGAATAGACAGAAGCCAACTGCTGAAGCTTTATCACATTTATATACCCTCTAGAAAGCCATTACCCTCATTCTTACTACCTAAGGCAGAACCTCCTTCTTATTTCTTCTTCTTTTTCTCCTTGCACTAGGAAGCGCAAGCCCCTCCGGGACCTTTCCTCCTTTACTATTTCCTTCTCCTTTCTCTTATCCCCCTTTCCCTCCCTGGATCCCCCCTTAAACCCCCCCTATCCTGCCCTTGCCCACCTGAACGCTTACGCTTTTCCTTTGAGAGATTGCCTCCTTTCCGTTTTATCTGTATCTTTGATCTGCTTCAACTGAGATAATGAAATTCTCGAAGAGCTACTTACCGATAGCGAAGGTCCCAAAACCGAAGCGTAGGTAAGGAGCTCGCAGAGAATGAAATTCTCTCACACTATATACGTAATTTCAGCTTGCTCGAAGAGAATGAAATTCTCTGAGAGCTAGCGATGGCTCGAAGAGCCTCTGTGCCATACCATACCATTAATGAAAGGAAGGGGGTTTAAGGGGGAAGGAAGAGGGACCAGCTCCCTTCCTTCCCCATTCGCCATACCTGGTTACGTTCTTCAAATCTGATCGAAGTTGCTCCTTTTCCAGGAGTGAAATGACTTAAATATCTTATATATGTTGCGGTGGTTGATCAGATGCATGAAAATTGGCATGAAAATTGATCAGATTCCAGTGGTCAAATGACTGAGTTGAGTAGCGGAATTTCGACGATATCTTATATACGTTGCGGTGGTTGAGAAGATGCATGAATCTTAGGCCCTGCCGTCCCTACTTGGGCTCATCTCTATTTTGTCAGTCAATTGGGCAGGCTCAGGAGCTAGGCCAGCTAAGCCACACCAGAAAAAATCCTATATATAGTAGCTCAGCCACACCAGAAAAAACCCTATATATAGTAGGTCAGCCCAGCCCGGCTTTTTGGAAATGCCAGTAGGGAAATTCCTCTCCCGTTGGTCGAGTCATGCTTACGCATCCTCTCCTCTCCTTAACAGTCGAGCACCTAAAGGTCCTTAACAGTCGAGCATGCTTACGCATCCTGATTTTATTCGCGGAATTCCCTCACTATATTATATATGTTGCGGTGGTTTTCCAGATGCATGAAGAAATGGCTCACATTCTAGTCGCGGAATGACCATTTATAGTAGCGGAATGACTGAAATCTCTTATATATGTTGCGGTACCCCGACTCAATCAGGGAAGCGTAATCAGAGAAAGCGGTCTCAGGCCTTGAAATATCGACCAACCAGGATAGATTGAAAGGGGAGCAAGAGATGCCAGGCCTGAGATCTCGACCGACCTGGTATGATCAATTGTTCCATTGGCTCTTGCTCGAAACACCTACTATTATATATGTCATTTCGACCAGTGTTTCCGTTAGAGTCAAAAGAATCAAATTCCTTCAATGAACCAGGTAGGTGAATAAACTGATCATTGGTTATCTGTCCAGTGTAAGTAATGGGCAAGCCCCTGTCAGTATAAGAAAGAAACTGCTTGGTTTCCGGTCGCAATCCCCGATGGGTCAGTAGGTAAGCGGTGTAACCCCTACCCGAGGCAAGGAAGGTGCAGTACTGTTATCCCAGGGAAGGTTTGTTTCGGGTGATTGTCTACTGGCAGTGGTGGATCAGCACCAGCGGAGAAAGCCACTCTATACATGGATTGGGTTTAAGAAGCCATCTAGGAGATGAGCCACTCCTTTATGTACTTCAGATTTCGCCGGGTGCTCCTTGGCCAGAATGGACTAAAGTGAATTCTCAATCCACTGACTATGGCCCTCACCTCAATCAATATTCTCCCAGTTTAGCAACCTAGTATATGGAATGGTTACCCTTGCACTGCAAGCTTGTGAACAGGGGAGCCTACCCCCCCACAATTCCTCTCCTTCAGACGGTAACAATACGGAAACGGTTCATGGTGATATTTCCCTCCCGGCATGGATAACAAGTAGCCAGGAAGGAAGCCAGCAAGGTACAGTACAGAGGCACGGACCCTTACTGTGCAGGCTGAGGGAACGTGACTGAAAGAAGGTAGGTAAGCCAACCTCAGTGAATGGCTGAGCCGACTTCAATCACTTTATGGCCAAGGCAACCTGAGGGAATGGGTAAGCCAGGGTTGCTGAATGTCTGAGGACCCTTGGCTGGATTAGGCGGGTGATCCAAAGGTGATATTCAATCAATCAATGAATAGGGTAAGGTCTGTAACAATTGATTCATTGAGAAACAGCTCGCTGCTAGTTCCTATCGTCAACTCGGCATTCGTATTACGTATGTAATAACAATCAATCTTATTGCCGATGCGACCGAAGAAATGCAGAATAAAGGGAGAGAGCACTCGGCCCAACACACCCAGCTTATCAAATATTTGAATGGGAAAAAGAAAAAATGCCTTATTGACTTATTGGGTGGGGGGCATTTATATTGAACAACTTAGGTTCCCGACTTTGAAATTCCCAATCCAAAGGCCAAGGAAACTCTTAGTTGGGTTGCCCGGTCCTGTCATCCCGAAGAAGAAGTCAAGGCCAAGGAAATTATGTCAGGTCTTGCTTGAAAGAAAGGAGAGAAGAATCTACTTTATATCCCACCCAATAAGTAGGCGGCGAGGGGGGAAATTAGGTTCAGCAACGTAAACAGGGTATCGGAAGGTTTCGGTGCTTGTGTCCCGCCCGGGGTTCAGTTCGACTTCATGATCTATAGTCAGTCGATAGACTCGGTTCAGTCGACGCAGGTGATAGGGACGTTTCGTTGAGAGAGGGGGAGTAGGCCATAGTAGTGTTGGTTTGGCTCTGACTTCACTTAGAGAGCAGCCTTAGCCTCGAACCAGTGCAGTGGACATCGGTAAGAATAATGAGACTACTAGATAAGATAGGCGGTCGAAGCTTTGTTCCATCTTTTTGCACAGCAGCACGAGCCTCTGCCTGCCTATCATAGCGGCTCACTCAAACGATCGATTAGGTGTAGGTGTGAATGGAGGAATGAATCTCCTTATCTATCCTATAGATATAGACAAGCAGGTTTCAGAATCTTGGTGGTAGGGGAAAGGGGGGAATAACCTGATAATAACATCGATGCTTTGAGCTCCAGCAAAGACCAATTAGTTACAACAAATGGGGGCGAAACTAAACTCTTCCTGACTGAACTAAGGCGAGTCTCCCAATTCTCCATGAATAGTTCATACATGGCCAATTCCCCACCAGGTTGATCCCGATCTTGTGGTGCATTCACTCACCCAATTCGATCAAGTTCATTCTTCTGGTAAGTCTGCGAAAGCGTAATTACGTAGATAAAGAATGAATGCATAATGACATATATAATAGCAGCATTTTTGAAGGATTGATCTACACTACTTTCCCCCCCACTCTAAGTCAACTCGTATCGGAAAAGTGAATTCAAAAGAAATGAATTGACGACGCTTTCCCGGAGTATCGGAGTTGGTCGAAATGAACAAAATCGATCTCTCAAAATTGCATAATTACATATATAATATATGCATTGTCTACTAAAGCGTAATTACGTAGATAAAGAATGACCAGCAGCACGATCCCCAGGGACGTCCTAAGAGGGGCGAGAAGCAAACGAGCCGCTCTAAAGACCCCCACTAACCAATAAGTCATTAAGAGGGCGAGGGTGGAAATGCGAAGTGTCTTGTTTAGTTCAAACGCCGCCCAAAGTACTTCTACGCGAGGTAGGTCTCCGGCGTTTGCTAATAGGATGCGTAGCTTGAAACCTTCGACCTTGAGTTACTTATTGGGTGGGGGGCCGAATCTGGTATGACACATAGTAGTTCAAACGCCGCCCAAAGTACTTCTACGCGAGGTAGGTCTCCGGCGTTTGCTAATAGGATGCGTAGCTTGAAACCTTCGACCTTGAGTTACTTATTGGGTGGGGGGCCGAATCTGGTATGACACATATCTAATTCATGACCGGAAGAAATCCATTTTTTTATGAAAGAATCTGGTCGGACCCATTTTCAGAATAAGAAAGAGGGCTCTTTTAGGGGAAAAAAGAGAAGTCAAACTGTTGCTCATTGGTATTGGAGCGCCCCCTTCCCCTGCGCTCGGTTTCACCTTATATAATAGTAATAGCGAAGGTTGTTTCGTTCGTTGAGGTCAGAGTGTGGAACCGAGCCGCCCCCCCCTTATATAATAGAGGAGCTTCCCTTATCAATATAGGAGTTTCCCCTTGCGGATAGGGATAACGGGAAAGAAAGGTCCCGGAGGGGCTTGCGCTTCCTAGTGCAAGGAATAACTTGGGAAACCTTTCGAATCGAATAGCGCCAACTTTTCGTTGGTAAAACCAACGCCAGTATCATATTGACTCTCTCTCGTGAAATCAATAAGAGTTTACAAGAGTGACGTAGTTTCACGAATTATCTCCTTTCCAAAGCTGCGCAAGGTGGGTGCCCCCCCACCCCCACCCAAGGGGGTGCCTGCGCCTTTTCCCCCCTACCGACCGGTGGGTCGGGACCCCTTGACTGACTTGGGGTAGGGGGGGTCACGGGTAAAAGCACAGTGATTCCGAATTAAGTCGTTAGGGGGATAACGTCGATCGAATTGGGGAACAAGAGTGATATAGGAGACATGACTATGGGAAAACAACGATTCCCTATTCCCAAACAACCCATATTATCCACACTTAACCAGCATTTGATAGATCATCCGACCCCGAGCAATCTAAGTTATTGGTGGGGGTTTGGTCCGTTAGCTGGTATTCGTCTAGCCATTCAGATAGTGACCGGCGTTTCTCCAGCTATGCATCACACACCTCATGTGGATCTAGCTTTCAACAGCGTAGAACACATCATGAGAGATGTTGAAGGGGGCTGGTTGCTTCGTTATATGCATGCTAATGGGGCAAGTATGTTTTCCATTGTGGTTTACCTTCATATTTTTCGTGGTTCGTATCATGCGAGTCATGGCAGTCCTAGGGAATTCGTTCGGTGTCTCGGAGTTGTCATCTTCCTATTAATGATTGTGACAGCTTCTATAGGATACGTACTACCTCGGGGTCAGATGAGCTTTCGGGGAGCTACGGTAATTACAAGCTCAGCTAGCGCCATACCTGTAGTGGGATATACTATAGTGACTTGGCTTCGGGGTGGTTTCTCCGTGGACAATGCCACCTCAAATCGTTTCTTTAGTCTTCATCATTTACCCCCTTTTATTCCAGTAGGCGCCAGTCTTCTTCATATGGCCGCATCGCATCAATATGGATCAAATAATCCATCGGGTGTACATTCAAAGATGGATAGAATCGCTTCTTATCCATATTTTTACGTGAAGGATCCAGTAGGTCGGGTAGCTTCCGCTATCTTCCCTTCCATTTGGATTTTTTATGCTCCTAATGTCTTGGGGCATCCCGACAATTATATACCTGCTAATCCGATGTCCACCCCGCCTCATATTGTGCCGGAACGGTATTCCCCACCAATCCATGCCATTCCTCGCAGTATACCTGACAAATTAGGAGGTGTAGCCGCAATAGCACCAGTTTCTATATCTCTGTTGGCTCCACCTCCTATGAAAAGTTCGTATGTGCGTAGCTCAAGTTCTCGCCCGATTTACCAGAAAATATTTCGGTTGCTCTTGGCGGATCGCTCACTATTAGGTCGGATCGGATGTGAACCCGTGGAGGCACCATATGTTACTATTGGACAAATTTCTCCAGTAGCTTTCTCCTTGTTCCCCGCCATAACGCCCATTCCGGGACGAGTTGGAAGAATCATTACCAATTATTACACCAAGAATCCACAAGTGGAGATCGATCGCACCTGATCGGTTCGCGGGGAAATTATTACACCAATAATCCACGAGTCTTACACCAAGAATTTACAAGTGGATGGGATCGACTCGATGTTTATATAGCTTAGGGATCATTCTATATAGATAGCCACTCTCTCCCTTTGAGAGAGGATCAAATAAACAAAGAAATCAATAGTTTTCGGGGCTTTGTTCCCGAAACTCCATGGATCTCTTCGCTTCCCAATAGGATGGATCTCTCTTCGCGAGGGTAAGGTTGGGAAAGTGATTCCAGAATTTGTGTAGGCGAGATCATATTTCAGAAACAAAACAGACGGTTGGGTCGAAAACACTGCAGCACGAGGCCACGCGCGATGATACATAGGATGAAACTGTTAATGGGAATCCTTACACAAAAATGCAACCTGATGATGCGACTGTTTATATATTCTGGCTATTTGGTGAGGAAGGAGAAGGACCAGCAGACATGGTGACCCAGAAGGCAGCGGACCCAACACAGCACCTTCACTGAGGAAGGTTGCAACAGAAGCTCAGTCGCGACCCAGGAAGAAAAGGAATCATGGAATTGATTGCTCCCATGACTTGACTAAAAGGAATGGGAGGAATTTCTTGCTCGACCATAGGATGCGTAAGCAGGCTCGACCACCGCCTTTTAGTTACTTATTTGAGAGGGGCACCCAAGAAGTCAAATGAACCCGCTTGCTTGACGTTAGGAGGGCAAGGTCCGGAGGGTCTTGCGCTTCCGAGTGCAAGGAACGTAGTCGCTTGCTTGACGTTAGGAAAGCAAGGAACTGACTGAACCTAAACTACCACATGCTCATATATAACTACCACCATAACAAGGAGCCGTAAGGCCGCTCGACCATAAGGATGCGCAAGCAGGCTCGACTGTTAAGGAGAGGGAGAGGACCCTTCGCTATGCTCTTTGAGGGGAAGAAATATAGGGTATAACCCTTCACTCAGTCAGGTCACTAATGTTTTTCCCTTCTATAGGCAGCCGTGGCTAAAAGAATATGAAATGTGCTCCTTCGCTCGTCTGGCCACTCCGGCTCAGCAGAGGGTTACGCTTTTTAAAAAAGCATCCGGTTCCATCTCTATTTCGTGGGTTAACTCACCTTTTTCTAGAATGGATTGTAGTAATTCAGGATCTATACTACTTAAAATGGCTCTCTCATATTGGGAAATTCTGTCTAGTGGCATTCGATCACAAAACCCTTTTACAGCTGCATGAATAACTAGAATTTGTTTCTCAATAGGAAGTGGTGAATATTGCGGTTGTTTCATAACTTCAGTGAGCCTAGCACCTCTATTTAATAGTGCCTGAGTAGCAGCATCAAGGTCTGACCCAAATTGAGCAAAGGCGGCCACTTCACGGTATTGTGCCAATTCTAGTTTTAAACTACCACATACTTGTTTCATAGCTTTCAACTGAGCGGCAGACCCGACGCGACTGACAGATAAGCCGACGTTAATAGCAGGTCTAATTCCGCGATAGAATAGCTCTGTTTCCAGACAGATCTGTCCATCTGTAATGGAGATCACATTGGTAGGGATATAGGCCGACACGTCTCCAGCTTGTGTTTCAATGACGGGTAACGCGGTCAAGCTACCCGCACCTGTCTGGTCCGATCGTTTAGCGGCTCTTTCTAATAGACGGGAATGTAAATAGAAAACATCCCCTGGGAAAGCCTCACGGCCTGGTGGTCGGCGTAGCAATAATGACATTTGTCGATATGCCACCGCCTGTTTACTAAGATCATCATAGATTATCAATGCGTGCATTCCATTATCGCGGAAATATTCTCCCATAGCACACCCGGAATATGGGGCCAGATATTGCAGAGGAGCAGGATCCGAAGCGGTGGCGGCTACGACAATGGAATATTCCAAAGCATCTGCTTCCGAGATAATTTGAACCAATTGTGCCACGGTCGAGCGTTTCTGTCCAATCGCTACATAGACGCAATACAATTTCTCACTATCAGCCTTTGACTTTGAGTTCATTCGCTTCTGGTTCAATATGATATCAATAGCTATAGCGGTTTTTCCAGTTTGTCGGTCCCCGATTATCAGTTCTCGTTGACCACGGCCTATAGGGACCAGGCTATCCACCGCTTTTAACCCTGTTTGCATAGGTTCGTGCACAGATTTACGTTCAATAATACCTGGGGCTTTCGCTTCGACACGTCTGAGTAAGTGCTCGCTTAAAGCCCCTTTACCATCAATAGGTACTCCCAACGCATCGACCACACGACCTAACATGGCCTTTCCCACAGGAACAGACACAATAGATCCAGTGCGCTTGACGAGAGATCCTTCTTTGATGGCGGTATCACTACCAAATACCACGATACCTACATTCTCATTCTCAAGATTCAACGCTATTCCTTTCACACCGCTGGCAAATTCGACCATTTCCCCAGCTTGAATCTCGTTCAATCCATAGACACGTGCAATACCATCTCCAACTGATACCACTCGACCGATCTCATCAACTTGTAGATTGGTGCAATAGTTGGTAATTCTCTTTTCTAATAGAGTAGTGAGTTCCGCAGCTCCAGGATCTAATTTCATACTTCAGGAACGAATGGATAGGGAGAAATCTACTTTGAAAATGAGAAAGAAAAGAAAAGAGAATATGAGAAAGAAAAGAGAATGGGGCCTGGAAAAGCTTTCCTGTCACGAAGTATACTTATTTACTTACTTTCAGAAATGAAAGTAAGGAGCGAAAAGCACTTTCCCGCTGAGGGGAAGGAGCAAAGCCGCTTTCCCGACGAAGGTGATTTATTGCTCACCCATAAGCCCCCACCCAATAAGCAAAACAAAGGAGCAAAGCAAAGCCGCCGACAAAGGATGCGCTAGCGGGCTCGACCAATAGGGAGAGGTATTTATGGCTCGACCGATAGGGAGAGGAGGGCAAGGAGGCGCCCCAATAGTAGTAGGGAGAGGAATTTCTTGATCGACCATAAGGTCCGGCAGGGCTCGACTGTGAAAGGAGAGGATGCGGAGCACGCTCGACCAGCGCCCCCCACCCAATAAGCATCAAGGGCCCTATATTATTTAGGGGTCACTCACTATTCCGATGGTGAGGGCCGGCAGGGTGAGGTACGAACGCTCGACTAATAAGGATGCGTAAGCAGGCTCGACTGATAAGGACCCTTTAGGGGGCTCGACTGATAAGGAGAGGAGAGGACCTTTAGGTGCTCGACTGTTAAGGAGAGGGAGAGGAGAGGGAGAGGACCCTTTAGGGGGCTCGACCGTTAGGGAGAGGAGAGGCCCGGTAGGGGCTCACCATTCCGATGGTGAGGGATTTGGAAGCTCGACCATAAGGATGCGCAAGCAGGCTCGACTGTTAAGGCCGCCATCGCCGCCATCGCCGCCATCGCCGCCATCGCCGCCATCGCCGCCATCGCCTTTACACTTTGGAAACCCCCGTACATGTAGTAGTCCAACAAACACCAAAACAAGCAGAGAGAGGATATAACCCCACTTGTCCTAGTGTGACCTCATGTTATAAACGTAATTAGAAGATATTATATACGCAATTACGCCAACCAACCAACCAACCACCTCGCCCATATCCATATATTGTTCCAGATCCACCAGCACAAATAGCCGTATATATAGAAGATCCAAAGCTAGCACGAGTAGATCCAGGTCCAAATTCAGTCGTTGATCCAGTTGACCAAGTGAAAGCTTCAGCAGTTGCTTCTGTCTATTCTGTTGATCCAGTAGCAGCACTAGTCCATACAGAAGTAGATCATCCAGCAGTAGATCCAGCAGATGATTCATATTATCCAGTAGCAGGGGTAGCAAAGGCAAGAGCAAGGTTATCCTTGCACTCGGAAGCGCAAGACCTCCGGACCTTACCTTTCACCGGCCGGCCAGGGAGAATATCTAGTGTTTATAAGGATTGGGTCATAGCTAGGTGGGTGGGATGCATGCCTATCTGACTGAGCCTGGCATGCTCGTAAGTAAGGTGTTATGCCTAAGTACCAGGTAGGTGGCCCATGGCCTGGCATGAGGAAGGTAGTTGGTATGCCCAGTCTAGGCGGCTCTCTCATTCGTTCGCTAAGGTAGGCATCATAAGCAAGTAAGTAAGTGTAGGTCTGCTCATCAGGATGCGCAAGCAGGCTCGACCATAAGGGAGAGGACCTTAAATGGGGGAGGGAGGAGAGAAGACGTGTCTATCTATGTTATGTTATGGGCGCGTAGAGGGCCCCTACCTTTCACTCTTCCGAACAACCAACACTCTCTAGCGTAGCAATTTGATGACTTTTCAAGTCCTTCCCCTCGACCGGCGAGGATGCCGTATTCTTCTCAATGCCGTCTCTCTCTCTGGGTTCAGCAATGCCTTCTCAAGTATCGGTAATAGACGGTTCTTATGGTTCAATGCCTGGTCGAGGTATCATATTGCATATATAAGCCCATATACAGATATAAATGAATCGAGCAGCCAACTCGAATGAATGCATTTTAGAGGTCCTATAGAAGGGTTATCACTTACTTACCTTCGTAAGGATTGAGGGGAATAAATAGAAGTGTCCTGTGCCGGCCGGTGTGGGCGGTAAGATCCTTTCAGGCGGTAAGGTCCTGCCCTTCTTGATAAGGGGGGGGCCGGACCGGGCGGGTTGGTCCTGAAAGGTATTACCTGAGCTCGAAGGTAAGGGATAACCTACACAAATGAATTAAGGGCCGTAACAAATTTATCACCTTGGCCGGGAAGCTACTATTACTATTAGATAGAGAAGGTTATACCTTTCCCGAGCTACGGGGAAGGGGGGGGGCGAGCCACTATTCCATCCATAAATCCCGACTTCGGAGCAATGGTTTGCCTCTATCCGAACGGGTTTTGTGAGAAAATATGATTTCGTATTGAGCTCCAAATAGACGCTATTGGGATGGGTAGGCTCTTACAAGCTTTCCCCCCCCCAAGAACCGCACGTGCGAGTTCCCCCGCATACGGCTCAAGTGGCGAGCGAGGAATAGTTCCCAGGCCCAGCCCCGACCTATTACTCGGGGGTTGGGAATCACTTATTCATCTGTTACGCTATCACCACCAAGTGCCACCCTATAGATGGAGAAATGGATAAAGGTTCAATTTACTTATTGGGTGCCCCTCTCAAATAAGTAACTAAAAGGCGGTGGTCGAGCCTGCTTGCGCATCCTGAAAGGTCTTACCGGGTGAAAATGTTCTAAGGTGTTGTGTCCTCTCCTCTCCCTTTGGTCGAGCCATTCTTCGGGGATTGGGGTGGGTGGGTGGGTAAATAGTTAGCAATAGAGCAGCCTTACGGCACCTCACCCCACTTAAAGGTGAGCCATACTTCCTCTCCCTAGGTCGAGCCACGTCCTCACCTCACTTCATTAGGGTGAGCCATCCTTCCTCATCCTCAGCGGACGAGTTGCGACTCATCCTACTTATCCTATCCTTGGCCTTCCTCACCCATATGAATGAGTGAGCAATCCTTCCTCGCCCTCGCCCCTTGGCGAGCAACTCCGTTTCTCTACGTTCCTCACCCATATGAATGAGTGAGCAATTCTTCCTCTCCCATAGGTCGAGAGTTCGACAGGCTCACCCTCACCCTCGCCCTTTTTGGGGCGAGTCACTAACCGTACCTCGCCCTCCTGCGTCGGGGGAGTCACTAATCGTACCTTATTGTATCCTTGTTGCGCGAACACTAAGGCAGTCGTTAGGTGAGGTAGAGTGGTTACTGACTGCTTCGACGGATATATCCAGGCAAGTCCAGGGAGGTCCGGCCCCAGGGAAGTCTTTGAATAGCCCCGGGGAGTCGGCCCTTCTAATTAACGAATGAAGACCTTCACTGTATAAAATCCGCCTATAACGAAAGTAGTAAACTAACACCTTAAATGAGTGGGATAAAGTAGTGGTAGAATAGTGTTATGGAGTTATGTCTTCTCCTTATGCACTTAGATACCTGGCTAATGACCGAAATGATGGCCCATACGTGAAAGAAACGCTTCGTCTAATATGGGGCTTGGTAAGTCCTTGCCAGGAGCTATCTGTCTCACTATGCGGTAACCTCGCTAACGTTGGCTACCGTATCGACATATCTCATTTCGGTAACTAGGGATAGCATAAAGAGAAGACATAACTCCATAACACTATGGAACTGCTCTTTTTAGCCGGCGTTAGGCGAATTCGTGACATAAGTCCCGGGCTTGAACTGTATGTAGCAAATAGGCCCTTACACGTTACATAAGGCATAGCAAGGTCTCCTGGTAGGTTATCACCTTATCACTATTTTTGAACCGGAAGGTAAGTAGTTGGCAACTTCATTTGCGTGCGATTGACATCTACTAAGCACTGCTTGCAGGCTCCGTACTTGATTCCCAGAGTGAGTGGCCTAAAGAATCATAATATAGTGTTTCTCTCGCGAGATCCGAGTCAGCACCGGCGAGAAAAGATCTCTTTCTCCCTGTCGCCTATCTCACCGTTTCTTTGAAGTAAGGGTGAGCCTTCGCTTTTTGGATCGTCTCCTGCCCAATGCGGTATCTGATCGACCGAACCTCCCCTTCCACGGTTCCCATTGGGTTTACCTCGTTGACAGGTTGACTCTATGGCAGCGAGAAAAGGCGATCTTGTGCTATACTCCGGTGATCTTTTGCCTGCCTATCGAGGCACGCAAACTCCCATCGTGTCCCAGATCACATTCCGTAGATCTAAAGGGGTACTCATCAATACAATACAGCTCCTCTCGTAGATGGATGCGGTGCGGTTTTACGAAGCGTCTGAGCACAGTTCACTCGCGTTGATCAATAGTATTGCCGCCACTCCCGGCCGGTTATATCACTTCTCGCATTGTTCCCCACGCTCCATACCCCCCTTCCCCCCCTCTTATATGAAGTGAAGGGCCAGGAGCGCATGGTGGGGTAGGAGCATCCCGTCGGCTGGGCAATCTTGGGCCTGACCAAAGAGTCTTATGTCCTTCGAGTCGCACGGCGTTTTGACCAAAATAACTTTTTGCGCAATTCATGCGTTTCCGTTTCTGTGACCAGCAATTGTTTATGTATCTCCATTTCAGACTGTTCTCTAGACTTTTTATCAATATGAGGTGATCGTAGCACTGTATATAAGACTCGTTCTTCAGGCAATCCAATCTTGCGTGTGCAACGCCCTAAATTGTTTCCCAATAATGGCTTTCCAGGAGATTTCATCACTATGCGTATCTTGGCGGTCGTTCCTTTTGGTGGTGGTTCTTTCTGGTTCTGAATTGTGCCATTACGTGGTGATGCGCTGGCATGCATAATGGTGAGCGCATCGTTCCCGCCATCATTTTCGTTATGGTAATGATGAATGATGAATGCGAATGGGGAAGGTTCAATTGCTTGCATTGATCGAAACATTTGCGACAGGTCCTAGCAAGCATTAGCATGAGCTTGTTGACGCCAGCTCTAGGAGAATGCAACTAATACCAATCAATCTCTCGATACCTCTCCCGGTGGTCGAGCCCTCTCCTCTTAGTTCTTCTCGTTTCAATTTACTTATTTTGTGCCCCTCTCAAATAAGTAACTAGCGTTGGTCGAGTCACTAACGTACCTCTCCTTACCAGTCGAGCCCCTGACGGACCTCTCTTTTGGGGCCCCTACCCCAAAAGAGAGTTGCTCGTTTCCTCTCCTTATCAGTCGAGCCCCTGACGGACCTCCCACGTTCCTCTCCCTATGGTCGAGTCACTAACGTACCTCTCCCTATGGTCGAGTCACTAACGTACCTCTCCCTATGGTCGAGTCACTAACGTACCTCTCCCTATGGTCGAGTCACTAACGTACCTCTCCCTATGGTCGAGTCACTAACGTATTCATTTGACTTATTGGGTGCCCCTCTCAAATAAGTAACTAGCATAAGTCGAGTCACTTAACGTACCTCACCCTGCCGGCCCTCTCCTTGACAGTCGAGTGTACTAACGCACCCTCACCATATGAATAGTGAGTGACCCCTCTCCTCTCCTTATCAGTCGAGCCCCCTCTCCTCTCCTTATCAGTCGAGCCCCCTAAAGGGTCCTTATTAGTCGAGCGTGCTTACGCACCCTAAAGGGTCCTTGACAGTCGAGCCCCTACCGGTCCTCACCATATGAATAGTGAGTGTGCTAACGCACCCTCTCCCCTCCTCTCAAATAAGTAACCAAAGGCAGTCGAGTGTGCTTACGCACCCTCACCATATGAATAGTGAGTGGCTCCGCCCCTAAAGAATATAGGGTGAGGTAACGAACGCTCGACCCCCGGGAGAGGGCCCTTGATGCTTATTGGGTGGCCCCTCTCAAATAAGTAACTAAAGGTTGGTCGAGCCATGCTTCGCATCCTCTATTTCCCCAATTCCATAGGATTCTTACTTCTTATTCGTTCGGGAAGGTTGCACCTCTCTCTTGGGGGGAATGAATAAAGAAAGGGCAGATAAGGTTCAATTTACTTATTGGGTGCCCCTCTCAAATAAGTAACTAAAAGGCGGTGGTCGAGCCTGCTTGCGCATCCTGAAAGGTCTTGAGCTCTGCTCAGGTTCTGACAGGAAGAATGAAGCGATAACTCGATCTATCTCTCTTTTCTTTCGGTAACTAGGCAGCCTTGAGCAATATATAAACCCCCAAAGAAATCAATATCATTATATATGTAATTACGCCATCTCGCCGAGGTGCACATCTCTATCTCTATTTTATGAAGCCGCAACTACCACATGCTCATATATAACTACCACCATTTCACCGGGCTATCAATTAGGTACGTTAGTGACTCGACTGATAAGGAGAGGAGGGAATGAGTCAAAGCAGGGTGTATTATCACCGTTATTATATATGTAATTACGCTATCTCGCCGAGGTGCACATCTGGTTCCTATCTCTATTTTATTCACTTTGGTTCGGGAACGAAGAACTCACTATCTACAGTTAGATGGGTGCGCATGGATCGGTCAAGGTTGTCAGCGCTGCTGTTTATGTTCATCATTGCATTCGGCAAACTACGTAAGATGGGTCAATAGTAGCTGGTAGGGCTATTGCTCTCGTAGTGAGATGCTTCAAGAGTACGTGTCCGCTCTCCCTATATCGTTTAAGCCAAGACTAGACAAATACTCAAGACTCGCTGGGCGGTGCCGTTAAGCCATTATTTATGTCATTTAGCCTTTATTGATCTATCAAAGTAAAGCAGCCGGTATCGGGTTCACCTATGATTTACGAGATTCGGGTTCATTCAACCTTTTTTCTATTTCCAAAGCCCGCTCCCGTCTTCGTGCCCTTACAGTCTCCTCGTAACTAGGTATTGTTTAGTTGATGTCTTAGTGGCATCTGCACCCACGTCCGGACCAGTCTGACTATTAGTCCCTCTACGTACATGTATTCCATTATATATGTCTCTGTTAAGTCTCCCTATTCTCTGCGGTGCTTTCTTAAAGCCAAAGGAACCAAGCATTGGAACTATTTACCCACCCACCCCAATCCCCCGGCGGAGCCAGCTCTGTTTCTATGCCTACTCTGGGATTGCTTACTCTCGTTCTACAACTACTGTATTGGCCGTATAATACTGTAGATACAATGACTCTGGGTATGCAAATAGTGTTATCCGTATGTGGTAGGATGCGTAGGGTAAGGATAAGTTATAACTTCGCTAACGTGTTTTGTTGTTCTGTACGGGTTGTGACCCGTCTATGTCCCACCCACGTAGTATTAGTATTTGTTTGGGGCATGTATTGGTCGTATTATGTAGGACACTATCATTCTATCTCTTGGTTGTATTATGTATGATACCGGTATGCTTGCTATTGGTGGTATCCGCCAAGGCTATTGTTTGAATTGTTCATGTTCTGTCAACGTGCAACGCATGGACCATTCTTTCTCTTGCCTGTCTCTGGCTGTCCCCCGTATGTTCCACTGTCGTTCCCTCTCGAAAGGGAGAACCTTGTCTATTGTAATGTCCCCTGTAGCATCTCTATATATATAGAGATGCCCATATCTATTTTGTCTTTGCGTGTTGCTTTCGACAGGATGGCCCTTGCTTGCTTCCTTCGTTGGCTTGCTCGCTTCCTTCGTTGATTGGTTGGAGGCCAACATCTTTCGGGCCCTTCACCACTGGCTTTGTCCTCCCCGATTGGTCCTGACCTTCTATAGCTGTGTTTGCTATCGCTCGTAATTCATCTTTGACGAACCCGAGTTGGGACGACTACTTGTGGCGAGCTCCAGGGGCCATATGCCTAATTTTGATACGGTTCCCTAGCACTTCTTATCAGTGTTTTGGTTCCCTAGCACTTCTTTCCATTGGTAACGCGCTACTAATAGCAGATCTGGGTTCGGGGGTGGATATCCAGGATGAGGGTATCAATTCGCCTTATGCATTTCTATTTGTCTTCTGTTTTCGCTCATTACAGTGGTCCACCCTCCCTAATAGATGCTTACGAGATACGATTAGCTGCTAGCTGTGGATGATCATCATTGGTCTCCTGTTGTACGTGTCCCAGATAGTTCTAGGCATGCTCCAGACGGTTCCATACATGCTCCGAATGCTCCTTGGCCTTATGGTTATGAAAGGGTGACGGCTCCTGCTCTCTAGGCTTTATCTGTACGGGGTGTGATGATGCCACTGGCTGGGATGGATTGATTCATGGACGGATGGACAGATAAGCGGGTTGGTCATACGGATTGGTACCTTTGCTCTCCTATGCTCTATCCACGTTGGTTGTTTTCCCCATGCATTGCCTTTCCTCCGCTCTGTTTAGGTGTTATCCAGGCTCTTATGTTGTACTCTATATGCCGTGTACTCTATTATAAGAGATAGAATCAAATCAAAGCGTAATTACGTATATAATATCTAGAGATCCTCTCCCTCTCATCCTCCTCTGTCGGATGAGCACACCCTCACCTCATGCTTTTCTTTCAGTGGCACCCAAAATTTGGAATAAGTAAGTTGCGATGTGTTCGAACAACAATGGCAACGAAATCGAGCTACAGCAGCGAAGGATTCATACATTGAAATGACTCTATTTCTTTCATTATCGATCGTACCCTAATAGAAGAATATCGTATACAAAGAGATATCTCATTATATATGTAATTACGCTAAGGTAAGGATTCGTTAGAAAGAAAGTATAGATAAAGCAACTCTTTGGCAAGCGAGTTCTTCTACGGATAAAGGAAGAGCTTTTATTGATGTTGCGATCGATGACTTAGGTAACTAGAGCTACTTAGGTTCCGATAGAGACTTACGAGGCCGAGGCTCTCTTAGTGTTTCCGGTTCTCTATTCCCATCAATCCCACCCAGCCATACCAGCCGTACCACGAAGCGAGGAGACGAGAACGGATAGGGCCACTTCATGTTATGGTATGGTCCTACCTAGCCTTCCTTCCCTTATGGTATGACTATGGCTTCTACCACTTAAGTATGGTTTGAAAGTTAGCTAGCTTCCTTATGGTTATGGTTAGGTCCTTACCTAGCTTCCTTAGCCATTCTCCTAGCCACTTAACTACCTTCCTTATGGTAGTTCATTACCTATCTCCCTAAATGTGGTGCTTCTTCTTTTTTCGTCTATATATAAAGTCTTTGGATCTTGCTTGAGAGAACACTTCCCTCCCAAATGACCCCCCCAAAAGACAGAAAAGAGATATTGGGCAGGTGAAGGGAATCAAGGAGGAGAGTGAAGAGAATGGAAGGCTGTATATGAGCTTGGATTGTTGGAACGGGCTTGGGTAGGGAGCATTGGGTGAATAGCAGGGACAAAGGCGAGGGGCGGAGGCAGAGGGGCAAGTGAGGTGGTTGCCAGCCAGTAAGGCGTGGCTGGGTGAGAGCAGCTTGCAGATAGAAGAGCAGGGAAGAACCGGAGGGTCAACAATCCCATCCGCAATAGGAGCATCTGCTGTGGGCCAACTTGGTGAACGAACACTTGGTAAGCCGGACCATCCATCTAACCACTCAGAATCAATCCTGGGGCAATCAATGGGCCTGCTGAAGCTAGGCTTTGTGGTGAAGCATCATCCGCCATGGAGAGATCTTAAACGGGAAATGCTCTTGATTATGCCACCGACCCAGATGAACCACCTGACTGAACCATCTCGTTCTGCATCAGCCGCATGCATCTCGACGCCAAAACCTGACTCTGAATCGTAGGTTATCTCAGTCGATATTATCTCATTCACCTTCTTCAGCTGCAATGGTCGATATGTATACAATGGGTCATATTTCTGTTCTTAAAAACATGGATTGGCTGCTACATCCGCATCTTCTTCCTTCGAAGTCACTGCAAACCTTTTATCAACAGGATATAAACCTTTCGCAATAGACTTTACCTTTGGTGAATACGGAGGTACTTAAGTGGGGGTCATATGGGTCAGATAGGTCAACGAGAGATACTGTAGCTGCTACTGCTGCTGGGTTGTATCATTCAAAAAGAACTACGGCCGGTCCACTTGTTCCACTTATTCCTAGTGACCTGAAAAAACGGGCAGAGGACGGCTCGACTGACAAGGATAGGAACTATGAAATTGGAATTGACTGCGGGTTTATCCGAAGCAGATCTAGCCACTACAGCAGATGAAGTATTCCGATCTTGACTTATTCATATAAAAGGTGGTAGGGCCTATGGTTCGTAACTGAAGCCAACAACACCTGACTCGGGTATAACTTATGATTCCGGATCATCTAAAGCCACTGGAGCGACTTGAACTGCTGATGCTGCTGGTGCGGTCGATTTCGCATCTATATGATCTCGGTCTGTCAACATATTGTCCAACATGTGAATGTTTTGGCCTCTGGAGTGTTTCTCATGCTAGCTACGGTCACTCGACCTACGGCCACCTTCGCATCTCCGTCGGAAGTTTATCGATCAACATTCAAAAAAACTGGCTATTTCTCCCGGTCGGCTATCATCGTACATGAGAGAGGCTGAACGTGCGATCCCTTGGGCGTGGTCGCTGAATCCGTTTTGGATTTTGGATTCCCGATTCATGTGTTGTTAGCGCGAGGGATTACCGTGGCGTTGGATTCTTGGTTGAAAAGATATAATTGTTTGGCCCAGCTCACAAATTACCATTCACGTTGGCATACCATTCAAGAACGGATTGATCGCGCGCATACTTCTTATTCATTGTCCTGATCATCTAATTATTAATTAGTTTATGATTCAAGATCTCCTGTGGCATCATATTCCTTGCTCGGTTCCTGCTACTGCTATTAGTATTATGAATTACTCTTCTTCACACTATAGTAGAATTCGCTCTTCGCTCCTACCATCCTTTCTCCTTGGCCTGCGGGGTAGTCTATGCCTTTCAACTATATAGCATCCTTGTTCGCTTCTGCCTGTACCAAAGCCTGAGAGTTTTTCCTGAGCGTACTTCTCGTTTCCCTTCTCCGACCGATAGTTAGGTAGGTTCATTAGAGTCAATTAAGTTGCTCGATGATGGATTTCATCAGCTTGGGTCGATTAAGTTGCTCGATGATGGATTTCATCAGCTTGGATGGATGGGGAGCTCGCTGGTTAGCTGGATGGGGAGCTTGCTGGGGAGCTGGTTGGTTAGCTTGCTTGCTAGACCTAACTGAGGCTGGTCGATATAATCTGAGGCTGGTTGAACACAGCTGCTTGCCGGTTGATTAACCGAGCGAGGGCTGCTTTAACCCGTGAGGCAAGAACTTACGCTAGAACGTTTGGCTATACAGGTTACACCCGATGATGATTATGCTCAGATCTACAAGAAAAAAAAGCACCGATTGATTTAGAGATTGATAACGACTGAAAAGCCTAGGTTGGTGATCCCACCTTGCCCGGATAGTGAGTTATTGATTTGATTGATTGATTGACGACAGAAACCCTAGCTTCTACAGGACGAGACGACAAAACCCGTTATCTAGCTAGAAACCCAAGGGATGGAAGAACCCGTTATCTAGCTAGAACCTGTCTGTGGTGGCTAGACGTTAGGATTGAAGGAACTCAATATCTGGGCTGGATTGGATAGTCGAAGAACCGACCGGGCTGGTTGAAGAAATGAGGACCGGCAGGGTGAGGTACGAACGCTCGACTAATAAGGAGAGGGCTCGACTAACAGGAGAGGATTTGAGATTCTCGTTACTAATGATATTTTCCACTTTAGAACATGCTCGTAAATAATCTATTTGTTATAAGCATCAGTAGTGCCTAGCCTGGTATGCCCGGCTGGTAGGTGGGGTGCCTATGCCTGGTGAGGATAGCAGGTTCAAATGAGAAGGGTTGGGGAAGCTCAGTGTCTAAGTAAGGCCCGCCCAGGACCATTATAAGATCCATAGCCAGAAGCCTGGAGCATTTGAATAATAGCCGCCTTTACCGCTACTAATGAGACTGAGAAAGATGGGTCCACGGGGACTAGATAGGAATCTCTGCTACTAGGTAAACTGAGTCAACAACAACTTGTTCCGCAACCCTGCCTTCACTGCTTATACCTTGACTGCTTGCTTTGCTCCGTAATATGCTTGTGATTTCCTCCTGTCTGTAACCACGATTGGCATCGATCTGACTCTTTCACTTGTTTAAGGTAAGCAACTGGGTCTCGCTAAAGAAGAAATATCAGAATCTTCCTATCGATCACGAAAGACAGGATCTGGATAACGAAGGTATGAATCACGATCATCAGGAGGAACTGCTCGATCTCGTCCTGTCACTTCACTGTGCCTGGGCTGAAGCTAGCTGTTATGCTGCTAGTTCAATAGGTGTGCTGGATCACTGGTATTAGAAGTTGCTGCTACTACTGGATAAGTTGCGACTGGATCTGCTACTGCCTGATCCATTAGTCATTCTTTTTTGTTTTTTTTTATTCTATAACTAGAGGAGGGAATTTGAGCGGTAACCCTAGACAGCTGGGTTTCAAAGACTTACTCTTCTATTCCCTTCTAGCTCTGAGGGGAAGAAATCCATCAAAGGCCAGGTCCTGCTTAGCTAGCTCTGCTCTTTGAGGGGAAGAAAGGGTGCCGTTTGAGGGTAAGAAAGAAAGGGCGAGGGTCTTTAGACGCTCGACCGTAGGGAGAGGGCCTACTTCTGGGGTCGCTCACTCATTCATATGGGTGAGGGTGAGGGTCTTTAGACGCTCGACCGTAGGGAGAGGAAAAAGAGGCTGTTTGGCCCCCTCCTTATAAGTGAATTTGGGCACGAGAAGCTAGGTTTTGAGGAAGGTGGGTGAGCAAGAGTCTGACCCAAGGAACATGAGCATGAGACAGTTATCCGTAGATTAGACCAAAGAAAAGGAAGGTCCGGAGGGTCTTGCGCTTCCTAGTGCAAGGAGAGAGATTTCGATATTCTCTATGTCATTATGCATGAATGAATTATATATGTCATTACGCATCAAAACCTCCGCCTCCTCTCCTTATCAGTCGAGTCACTAACGTACCTCTCCCGCTGGTCGAGCGTGCTCCGCATCCTCTCCTCTCCTCTCGATGGCGGCCCTCTCCTCTCCCTCTCCTTAACAGTCGAGCACCTAAAGGTTAGGGTTTACTTATTGGGTTGGGGGGTTATCAGTCGAGCCTGCTTACGCATCCTTAGGGTCGAGCACCTAAAGGTCCTTAACAGTCGAGCCCCCCCCCCCCCCCCCCCCCCCCCCCCCCCCCCCCCCCCCCCCCCCCCCCCCCCCCCCCCCCCCCCCCCCCCCCCCCCCCCCCCCCCCCCCCCCCCCCCCCCCCCCCCCCCCCCCCCCCCCCCCCCCCCCCCCCCCCCTCTCCTCTCCCTCTCCTTAACAGTCGAGCACCTAAAGGTTAGGGTTTACTTATTGGGTTGGGGGGTTATCAGTCGAGCCTGCTTACGCATCCTTAGGGTCGAGCACCTAAAGGTCCTTATCAGTCGAGCCCCCTAAAGGGTCCTTATCAGTCGAGCACCTAAAGGTCCTTATGGTCGAGCACCTAAAGGTTCAATTTACTTATTGGGTGCCCCTCTCAAATAAGTAACTAGCGTTGGTCGAGCGTGCTCCGCATCCTCTCCTCTCCTCTCCCTCTCCTTAACAGTCGAGCACCTAAAGGTTAGGGTTTACTTATTGGGTTGGGGGGTTATCAGTCGAGCCTGCTTACGCATCCTTAGGGTCGAGCACCTAAAGGTCCTTAAATCAGCACTTCGATTATACAGCATGGTTGCGACATGAAGAGCAAGCCCCTACCGGTCCTTGCCCGGTGCGGACAAGCAATCAATTACCTTGCACTAGGAAGCGCAAGCCCCTCCGGGACCTTGCCCTTCCTATTTCTTCTCTGGCGGCTTCGCACCTTGCTTTCCTAGCGTCAAGCAAGCCCCTACCGGTCCTTGCCCGGGGGGGGGGGGGGGGGGGGGGGGGGGGGGGGGGGGGTCCTTGCCCGGTGCGGACAAGCAATCAATTACCTTGCACTAGGAAGCGCAAGCCCCTCCGGGACCTTGCCCTTCCTATTTCTTCTCTGGCGGCTTCGCACCTTGCTTTCCTAGCGTCAAGCAAGCCCCTACCGGTCCTTGCCCGATGCGGACAAGCGGGTAAACCTCCTTGACCCCCCTATTTCTGGTCCTCATCCCGATCGGTTATGGAATTGATTCTTTCATCAATGATTTGATCAAATCATTTCTAAAATAAGAAGAACGAGATGAAACGGATAGAAAACGCCTCGAGCAAACAATGCCCCACCCCTTTCGCGCTCTTCCGTTGAAGCGGACCCTGAATAGGAAGCATGACCAAAGAATGGCTTCCAATGCCAGTCTCTTTCGAGCTACCAAAAATTGGTTGGTATTGGGAGAGGCAGGATTCGAACCTACGTAGAAAACCTCCAACAGATTTACAGTCTGTCGCTTTAAACCACTCGGCCACTCTCCCCTTCCCGCCCCCCCTAAATCTGTTCCTGAAGAAGAATCAATAAGGTTTTATAATATTGAATTTAAGCAACTAATTGTTATTAACTTGGGAAGTCAATAAGGTTTTATAATATTGAATTTAAGCAACTAATTGTTATTAACTTGGGAATTGCAACAGTTCATATTAGATTTCTTTGGTCGAGCGACTTCGTTCCTCTCCTGTTAGTCGAGTCACTTAACGTACCTCTCCCTTATGGTCTTTAGGCCTTACGGCACCTTCGGGTCAATCCTTCGACAATGGATATATTATATATGTCATTATGGTCTTTTGATAGCAGGGTGGGCTGTTTCGATCGGTGCCAAGGTCGAGGAGGTCGAGATCAGAGATCAGTGCGACGGTCAACTGCGATGGCATTTAGTAGGGGATTTGAGCTTTTCTCCTAATACAACTGCGATGGCATTTAGTAGGGGATTTGAGCTTTTCTCCTAATACAACTGCGATGGAAGGAGGGTGGGTCGATGTCAGTAAGTAAGTATTCGTATGTCATACAGGTGTACAAGATATGCCCGATTAGTTTCTTATGGGAGATTTGGTGAACAGAATTCACTGATTCAACGTGAAGTTAAGATCCTATAGTTTCATATAATATGATTGGCCTAAAGCGGGCTAGTTACTTGCTGGCTCTGGCTACTGGGCTAGCTGTTGGCTGTGGTGATGTTGCTGGCTGTGCTGCTGGCTCTATAGGTGGGTGGTAATGTCTACTCTGATAACTTACCTACTAGGATGGGTAAATTCACTCTATAAACCTGGCGAATGGGGAGGGTCAATTCTCACCTTAAAAGGCGGCCTATCGAGCCAAAGAAGAGACTGGATCAACTCGCTCGGGCCAAGGATTTCTAAGGACGGGGAGCCTACCAAACTGGGAAATTCAAGAGCGCAAAGATGGCGTTGCCCATCTAAACATACCAGCAATAAAGACCAGCCGTACCCCGCCTTGAGATATGGGAAATTACCTACAGAAAGGTGGCGTATGGGGTGGTAAATCTCAATCTATGAGCCTGGCATTTTGCGGTGGGAAATGAAGTAATGAGAAGGTGGCGTTTACCATCCAACCATACCAACTAGCAAGGTCGGATGTTCGATGCTCCCCCCAACTCCTAGGCAAGCAAGGAAGGAAGGCCCCCACCTCTTCCCGAAAGATGTTGGCCGTCAATCAATCAATCATTGGTGTGCGGCGTTGTTGACAGGTGCTCCCCCCGTGCCATGCATGCCGTGCGGTGTGTAGATGTGTCCCGTTCCGTGTCTCGATGGGGATAACAGGTGTGGTGTGATGTGTCCAGGTAGGGTTGTCTCCATGCGTAAAGATGGTCTGTTAGGTGGGTTTGTCGAGCGAAGCGTTATGCCACGGTCTTCATCGGAAGTAAGGCAGCAGTAAAGATCGAAGCAGGAAGGCAGCAAGGAAGGGGTGAAGGATGGAAACTTCTCATTTCCGGGTAACCAGTTCTATTAAGAAAGCTACTTCCGGTAGTCGAAAGCTAGCAGACACGGGCCAAACATCCAGATATCCGATAAAGCATTATTCCCTCACCCACGGTGAAACTAATCAACTCAACTACCGGGGTGAAACTAGAAACTATCTAGCTACCAGCTTCATTCAACTGGTGGGAAAAGAACAACTGTTGGGGGCGCAACGTGAGCTCTCTATCCATCCAACTATATCCATCCATTAGAAACAGCAATCCAATGAAGGACTACCGAGGCCGGGTAACCGGTTGAACTCCTTCCCGATGGTTTCTTTCACTCCGGAGCTTTCTTTCTTCCGTGGGTGGCTAAGATCAAACAGCCGATGGATATGGGCTAGCGGTAATGAACTAGTCTCCCTGCCTCCGGGCTGGCCTAACTGTTTTTTTCTCTTGGCTGGCTGTAGTCCATCCTTCACTCCACCGGTGGCACGGAAGGGATCAATAGCCGAGAGAGCCCTATCCAAAACTTCCCAGCCTTCACCCCCGATCGAGCTCTCGATCAACCGGTAATGATTGGAGAGAAGAGCATCAGGTTATACTCCTTACTGACCGTGGGTGAACTATAGTTACTGAACCAATAGCATAAGAAACAGTCTTCAGATTGGCTTCTACCATCCATTCACCCATGTTCAGGCTGAGTGAAAGCTTCCATATAGCATTTGTTTAGCTAGTTGAGGATGGTAACACCTTCCGGAACTGCGCCCCTACCAGCTTATTATTTTGTTGTTCAACCCTACCCTAACTAGGAGGCACCGGCTAACTCAACCGGAATTCAACTACATTTCATTGGATGGCCAGCTGGATGGATGCAAAGAAAGAAAGTTAGGACCATCCCTCACCCCCGGTACCCCGCCCGATCTATGTTGACTCTTGTCCGATAAAGAAGGAAGATGACCAGCCATGCCCTAAAGCAAGATAGAAAAGCCATGCCCCACCCAATCAGCGAGTTGTTCCGGTCAATCCCAAAACCTTTGCCAAACGCGCATTTTCTAAATCAAAGTTTCATTTCTACGGGTTCCGATAGGTATGATCCATCTAGGTTCAATAACTCGAATTTTGCTTTATTCAAATATCTGATTTCATGCAGTGAAGGTGATTCCATCCATCCAATCAGGCAGGTGGCAGCATAGCTTCTAGCTTTTGGGCTGGTAGGTACGGCTCTTGCAGGAATAGCTGGAATGGGGTGGTCGGATTCGATGGCTGGTGCGGTTGGGTTGTTAGGCAGGGTAGATTGCATATCAGGGAAAGGGGAAATCCTCTCCTTAACAGTCGAGCCCCTACCGGTCCTCACCATCGGAATGGTGAGCCCCTACCGGTCCTCTCCTCTCCCTCTCCTTAACAGTCGAGCACCTAAAGGTCCTTAGGGTCGAGCACCTAAAGGTCCTTAACAGTCGAGCCCCTACCGGTCCTCACCATCGGAATGGTGAGCCCCTACCGGTCCTCTCCTCTCCTCTCGATGGCGGCGATGGCGGCCCTTATGGTCGAGCGATAAATCCCTTAAGGTCGAGCACCTAAAGGTTAGGGTTTACTTATTGGTTTGGGGGGTTATCAGTCGAGCCTGCTTACGCATCCTCTCCCTCTCCCTTAAGGTCGAGCACCTAAAGGTCCTATGGTCGAGCACCTAAAGGTCCTTATGGTCGAGCACCTAAAGGTTAGGGTTTACTTATTGGTTTGGGGGGTTAACAGTCGAGCATGCTTGCGCATCCTTAACAGTCGAGCCCCTGCCGGTTAGGGTTTGCTTATTGGGTGGGGGGCATATGAATGAGTGAGTGACCCCTAAAGAATATAGGGTGAGGTAACGAACGCTCGACCCCCGCCCCCCACCCAATAAGCATCAAGGGCCCTCGCCCTTTTATTTGGTCGAGCAAGCAAGAAATTGATTTGACTTATTGGGTGGCCCCTCTCAAATAAGTAACTAAAAGCCTGCTTACGCATCCTTTCATTTTGATCCAATCAATCAATTAGGTAGGGAATTCGGGAGAGATCTCAATTCGGGATCTTGCGAAGAAAATGACTCTGAAAATGAAAGCCCCTTCCTGGGGAGTCGAGCACCTAAAGGTTAGGGTTTACTTATTGGTTTGGGGGGTTAACAGTCGAGCATGCTTGCGCATCCTTATCAGTCGAGCCCCCTGTCGGGTCCTCTCCCGGTGGTCGAGCAACTCAAGTTCCTTGCTTTCCTAACGTCAAGCAAGCACTACGTTCCTTGCACTAGGAAGCGCAAGCCCCTCCGGGTCCTTGCCCGGTGCGGACAAGCAATCAATTACCTTGCACTAGGAAGCGCAAGCCCCTCCGGGACCTTGCCCTTCCTATTTCTTCTCTGGCGGCTTCGCACCTTGCCTTCCTATTTCTTCTCTGGCGGCTTCGCACCTTTGAAAGAGAAAGGCTCTTTCCTTTGCGAGAAGGCTCCGACAACATTATTCATAGGTTGATTCACCAATAAGGGTAGTGGCATTGTCCGATAAGAGTCATGCTATAAAGCCTATACAAACTTACATGACAAGGGGTGTGGTACATACACAGTGTGTGTCTGAAGGTCCTTATGTTGATGGTCAAGGCTCCTCGGTCTGGGTCTGAAAAAGTGAGTTTTATTGCCCTTACATTGGGAGGGTTAATCGCTGGTCAAGTGTCTCAGGGAATAGCTGTTCAATGCCAAAGTGAGTAGCTCTAAGAATCCCGATTGGGGCAATGTTTGTTCTTTAGACACTACTTGCCTTAGTCCATAGTGTAAGTTCAAGCCTTAAAAGAGTGGCTGTATTGAAAGCTGAGTGAAAGCCTTTAAGTTGTCTCCATTCTTAGAAAAAGAAATATGTGGGATAATAACTTATATAATGCAATCATTGCTTGTGTGATGGAAAGTGTAAGGATATTGATGGACAACACATCTTCCGAGAGAGGCGTTCCCACCGGACACAGGCAACTTCTCACCCAATAGGCCATACAAAATCATTCGCTCTTTTTCTACTAATTGAACAGCTCACACCCAATATTTTCCATCCAAACAAATTCGCTTTCTGTCTTAAACCTGGAGACCTTACCTGGAGACCTTACCTGGAGACCTAGCCATTGCAGCTATACCTACAACTCCACATCGAACCTCTACCCAACATAGCTCCAACCTAACAGCTTCTGAACTAACTCGTAAGCTAAGAGTCTCTACTGCATCATGCCTTTTTAGTAAGTGGACCTATGCGGGATTGATTCGATTGGTTGAGCGCCTTTTTGCTCGCTGGCTTTTCGGGCTTTACAAAAGAAACCGCCCGACAAAGAGAGAAGGCACCCTATGGAAGAGACAAAGGCCCCATGTTACCATCAGACAAAAAGGAAGTTCACCAGATTAGAGAAGATATGTTAGGCGGGATTGATTCATTGGCTGGGCGGGGCTACTATACAGGGCTAATTGGCTTGGCTCATGGGCTGCTCAGTTAGGTTACTCAACTTGGATACCGGGCTCGGTTGGGATATTCGACTTGGATACTCGGAAACGATACGGAGCCTTGGAAATGTGGTTACCTACCTGGGTGGGTTAGATGGAGGGAAAATGACCAAGCGCTATATACGATTATTCATTGTTTTAGGTTCATACAACTTTCAGACATAGCCCCACATAACATAGCCAACAGAAGCACCTGGCATAGCCGATCATAGACAGGAAGTCATAGCTCTGATTGCCGGGTGTCATTGTGCCGAGAGTCAATCATTTCCGGTAGTCATAGCTGAATAGCCGGTGTTTCTTTGCCTTATGGTCAGTGCCACTGATAGTTGCTAGTCGTCGAATGAAGGTCCTTTTCGATACCCAGTTGTCATTTTGGCTCGGCTCCCGGTTCTACAAAACATCCTCTCCTTTTGGTCGAGCGTGCTTTCGCATCCTAATTCGCCATTCTTGTCTTATCAAATTGCTCTTTTTTAGGGTCCGAGGTAAGGAATTCCCCCTCATCCGGGCACTTAAAGTAGATTTTCTCTTCACTGAACTATACCCTTTCAGGTTGTTTCCCTATGATTTCCAGGTGTTCATGCACTCGATTCCGCTACTCGATCACTTGATCCAGGATTCTTTTCCACTAGTCAATCCAAGAGTCATCATTCACAGTTGGAACACAAAGAAAAGAAGATGCGTTACTTACGATGTACCTGAGGATAATCACCATACACGGGGTTCCTTCATGCTAGGAAGGGAATGCCTGTCAGAGAGGAGCTTGATCATGGTGTTCTTTCTCGATCACACTTGCTTGATCGAACCACTCAATTTGAGTAGGGGTGTTCATTCAATCAACTGTTGCCGATCCGAGTGGACTTGGTGAACATTCTCCTCCACCTTCTAACAGCAGGCTTGAGCACCGGACGATTGGCTTTTGATCCGTTTTTCGGTAAAAGGAGTAGGGAGGATCAGCTCGGTTTCGTTATAGCCTAATTTGGCCCTTTGCGATGCCTGTGATACCACCAAGTTTCTCCGAGCAGCTTGATCTTTGAATGAGTCATGCGTTTGTTTTCTCTTGGCCCAGCACTACCACTTATAGGTCACAGCTTAGCTTGTTAGTCGAATGCATAAGCAATTGGGTACCTGGTTAATATGATGCTTCTTTGCCTGATTACTGATTCTCTATACTGCATAGGTACTGATGTTCTTGGTTGCGGATTGACGGATTCTTTAGGCTGCTTGGAGCACGGGTATCGCTTTCTCCACCTCAGGCTTTGTACCCCCAACCTTCATCGTTCATCATTTCTACTTGATATTGAGAATTTGATTGAGCTGAAGTTTCAGTTGAATCATGAACCGATTTGCTTGATATACTCCCTCGGGCTGGGACAATATTCATATACCCAGCATCTTAATTCAGTCAGTGTTCTGGAACGCTGGTGGATGTTGTATCGAAGCTAATCTAAGACGTGTGAAGTATAATGAGTCTATCGTGTGGTGTAGTGGTAAGTTGGGCAGTAAGAAGGGTAAGGGTTGGTTGACCCGGTCCCATCCCGGTCTATCTATAGCTGTACCTCCTAAGCGATTCATGAAGTTCGTGGTATAGGGATCTGTCGTCTAGGTCTATAGGTGGGTCAGGTGGTGGTTTGTAAGGCAGGTCCTAAAAAGGTAGGATAGGTGTTTGGTCGGAAGGTGGTTCGAAGCATTCAAGTGAAAAGTGGGAAGGCGGTTCCTAAATGGTTAGGGTAGTCGGTTGGCTGGCCCCAAAATATGGTTAGGTGAAATGACCCCCAATATGGTTGGGTAGGTTAGGTGGTGGGCTTGGCATCTCCCGAAGACTTCCAGTCACTTGGCATCCCCCGAAGACTGAATCCGTCCATTTCAATCCCTCACCCATAGGAATGAGTGAGTGACCCCTATGAAGAAGTAAGGGCCCTCATCCTTCCGGTAAGTTGGCATCTCCCGAAGACTGAATCCGTCCATTTGAATCCCTCACCCATAGGAATGAGTGAGTGACCCCTATGAAGAAGTAAGGGCCCTCATCCTTCCTTCAGCTAGCTTGGCATCTCCCTCATACTTGCGCTAACTGGGCATCTACCGAAGACTTCATCCTTCCATATAAATCAATCAATCCCTCATACTTGCGCTAACTGGGCATCTCCAAAAGAGAACATCCGTCCACGTCTACCCTGCGGTGTTTGTTCGTAAGGCGGCGGGTCCTAATCGATTAGGTGTTGGTTCGGAAGGAAGGCGGAAGTCAATAGAGAAGCAGGAAGGCGGCATGAAATCTAGAAGGCAGTCAAGTTATTAGTCGGAGGTAAGTCGGAAGTAAGGCAGTCAATATAGAAGCAGGAAGGCAGTCAAGGTATTCGGAAGGTGGCATGACTCTCACACAAGCAGTACTCTAACGCTGGGCAAGCATTCAAGGGGTAAGTCTCAAGGTCGAGTGAAGAAGCAGTAAATCAAGGTCGGAGGTAAGGTGAAAGAAGCATGACTCTAAGGGCAAGCAGTCCTTTCAGGTTCCTCTCAGGCTGGGCAACAAAACGCTGGGCAAGCATGAAAGTTCGAAGTAGTAAGGTGGGTCGAATAAGTCAAGTTCGAAGTAGTAAGGTGAGGCGAAGCAGTCAAGGTATCAGTGGGTCGGCGGGTGTCATTTCAGCTTCCATTCCTAACCGTCGTCTTGCTATAAGCACAGTGTAACCTATTTTGTTCTGCTAGGTGAAAATATTGGTCGTAGAATCAGGCCTTTGGGGTATTTAGTGTGGGTTTTCTTCTGGGACTTCAAGGTTCAGGTCCTGGGTCAACCCAGCCAGTAAGGTCCTGATCAACCCTCTCATTTTGAATTGAGGGGAAGAAATCAATTTGAGGGGAAGAAATATTGATAACCTTCATATTTGTTTGCGTGCGATGGATCGCCATCATTCTTTCTTTTTGCTCCGATCGGAACTATTCCGAATTTGCGACAAGTCCTAGCATTAGTATGAGTTCGTTGACCGCGTAAGGGCAATCCATCTTGATGACGAATTCCACGATAACAAGAAATAGGAATGAATCGTTCGATGTCTGCTCGTTTTCCCCTCTTCAATTCCCAATGAACAACATGATCTTGACCTATTATTCGTTCAATTTGGTCGATCTGATACTTAGTTGACTCATTCACCTTTATGTTCTCACTTATACCTAATCGATAACGAACCTGAGTGGCTTCTTTAGGTCCAATTCCACCAATTTCGGTTGGGGCGATTCTTACTTGTTCATTGGGAACTAATCTCGCTCCTAAGATATGTGACATTGTTGATTGATTCTTTCCCTGGTCCTGCCGGCTGGAATCATGAATAGGTTCGCTCTTATCCGATCCGAATATGATTTTCAAATGAATGTGGGAAGCACCATAGCTAGCTCGATCATAGGAAGGTTCGATCATAGATAGCTAGTGGTGTTTAGTCCGATTGATCATACGACGGTACAGAAGATATAAAGCACAAGCTCGCCTGAGCATAGCGAAGGGTCCCGTCGCATTCCAAGAACCTCATATTGGGGGGGGGTCTCGCGTTGACACGCCCTACGGCCTCCTGTTCGGGTTGGTTATGTTTTCAAGCCCTCGTTCGGTTGTACCACATCCTGCCCGAACCGAAGTCACCTGACTAAAGCGGTAATCAAATCCTCTCCTTATCAGTCGAGCCTGCTTACGCATCCTAAATGCCATTGACGAAAGGAGCCTCTAAATGCTTTACCGGGTTGGGGACTGAATGATACCCCATGGTAGGTACGCTCTAGAGTGTAGTGGGATCCCAAAGAGAGTATATGCTTAACTTAAGGGAGGGTAGAGGGGTAGAGCCGTCCAGTGAATAGATCTATCGCATAGAACTAGAGGTAAAGGTCCCGACGGCCTACTGGGCTAAGGCACGGGTAACGAGAGATCAGTTCTACTCGACATGCTCGTCCTCGCGAACGGAGTAAATCATTTCCCCCTTCACGGGTAACGAGAGATCTAGCTGAGGCCGAGAGACCTATTCGTTTTACCGTCGAGGAGGGATATATAAAGTGGGGCCCCTATCAGTTCCTGGTCGAGTCAACCTGATCGGATCAATGGTTTATATATTCCATAGTCCCCAGATAGAGGGGCGGTTGGGGAAGTCATTCATCAGATCGAGGGACTTCGGTTTGGATGGATGGAAAGTCCTACAGAATGGTAGACGTACTTTGCACGCTTGCTTAAGTAACTGAAATAGATCCACCTACCTACGCTGCGCTACCTACGCTCGCTGCTCTACTACTTTCATTACCGTCGAACGTCTTTCGCTTTGGGTCGCGTTCCGTTACTTGCAGCTGCAACAACATCCCTCCTCGAGAAATAGGAACCGCGAGGCATCTTGATCGGTCATAAAGTGAGACATCGAAATCACATTATAAAGAATGTGCCTTACAGTAAGGAAATCGAAACAGGGGATTCGGAACCGAAATAAGTATGTATAGGGAAATCCAGAAGATTAAGAATCTAATTGAATACTTGCCGGAACCGGCCCGACGAAAGGCTGCGTTGACTGCCGGACTGTTGGTGCGTAAGGGATGGAACTTGTCATAAGAAAACCTGGAGAGTGCCTAGTCTTCTTCATCGGAGTCAGTGTCCACCTGTATCACTGGGTTCTGGTCTGCTTGGGTTGGCCCCTGCCCTACAGCTTCCAAATTCCATAGGGCTTTGAAAAGCACCTCATATTTTTGATCCATATGATCCAGCTTATCAAGAACGGCCTGCTGCTTGTAAAGAATAACCTTATGTTTGATGCCCTGTTCTTCGATGACCTGCGCTACAATAGCCTTAGTATGCTAATGAATATCAATCTGCCTAAAAGACTTTGTGTCCCATCTACGTGATTTCGCTTACCCCGACCCCCGGGACGGCCTCATTCCAGCACGAACTACCCCGGGACCCTCACTAGCGTTCGTGCCCCTTCCCAACCATTAGCCCCACCAATCCAGGTTAGTGAAGGGAAGGTTATACCCGAACTACTGATTTCTCTCGTGTCCTGGAACCTCTATATACGCTATAACCATTTTGGATCGGGTATTGATCCATCGGCAAGTGCCCGTGCCCTCACTATCGACTATCGCCCTTCCTCTATCTATATACATTATAAAACCACCATGCCCCACCCTGATTGCAATCCCTGATTTCGCCCACCCTGATTATGAAGTTCCATCCCTGCTTTTGCAACCCAACATCCCAGTACTATTTCCCTTCGAACCAATCGCCTTCAACTTACTTAAGAAATATGGGCCCTGGCAGATAATGCGAATGCCCCGGTGCCTTTGATCCCGAACCAATCACCCCTTGATCCCCGACCCCTTGCGAATCGGTGCCTTTGATGAACGCCCCGGTGCCCTTGATCCTGGACCCATACCGAATCGGACTCCCTTGCTAACGAATGCCCACGCCTTGATAAGGGATAAGGTATAAGGAATCAGGAATGCCTCAGACCTCTCACTCTTTCAGTATCTTTTGGATAGCTTTTCCTTATTCCTAGCACCTCTTGCAGTTCGTTGTCCGTCCTCCGTAGGAGAACGTCTAAGGAGGAGCTTTGATGGAGGAGGAGCTTTGATGGACTGGGGACAAAGTCCGATTGCAAAAGCGTTCTGAAAGGCCATGTTTCACTAATAAAAGATTCCATTTATAGTGTAATTGGATAGATTCTCCATTTCATAGATGAACTGGAATTTTGAGTTTTTCTATATCAATCTACTTCATTTGACTTATTAGGAGAGATTGGTTCATTCTTTATATATGTCATTATGCATGAAGAAATGGCTCACATTCCAGTAGGGAAATGCCTTCCATTAGCGGAAGTCCATCACTCTATTATATATGTTGCGGTGGTTGATCAGATGCATGAATCGAGCCTACTATATATGTCATTGTGCATGAAGAAATGGCTCACATTCTAGTCGCGGAATGCCTGAGTTTAGTAGCGGAATGACTGACATATATTCTATATGTTGCGGTACCCCGACTCGGAAGCGTAATCAGAGAAAGGACCTTTAGGTGCTCGACTGTTAAGGAGAGGGAGAGGAGAGGGAGAGGAGAGAAATATGTGAAAACCTCCGCCAAGCTAAAATGACCAAATTAGTAGGGTTTGAACGCTCGACCAGGGGGGAGAGGGAAAGATGTTCAACCCTCCGCCAAAGCATATATTCTCTATGTCATTATGCATTTCATATGGTTCGGGTCTGCTTAAGGCTGGGTGAAGGCTTCTGTTGGACTTGGCTGGTGATGAAGGCGGAAGGTTGAATGCTTGTACGAACAATATCTCATTATATATGTCATTATGCATTCATTCGTTGCTCAATATTCCAAAACCTCCGCCAAGCTAATGTGACATGAATCAATTATGTTACGTAAATAACCCAACTTTGAATAAGTGAGTCGAGGTCATTCATGCTCTTTCCCTTCCCTAATACGTCAATAATGGACTCGGAAGGGCAGGTTCTCGTATGCATCGATCGGGTTTGATCCTGGCCCGGAACGAATGTATGCTGATCGAACGGATACAGCTTACGTGCCTCCCGGGCAGAAGGGAAAAAGATGGAAGCGATAACTGCTTGTTGCTGCGGTTAAGGTCTCAACCGACCGATAGGGATATCCTTTAGGCACTCGATCTTAGTCTTGAGAGAGGGCAAAACACCCTCTGCTTCTTTTGGGGGAGATAATTGACTTAAGATCTAGGCTCTCTCTAGTTACCTCAGTAAGGAATTACCCAGGTGTGATTCTCTTGATGCTATCTTTGGACAGGGGAGATAATTGACTTTAGATCGTATGTCATCACAGCTCCCTTCGGTCGCAACCCGTATGACCGGTATTGAAGGCTGCTCCCTCTCGGTCGCATATGAATGGATGGATTGACTGCTCCCTCTCGGTCGCACAAGAATGGAGATAAGAAAGGACCGCTCCCTCGCAATACTATGCAATACTCTCGGATTGGTTTGGTTCCGCCGAGAACCAAGAAGATATTCTAGTGCAAGCGGAAATAAGTAAGTAGTGCGGCAGGCAGGTAAGGCCTTCAGGTAAGGTCAAGTATTAAGGTACTGGCTCCTCTATTACTGGCTTTTCCACTGGTTCTTATACCGGTACTGCCTCTGCTACTCGTTCTAGAGGAGAAGACCCGTAGAGACACTGGGCTAGGAAATAATCGAACGTCGCTTGGAATCCTATTCGTCCTAGTGGGCTGGGAGTGCTATCGTACTATTAGTCGCTTGGAGTGCTATCGTACTAAAGATAGTCGAGTTATTGAGGGGAAGAACGAAAGGGCAGTAACACCTCACTACCTGAGCCAGCCCCACAAACCGTTTCGAGCCCGGAAAGCACTTGAACCACTTGGCCCGGCAAGCGCAGGATGAACAGGCAGGAAAGTATCAGGAGATAACCCGATTCTTCTTTCAAGCAAGCCACTTGATAAGATAAGAACGATAACCCGAGCCCGGACCAGGGCCAGCGCTTTAGAAGAACGATAACCCGACTTTGCCCGCCCGGCGTTCTTCGGATTGGACGGGTTGGGTGGGTATACAGACAGCATTCACAGGCCAGGCTTCAATAAAGAAAACTTGCTTGAATATTCTTAGCAGTAGCAATAGCAGTATCAGCACTAGTACTCTCTTACTCTGCTCCCTTTACTTACGTGCATGCTACCAACCACCTTCTCTCTTTACCACCTCGATTTATCCCCTTACCTAACTTACTGATGGATGCCCTAACCACTTGCTTGACCGATGAATCTCAATCCCCCAAACAACCCACCAATATTGATAGCCCGGAACGAGACTAGACACCCTATACCCTCCCCTAATGCATCCTCTCTTCCTTGCCATGCCGTGCCCTTATTCTAAAGCTTCTCTGGCTGGCCATCCCCCCTGTACGATTGGTGGCCGGATCAAGGAATTGATAATGTATGTCTAGGTTGCTTATAGTGAAGTAACAAACTACCGAGTGTGGGAACATGATGACCTCCTCTTTATATAAATGCCAGGCACGGAGTCAAGTTTGCTATAGAAAGAAGAGAGTTAGGGAAGGGACCCCAGTAGCCCATTATGTATACGAACCCGTCCACACCGTGCCTTGCTTCAACCAGGAATGCGGGTGGGTACAGCACTTAGAGCCCTCTTACTATTCACCCACTCTGTGCCTTGCTTGATTTCAGTTTGACCCACAAACTCTTTCGAGCTTCACTTACTCATCAACTTTGTGATGCCCAAATATCGCTAGCTACTCACACCAATACCAATAGTTATACCGCTAGCTATCTAACCCACTAATGCTTATATCGCTAGGCTATACAGTAGATGGCGTAGCTTAGCTGCCCAAGATTGCTTGTCCTCATCATAGGGGGTCCATTTTAGCCCTTCCATGAGCCCTTCGAGCTTTCTACACAAAACATAATTGCGGTCCCGGCAGATTTTAGCAATCTATTAGCTATAACCCTAGAGAAAGGCTACTGTTCTGGAAATGGCGTCCTCCCACTAGGTGATCCAGCTAGAGTCCTCGCGTGGTCGGGGGAAAAAGTTCCACACGATACGAATGCAGGCCAGACATCCAGGGCTTTTAAGGTGGGAAACATTGATTTATAATGTAACGGGTTAAAGCCATGCGCGTCTGCTTGGCTCCCTAGGAGATATAAAACTATATGGGCTGGTGGTCAGAAATAGTAGCAGTGCCCCCCACATGGACTGGACAGACCCCGGTTGAATCAAAAAAGAAGGTCCGGAGGGTCTTGCGCTTCCGAGTGCAAGGACCCGACAGGGGGCTCGACTGATAAGGAGAGGAGTTATGCTCAGAAAGGAGAGCCTTTCTAGCCTCCTGGTAAATATACTCAGCGCTTTTGTGGAAGTTGGTCCTCGTTCACCAAGCGGAGCAAGGTGAAGCAGTGATAAGCCCATGAACAGATGAATAACCAGGTGTAAGCCCAGTAACCCAAAGGATAAGGTGAAGCTAGAGCTATTGATTGATACCTAGGACACTTGAGTCTATCTAAAGCCAGTATAGACATATATTGTTGACGAACCCCGTCAATAAGCTCCTGTCCGTACGGTGCTTCCGCTAGCCGGGGTTAGACTCTTACCTTCGGGCAGTTATCCAGAAGCCCAGGATGCACTTTGAATAGTCTTTTACCACCCCTTTTATATGCCCCGCTATATCGACTGGAGGTGGTTGAAACTTGGAGGTGGGTGAGGTGGGTGAACCTAGAGGTGGGTTCAACTTGGAGGTGACTTAATCAATAGACTCTATCATCGGGATAGGTCCAGCTGGTTAGGTACCGGGTATATACTCTTCGGGATCATGAGTTCTCACAGATGAGTTCTCGGTTATAAGAGACTCTTCAATGGGTAGAAGGCGAAGCCGAACCTACATTCCCCACTTGTGAGTTCATGGCAATACACGAACACGAATGAGTTCATGGCTATGTTAGTTACGACATTTACCCGCCTCTATTGGACTATGTGCGTTCTCAACTATCCGGGGGCCAAAGGTCTTGTTTCGGTGTGTTCACCTAAGCAGATAAGGTACCGAGCTCGTGGTAAGTAAATCCATCAAATATGTGAGAAGGAAGGGTTACGATCATCAAAGGAAGGGTGAGGTCATCAGAGCTAACAGAACGTGGTGAGTGTAAGGAGGGTCGGGGGTGTTGGCCAAAGGGCTCGGGTCCGGATAGATAGATTGATTTTCTTTATGGAAGCAAGGCATAGTTACCAAGGAAGCATAGTTACCAAGGAAGCATAGTTCCGAGGTCTATGAACAAGGAAAGACATAAGCTAAAGGTTACTAATCCTGTGAGCTGACTTCTGAGCTGATCATCTATGTCCCTTCTGTTCATGGAAGGAAGGCGAAGCGGTACATCCATTCATCTATAAAGCTACCTTTAGTCCTTCACCACCGGGATAGATTTCTTTGACTGGCTGGCCATGTATGGGAACACTAAGGAACGGGAACACTAAGGATCAAGGACGCGTACTTCTGAGCTGACTTATATGAGCTTACTAAGTACGAGGACACCGTTAGGCCCAGCTACTTTAGAGTCAATTCTGTGCTACACTTTAGGGGCCGAGGCAATACTTCAGTCTGAGGAAGGTCATAATATATATATGAAATTCAACATCCCCGGATCCCCGGAACCCATATTTGGATATTCGGGGATCTGCTTGGGTCCGGTTCATGCTCATCTTCCTAATCCCTTTCATTGTTACGGAAGCCGTACTTCCATTCATAGAGTCGCCTATAACTGTGAAAGTTACCATGAAATTGAACCAAGGAAGGCATAGTTACTGAGGTAGATGGGACAAGGAAAGACTCTTTAGTTTGCTTCTATCGTTGGAATGGCATTTACAGCAAGTCCAACAACGCTGGAATGGCCACGCGTTTTAGAGCCACTTTACCCCAAGGAAGGTCGGAAAGCCGGGTTTTCCCGGTCATCTTGAATCCATATCTTCAGTAAGGAATGGCATTGCGGGAGGTAACGGGAGAGAGTGAGAGTGCTTGCCTATAATCAGTGAGCCTTCACGTTTTATGTAGATAGAGCTTTATGTGTTCCCTTCATGGCTTGCGTTCAGTGCGGAGTTGTTAGTTCGAGGAGGCCTTGCCGACCTAGTTGGGGAGTTATCCCGTCGAGGAGGCTTGCCGACGTGGAGTTGTTAAGGGGATAAGTGCTTTCCTTATTACTTGAAGGAGAGTACTCGCCGTGTTAATACCTTTGGGAGATATCCGGTCGCTTGCTTATGAACTCTATTGATCACTCTTGCCTGACTCTATTATATACGAGTCAATGGGTTCTTGTTTAGTTAGACGCTGGCCCTTCCCCAAAAGCCTAATGAGCTGGCCTAATTTGTGATTTAGTCAGTACCATTTTAAGTAAAGCTAACCTAAGCGGGGATCTCAATAAGCACCCTCTAACTGCCCTGCCTCAGAAGAAAAAGCCGTAGGGAAATATGAAGAATATAGAGATATCTATATTGCCTTGCCCCCGCGAAGAATAAGCCGTACAGTTATAGATATATAGATGACCTACCTGACCGTACCGTTCACTGCCCTGCTGAGGTAGTATGCGTCCCATTCTGATACCAGCTACCAGCTAATAGAAGGGTATTTAGAAGCAGTATCCGACCCTCCTAACTAAGCAGCGATTCATTTCTCAAGTGGTCTAGGGTGAGCTTGCCGAACTCTCGACTAAAGGCCGCCATCGCTAAAGGGTATTTTCTCTTCTCATAGTGCCGTACCCTACATAGATTATCCTGGCTTCATCCAATGGGTTAGGGCTAACTCCATATTCCTATAGGTTTCAGGCAGTAGTAAGAGTAATAAGTTAATAGTCAGTTTGATCCATCATTCCATCCATGCCATCCCATCTGGGGTCTGTCTATAGCTGTACCTCCCAAGATTCCTGAAGTAAGTGGTATAGAGCTAACAGGTATAGATGGGTCATTATGCAGGTTAAGGCATTAACTGAAAGGCAGGTAGGGGTCTGTCTGATTCCTGAATAATATTGTATTAGCAAGGCTCGGCCGGACCAAGAATACTGGGTACCCAGATCTTGAAGCAAGTTTGAAAGCTGTATGCCCACCAGTCCAAAAGCTCCTCTATGTGAAGCCCGTCCATCCAATGAGGCTCTATTCTCTGATGGACCAAAAGAAAGCCATCCGTTCAACGATATATGCTAAAGGAAAACCCTCTCTATTGGAACAATTCATCCGGTGCTTCTAAAGGTAAATAGCAGTCCCGACGTACTTCACTAAGTGCATTATTCATATAGATGTCCCTCCTAATATTCCTAAAGGCAAGTGTTTGTTATAAGAGCATTTTCTTATTTCCTTATAGTCTGAAGCCCGTCCGGCTCTTCTATTCTCTGATGAACCATAATCCCCCACCCAATCCATCAATCCCAAGTCATCCGGCCGGCAGTGAAATATGTGAAAACCTCCGCCTCCTCAAATGGCAAGAATAGGACCTTTAGGTGCTCGACCAAAAGCCCCCCCACCCAATAAGTAAATTGAGAGAAAGATGTTCAAACCTCCGCCTCCGTAAGTAGCTTGGTTGCTAGATACGGCGTAGTTAGTTATATATGAGCATGTGGTAGTTGCGGCTTCATAAAATAGAGATTCAGATGCTGCCGTAATGACATATATAATGAGAGTGATTTCCTAGCTAGAGAGAGAAGAAAGACCAGTCATTGTTATGGTGGTAGTTATATATGAGCATATGGATGCGCAAGCAGGCTCGACTGATTGCCTTTCTCTTGTTTGTTGATTGATGCACGCAACCTCTTTGCTTGCTGCCGATGCCGACGGGCGAATGAATCCCCCCCATCCGGCAAGCAAAGGCAAGCAAGATATTATGCTGAAAACGCATAAGTAGTGAGGTTTCTCGAATCGGGGATCGGATGTTTCCGTGGGCAGTAAGCAGCAGGTCTCTGTCCAAGACCATTTGGTTGGTGAAGCTGGTGGTTTACGTGACCGGGCCTGATCCGGTCGAGGTGGGTGGTTTTATGGTATGTCTGATTTATGGATATATAGTTCTGCAGCCTGCCTGTCCGTGTGTCTATCTGAAGCTATTCCCATTTTGTTCCCACTGTTGAGTTTAGTGATCCTAGGGGTGTTTTTGTGGTTCTCCATGTTGCGCCTATGTTCGATTTATGTATGTCTTGACAGCGCCTCGTTGATCCGAGATGTTTTCCACATCCGCTTCAGGTCAATCTTCTGCCGTACACGGTAATAGGTAGAGTGGTCAAATCTCTCCCTCGTTCGTTATCTAGTTTGCGTCACTCGAATTGAACTAGGTAGTTTCCAGAGCGTCCCAGCCATGGTTATTCCCGTGTAGCATCCGGCTTTGTTTAGAACCTATCCCTCACCTCAACGGTCGCCTGAATTCGTGCTCAATCTGTCGCTGTACAGTTTCAGAACCGGTGGCTTCTAGGGCAGGAGAAATGTTACATCCTCCAGTTCCCCTTGGAGACGCTGCCGTTCAACTGGGTTGAAACCATCTTTCATGAAGCTCCTTTCTTTCGTCCGGGTACCTCCTAACTATTATGGAATCTAACTTGGAATCCCCAGCTTCTATAAGGAGGGGGAATACGTGGTACCACTCATGATATACTAATGGAATGTCATAGTCTCGCAGTGCTGCACTTCCTAAGTACTCGTGCACAATTCCATACGATACTGTTTCCCGACGCCGTTTAGTCAATCGTTTCGTCTATATATAGAATGCACTCTTCGCAGTGAGAGCGTATGAATTAGACAAGATCATGGTTGGTAAACATCACCAGTGCCAAAACTGACGTAATAATGCGGAGTTATCCTTAATTGGGGCCACACTCCTACCAATAGCTCCTCCCAAAAGTGCGATAATTGCATTGTCTAATAAGAGCAAATGCATTTTCCCTCCTGAATCTCGAGGCTCAATCTTCATGCTCACCAATCACCAATAAGCAAAGAAGCAATCAACTGATTCGTTCATTGATTTATAAGATACCAAGGGCCACGCGGATCTAGATCAGTATATCGTCCTCCTTCCAAGCAGAGGATATGGGTGGGCCATTATTCGCGGCAGAACGAATTGGAGGGAAATCCGCTACCACATTGTTGTTCCCGTGGAGGATAGGTGGGTTTAGTGGAAGGTAGCTTCTTTCTAAGTAAACGTATCCTCGCTCGCCTGGTTTAAGGGCTTAAGCCTCCGTTTCCAGCCTGCCTTGCGGTTAGGAGAAGGGTTACCCCGGGCACAGGGATCAATTAGGCTCTGGCAAGGTTAGTGAAGTGAAAGGCCCCTGGACAACACATTTCTCAGAATCATTTGCCTCCAGCGTAGTTTTAGAGCCAATTCACTAGTCGTGCCCAATCAAGTATAGTTACCAGAGATGAAACGACACCTGTTATCGCACCACGACAAGGAACCACATAGAATAGCTCTGTTGTATGGTTGCGATCCACCGTGTTTTGTTGGGTGCTATGGGTGCAGTTAACCGCCCCGTTCGTAGCGGGCGCATGGATCACTGCTGTTGCTTTACACCATGGTTAGCTGGAGCACTGCTGTAGAGTACGTATCAGTGGTAGTAGGACACCGTAGCACTTATGTTGTTTGTAGAACGTCGTAATAGGCCCACCCACTAGTATAATGTGAGTTGGTATGAGTTTGCGCGTCTCACGATGATGTTGGTACGTATCACCGGCTGTCTAGTCGTACGTAGCACTGCTTTGTGGGTCATATCCCTTTCTTAGTAGCTATGCCAGTCGTGGTCTTGTTTAGTAGGCCCCGTTGTCTCAGTAGTTTGTGGGGTGGAGAAATGATGAGAAGTAAGCTTAGGGTGAATGATGAGAAGTAAGCTTAGGGTTGGACCTCAACCAATCTGCCCGCATTCAGTACGCTTTCAGTCCGCCTGCCCTGGACACTCACCCAGAAAGAAGGAGTCTCATTCCCGCACAAGAGAGGAGGGAAAAAGACACCCGCGTGACCAACTGACACGACGAGAGAACGAACCCTTGAATGGAAAGAGAAGGGAAACACAGGGAGTGAGTGCTTGCCTGTATTCGGGATGGATAGTGCCCGGTGCCATAGATAAGTGCCCTTCGGGAAAGAACAGAAAGGCCAAGTGCTTCTCGTCTTTCGTGCTGTATTCGCCAAAGTGCCTGAATACCTTATATACGCGCATTAAGCAATAGGCATATGAATGATGAATGAGTGGCGGACCTGTCTTCATGCATTATATACGCGCATTAAGCAATAGGCATATGAATGATGCAGGTTATCGCTAGTTCATTGACCAGTCGCTCACGCAAGACCAGTCATCCCAGCCAGCGGAGGGGTTATCTCGCTATTTCCGGTTGGCCTTTCACTCGAGCTCTCCCTATGCATAGCGGGCGGAGCACCTTACTGAACTGAGTAGCGGGAATAGCATTCTTTTCTTTCTTCCCCTCACTGAGCCTACTCTCTCTCTACCTGAGCCAACCCCCCAAGCAAGCATGCTTCCTTTCTGGCTACCCCCAAGCACTCTATCAAGCCTGAGCCAAGCGCAAGCATAGGATATATATGCTGCTTTTGTTTTTTTTACCTGACTGAGCCCGAGCCAGGTAAGTCTCTAGTAGCCAGGAAGGTCTTTCCCAAGCCCCTAAGTTGTTAGTCCTTAGGTAAGAAGTTATATAAATCTTTAGCTTCTTACTTGTTAGCCCGTGACTTTCATAACGAAGTGAACTCCTTGCCCCCCCGGAGGGACAAGCGGCTTCGCACCTTTATGGTGTGGCATTGATTGATGGATGCCTAGTAAGTCTTTCCATCCATAAAGAGAAGTACTCTTTATTCTGACTGAATGGAAAATAGAACCTCATATCTGGACCTTTCCTGACCAATGATACCTTTGCTTACCAATGCGTTCCTTACCTTTCTAAATCTGTGGTAGCCTACCTAAAGAAGGCGCTAAATTACCTATATAAAGAAGGGACTTATACTTTGATTCCCCTAAATTGCATAGCTCAGGCTGGTCACTTCTATAGCTCAGGGAAGACCTAGTGATCCCTTCCAATAACTACCACAGCTAGTCCGTCTGCCCTAGCCTGCTAGATTGCTGCCCTAGCCTGCTAGATTTGTATGCCTGGCCAGGTATCAGGAAGGGGTTTTTTATGCTATGCCCAGCTACGCCTCATAAGTCAGTCAGGAAGTATACCCAGTGCCAAGGTCTGCCTAGCCTCGTGTAGTTGGTATCCCTTCCTCGGCCATCATGCCCGAAGGTCTGCCTGCCCGATAGCACTGCCTTATCTACCAGGTAAGACATAGTCTATTCCTTACCAAACCAATGATACCTTTCCTTACCCGAGCGAGTGGTATAACCCGAGCGAGTAGTCTAATATAAGGGGCCACCACAGACAGATACCTTTCCTTATCTGTAGTATCTTCACTAACTCGTTTGGTGCCAGACCCCCAACCTGGTGTCTATTTTATATGAGTCTCTTCTCACGAAGCCGAACTGCTTTAGATCTGGTCTTTATCGGAATATGGTTCCGCATTCAGCGAGATTAGCTCGGCAAATACGGAATGCGAAGGAAAGGTTGACTTGGGTGGGGCATCACTCCATCTCCAAGCCAAGGGTGAAGGCTGTAAATCATATCGCCGAGGAGTGTGGATTACTTATTTCAGTTAGCAAATAGGCCTCTATGAAATAGAAACTAAATCTTTCACTGCTTTAATTGCTTCAATGGATACTACTGCTAGCTTTAGATCTTCTATAGAAAACATACATACTGGTGCTTGCTCTGCTGCTACCTTTGCTACTTGATCTCCTCCTTTATCTGCTGTTGGATCTACCCATGCTACCACCATTCCCACCAGAAGAGAGAGCCAATTTGCCATACGTGAGAAACGATGATTGCATGTTCCCATCAGACAACAGAAGGGAAGTACTTCCCACAGAGAAGTCAGTCCTTACCGCCGCCGAAAGAGAAGACCCCATAACCGCATACCCGGTATATTTCATTCATTACCCCTTTCATTCATACCCTCTCACTTACTTTCGGGTGAGATACGTTACGCCTTACCCTATTGCTCTGGCTGGCCTTACCTAAAGCCCCTCAAAGCCTGAGCTAGCTCTGTGTTGATTATAACTTACCTTCAGGTAAGATCACCTCTCCTTCGGGAGAGGATGGATAATAGGAATAAGCCGAAGAAGCCTCCTGGGTCGAAGGGTTACCATAATGGGGCGGTTTATAAGCCTCCTCCGTAAGTAGCTTGGTTGCTAGATACGGCTTAGTTATATATGAGCATGTGGTTTCACAAGATTGCTGCTCGGCGAAGGCAGAATGACATTCAGATGCTTATTCAACTTGGGGCGAGATAGCGTAATGACATATATAATTCATTACCAGCGATCTCATACGAAGAGAAGTGAGAATCGATCTCTCTCATTATCGATCTCTCTCATTTGCATCATGTCAGGTCAGATCTAATCATGCTAAGTGCTCAAGCGTAATTACGTATATAACGAATGAATGCATAATGACATATGCCCATATATGCATGAACTCTCTATCGATCGAATCTGGTATGACACATATCTCATTCATTCATGCATAATGACATATGCCCATATATGCATTGTCTGCTAAAGCGAAATGACATATATCGAGTCATGCCGTAATTACTGCTATAATTCATGAATGCATAATGACATATGCCCATAGGAGCGTTGTCCGCTAAAGTGTAATTACGGCAGAAATGCATAATGACATATGCCCATAGCAGCTTCGGGCAGGGGAGATGGAGCAGGAGGGAGGACATATTGATAAGGGACAGGGTGGGTATGAGTTCCCGGAAAAGCCTTCCCTCTTCTTCCCCTTATCAACGGTGTTCAGCTGACTTGCACTGCACTGATAGACTCTTATTGAAACTAGGCGCCTCATCTTTCTCTATTGCCAACTAATCCCTTCAATGTTCAATTCGTATGTTACTACCTTTTCGTGAATGCTATTCCGATCTAAGTGGTCCTATTCTGTGTCCCGTGCTGGGGAGCATTATTCCTCTTTCCATTCCAAATTCAAGAATACGACTGATACGATTCATTGGTCTGTGCGCCTCTCTTCTCACTTTCTCGTACCCCCCTGTTCCCCGGATACAATTTGATTCTCCTACGGCCGAATCCCAATTTGTGGGAACCATTCGATGGCTTCCTTATGAAAACATCAATTTGTACACGGGTATAGATGGTATCCCCCCATTCTCTGTGGTATTGACCACATTTTTAATCCCTATTTGCATTTCAGTAGGTTGGTCCAGTACGGAAAGTTATGGGAAAGAGTATGTTATAGCATTTCCAATTCGCGAATTTCTCATGATCGCCGTGTCTCGCATGCCGGATCTTTCACTATTTCATGTTCTTCCCGAAAGCGTGCTAATCCCTATGTTGTGCGGAGCTGAGCATCTTATATTCGCTGGGGTACCCACCCTCTGCAGGAGCCTTGTGCAGTAAACCCCCTACGGGCGGATCGTCCGTCGTCGTCAAATTGAGTAGTCCCCGCGAAGCTCTCGGGAAGAAGGGTAGTCTTGTGCGTAGGCATAGCATTTCCGGTCGAACCCGTCAGATGACAGACATCTATCTATTTCTTGGGATCGTGGGGTACTCCGCTCCGATGGGTACCTCGCACGTCAAACCTCAACCCGCCTACTCGAGTATTGTATGGATATGCGGGAAAGGGTGCTCCTAGGTGTAGGGATTGTGCCTGGTCGCGAGAAGTCATTCCTCGTAAAGCCTGGGATGCAGATACACTTGCGCGAATTCGGGTGACGGCTACAAGGAAGGGTGGCGAGGAAGATAAAGGGAACTGTACCCGACCAGGGATGGACGTAAACTCGTAAGCTATCAATTGGGTTCACAGGGATAATCGTCCTGGTCCTCCACAAAGCGCCCGGGTTGGTTCCTTCCTCTGTCGTGCGTGGGAAGCTCTTGAGGAGGGAGTAGGATGAGTTGCTAAAACGAACGAAATGGAGGATCGACCCGTTATGATTACGAAGACAGACTGTTGCATTGGCTGGCCAGCCGAGGGGGGCTCGGTATATCTAAATCTGAGCAAGCAAAAAGAATAGATTGGTTCGATAAGAGGGTCCCCCAACTTGGATCACCTTAATAGAAAGCCCCAACATCCATTATAATGAACCCGATACCTCGAAAGACATAACTCCAAAGCTAGCCGTCGTAAACTCAGAGGCTACTATAAGACTGACCTGGGCCATGCTTTGTATACGTAGAGGCGAAATCACTTCTCTTCCGGAGGGAGCAGTGAGAATTCTTTGGCTTTGATCTCGCATCTGTGTATCCGGAGATATGGGATATGGAATATAGGGGCGGGAAGCCGTAACTTAGTTAGCCTATAATTGCTCGACGACCCAGCATCCATGACCCGCCGGTTATTGACGGCCCGCATCCATGACCCGCCTATTGATGAAAATTGCTCGACGAACAGGAGAGGAGAGGGCTCGACCAGCGGGAGAGGAAAAACCTTTCCCGAGTGTCACGAGGGGAATGGGGGGGCGTGCAACAACCTGAAACTCCCCACACAAGCACTGCCTGCCATATCGCTTCTTCGAACCGAGCCAATATATCCGATCCTGGGAGGAGCCGTATGAGGCGGAAGCTTCACGTACGGTTCTGAAGCCGAGCCTTTCCAGCCAGCAATGGGGCTTAGGGACCGATATGATGATCGGTTTAGGTAGGGCGGCCTACTACAACCTGTAGGGATACCCGTAGTGAGACCGCGATCCACAAACGAAGCATGGGACCCACCCTTACTCGAGAACGGAGAAGGGAAACATAGCATGTCGCAAGAGCGAGGCGAGGGGGGGATGGCCCTACCTGCCCCCCGACCCGATGGTAGGAGCCTGCCCCAGGACGCCTCGCGAGCCTCCTGATGCTTTTAGAGATGAGGCCTTTCGGTCGGCGAAGCCAAGTCAATTTCGGGCCACCAAACCCTCACCATATGAATAGTGAGCGACCCCTAAATAATATAGGGCCCTTCAACCGGAAAAGCGAACGTACGTTGTAACACTCCCTGCCTTCCAAAGGTGCCTAGATAGAGGACAGGCCAGACGCAACAGAGCGACCGGGAGCGGATTACCCACCTAGGGGGGAAAAGAGACGGCCATCTCGAAGCACATTGCGACCTACAGGCAGCACCGGCGAGACCCAACACAAGGGAAGGCAACCCGATTGGGAGTCAGAGGATCCATAGCACCTGCCTACCTCGATTTGGAAAGGACCTCGTCTTTCTTCATCATTTTGGCGCCGACTGACTAAGGGTAAGGGATCTATTCTCTGCAACCGTGCAGATTTTACAACCTAACGATACATCCAATACCAATTAGTTAGTGAATACGGCTCCAGCACAGATTGGACGCGTTGTTAGACCTCTGGATCTCCAAAACCAGAACCAAGATCAGACCAAGCAAGAAGGAAAGGGAGGGAAGGAGGTCAGGTTATCGCAGAGCTCTTTGAGGGGAATAAATATGAGTAAGTGGCACAAATTCTGTTCGAACCTTTTGGTATGTATGTATCCCTTCCCCCGGAACTATAGATAGATCCGAAGATCCACGAGAAACTCCATTCCGCACTGCTGAGTCGTCGGACTTATCCACCAAGGATGGGATGGAATTTGAGTTTGTGGATTGCGTCGGGGAAAATCTACCTACCAAAGCTAGGCAGATATATAGACTCATTTCCCGCTGCTAAGAGAGAGCAAGGAACAAAATGATTGTTTGTTCGGACTAGCGCCCACCCTCACTCCTTTCGGGTATGCGGGTACTAAGAGTCCTCCCACTACCAACCAGCAGACAATATATCATCTGGCTGGGTCTTGCCGGTATCAACAACAACAATCTAAATCACAACCTATGGAAACGGGAACAGCAACTCACTATGGCTCTTGGCTGGCCCAGACAACGTCCTGTGGGTGAGTAAATGCAACAAGACAGGCTAGACGACGTCCTGGGCTGCAGTAGATCGAGAGGTCGTTCCGTCCCTTGTCCCCAATAGGAAATAATATGGGTAATATGTTTCCATACAATGTTGCTCCGATCTGACCCAGCTGGCGAGCAATCCCAGTCCGCGGCAGAGGAGACAGCGAGCGTACCTTTGTTCGCTTCTTCTCCACCAAGCACGGGAGTTTGGGTGGGGATAACTGTAGGTCGGTGGCTACCTGAGGAAACTCCGATTCGATCCGCCGGCTGGGAGGCACCTACCTCATCCCGATCGCAAGGAGAGGTTCACCATGATGGGCTAGGTACTTCTCTTTGTGTCCCGGAAAGGAAGGACCGGACATCATACTTTTGCGGCATGCTCTTCATATTTACGGATTCGCATGCATATAGACAGACTCACTCCCTCCTTCCCAACGTCTTTCCTTATCCATCTGACTGAGGTAGATAAACATATATATATTATGACTGACTTCCACTTATTGATTGATCCCGGAAAAGTGAATGGTTCCATATTGGGATCGAATGAAATGAGAGTGATACTGAGGTTTCGTGAATGGGCCCCTAGCCAGCAGCCCGCCCACACCTGTGTAGAGTGGATCGTTCAGCACCTGCGGCACGAACCAATTTTTGACCCATCGGCCCTAGTATCATAGGCGACCGAACGGCCGCCCCCCTAATTACTGGACCAACCTGCTATTATAATTCCATAAACACCTAGCGAAGATATGGCAGACAGATGAAGTATACCTATGTCCGAATCTGGCGATACCATACCATGATCAAAAGGTACAACGGCCCGAGCAACCAAACTTAGCATAGATGTAACCACTGGAGCCATTCTAAAAAGAGATAAATTAGCACTACTTGGTGAAATAGGTTCTTTCATAGCTAATTTCAAACCATCTGCTAAAGGTTGTAACAATCCGAACGATCCAACTACATTAGGACCCTTTCGACGTTGCACGAGAGCCATTACTTTACGTTCGGCTAACACTAAGAAGGCTACTCCTAGTAGAAGTGGTATGATTATTCCAGGTATTTCAGCTAGAATAGCAATGTACGTTTCCGATTTCCTATTAACTCATGATCGGGGTCGCCCCGATCATGTCATGATATTTCTCTCATGATTGGGCCAATCATGATAAGGATGGGACCTATTCTCGAGGAGCAGCTCCAAAGGGAGAGGAACTATTCACTATTCAAGGTCATCCCCTATATTTCTTTCTTCCCCTCAAAGCCTGCGCATAGCTCAGGTAAGGTCATCCCCTTCCCCTCAAAGAGCTAGAAGGTGGTAAGGTATAATCCTTACTTAGCGGAGCTAGCGGAAAATAAGGTCCAGGACGATGGCGGTGGTTCTTCAAGTTCCTCTCCTTACCAGTCGAGCCCCTGACGGACCTCTCTTTTGGGGCCCCTCCCCCAAAAGAGAGTTGCTCGTCTCCTCCCACGTTATCTCACGATGGCGGCGATGGCGGCGATGGCGGCGATGGCGGCGATGGCGGCGATGGCGGCGATGGCGGCGATGGCGGCCCTTATGGTCGAGCGAGAAATCGATGGCGGCCCTTATGGGAAGCTTTCTCTTTCACTACCACATGCTCATATATAACTACCACCATAACAATGACTGGTCTTTCTTCTCTCTCTCTAGCCTACCACCATAACAATGACTGGTCTTTCTTCTCTCTCTCTAGCTAGGAAATCACTCTCATTATATATGTCATTACGGCAGCCAATGAATTGGATTCAAGTTCAATTGACTTATTGGGTGGCCCCTCTCAAATAAGTAACTAGCGCTGGTCGAGCCCTGCCGGCCCTTGATGCTTATTGGGTGGGGGGCGCTGGTCGAGCGTGCTCCGCATCCTCTCCTCTCCTCTCGATGGCGGCCCTCTCCTCTCGATGGCGGCCCTCTCCTCTCCTTATCAGTCGAGCCCCCTCTCCTCTCCTTATCAGTCGAGCCCCCTAAAGGGTCCTTATTAGTCGAGCGTGCTTACGCACCCTAAAGGGTCCTTAACAGTCGAGCACCTAAAGGTCCTCTCCTCTTGGGTTTACTTATTGCCCCACCCAATAAGTCAACCTGGGGTCGAGCACCTAAAGGTCCTTATCAGTCGAGCCCCCTAAAGGGCCCTATATTCTTTAGGGGTCACTCACTATTCATATGGTGAGGGTCCTTATCAGTCGAGCCTGCTTACGCATCCTTATCAGTCGAGCACCTAAAGGTTAGGGTTTACTTATTGGTTTGGGGGGTTAACAGTCGAGCATGCTTGCGCATCCTCTCCTCTCCTTAACAGTCGAGCACCTAAAGGTCCTTATCAGTCGAGCACCTAAAGGTTAGGGTTTACTTATTGGTTTGGGGGGTTAACAGTCGAGCATGCTTGCGCATCCTTAACAGTCGAGCATGCTTGCGCATCCTCTCCTTATCAGTCGAGCCTGCTTACGCATCCTCTCCCTATGGTCGAGCACCTAAAGGTCCTTAAGGTCGAGCACCTAAAGGTTAGGGTTTACTTATTGCCCCACCCAATAAGTAAACCCTAACAGTCGAGCCTGCTTGCGCATCCTTATCAGTCGAGCAAATAAATTACCTTATGGTCGAGCAACTCAAGTTCCTCTCCTTAACAGTCGAGCCCTGCCGGACCTAGATTTCTTCCCCTCAAAGCCTGAGCAGAGCGAAAAAGAAGGTCCTGAAAGAAAGGACCTGACTCTCTCTCCCAATTGGTAGGTAATAGTGGTCGATGCTAAAGGGGGAGTGACATTCGCAACTCACTCTATGTTCCCGGCCTGGGTGATATTCCATCTTTCTTTCCAAGAGTACTACCCCGTACGTAGTCCATGTCTGGGGAGGTGCGGTAGATAGGTCTCCCACTTAGATCCCCGTTAGCATATTCGAGAGAGATAAGGGATTGCTCCGTTAGGTAGGTTTTTACGGTCCGGAGCCAGCCGGTAATGGACCTCGCGGACAGCCAAGCTAACCTTTGTTCCACCGCCCGCTACCGAGACGATTTCTTTATGCCCATCGAAGAACCTCGAGATGCTAATCCACGAGAAACGATACGAGGAATGCGAAATAACTTATATACGGAGCGAGAGCGACCAGTGAAAATACATCGGTTTCTTACTCGTGCAAAGGAACTATTTCTCGGCGACTTAGGCAACTTATAACGATGTTTGTCCCGCATGTCACTGGGAGGATTGGGATCCCTACAAAAGGCTTTATGAGGCTCCCGTCTCAATTCATATTTAGCCGCAAGCAATCTACGTCTGTGATCTCGTATATTTCGCTTCTCCAACATATTCCTAATAATCCCCCTCATCCCTCTGCGAAAAGCCGCTCCACGATGGTAGAGTCTCATCTTGCGTGTTGGCCGAAGTGACAATAGTCACATTGAAACCTCGGATATGCTCGGAAATATCGAAATGATCTTCTAGTTCCGGGAAGAATTCGCAAAACTCCGTCTCCATCGGGAATTGAATGGAGTTTTTCCGTATCTCGACCGGAGAATTGTAGAGAGACATTACTGCCAAAATCTTTTCCAAGGAATTATACATCATATGCCCTCGGAGAGTGCTTTGTCGTGCTAGGTTACTGACATATCCCGTGTCTTTCTCGGACCCCTGATCGGGAAAAAATTGATTGGATCGAAACGACTTTCCCGTCGAACCTCTTTGTGCCTGTACGAATCTCTGACCGCGCGGAATCTCCATAGCCAATTCTCTATCTGTCATTATGAAATTTGGGAGTGCCTTTGGAACTACTATTATTTCACACGATCTAGGAACTTCCGTGATGTTGGCGTGATTCGATTTTAGCAACGGATCTTGACGTAATACATTTTCGTGATGAAAATGGAGTCCATTTGGTGTGATAAACATAAGTTGGCTTCCCCGGTTGAGATATAATGAGCACTGCGAACTACCTCAAAGAAAGATAGTGGATCGGAACGATCCGATTTGGGGCTTGCTTTTCCTATGAAATGAAACTCACTCTTTCCAACCAAATAACCATTCCCGACCCCCACGAACGAAAATGAGAGTTCCTTAAGTTCAGATGGATGAAAAAATCTTGCTTGAATGAAGCAAGCGTGATTGGGCTTCATTGTTGGTTCGACCGGAATACTTGCTTGGGGTCGGGGTTGTTTAGCTCCCTCCTTGTTTTTTCGGGTTTCCCCGCCTCACCGGCGAGTCTTTTCCTATGTATGATCATAAGGCCCACCATTACCATACCGAGAGAATGTCGAAGTAAGGTTGAGACCCTCATTCAATATATGGAATAGCATTGGCTACTAAACTCGCTCCCTCCTTACTTAGCTGAGTAGGGAGGGGCTAGCGCGCGATTCTAGACCAAAGACAGTAGCTTACTCCGATCAATTCACTTCATCCGGTTCAAAGAGCCTTTATATCTATCTGGGGCAAAGCTTGAGTAACTCATCGAAGCGGTAAACCAAGCACTCTGAGACGCTTGCTTTCGTAGAGGGCCGGATCCCCATTATTTCCCAATTTTGTTCTGCCAAAATGAATTACATTACTTACTTCGATTGCTCGATTTGGAACAGCTAGCTTTTGGCGATTCTTGGTACCCTTGCTTTCGTAGAGGGCCGGATCCCCATTATTTCCCAATTTTGTTCTGCCAAAATGAATTACATTACTTACTTCGATTGCTCGATTTGGAACAGCTAGCTTTTGGCGATTCTTGGTACCGTTCGAATACACCAGATTCATATGCATGCAAGAAGGGGCGGTTCTCTCTTTCATAGCAGTGAACGGAGACAACCGATACAAGTGAACAGATACAACCGATACACCTCTACCTACCTATAGGAAGGAGTTGGCCCAAACCATTCCCATTCTATGCCCCGGCATCCGAAAAAAAGAGGTGGCTCCGAAACACTTAGGGAAGAGTGGCTCACTGTCGCTCACTGTCGTTCCTACACCTAATCGATCGTTCCGCTGTTTCCATCCACTAGCTGACTCATTATGCGAAAGGTACGCCGTTATACGCTTGTGCAGGCCCCCGTCAATGCTTTATAATAGGAGGCCGAAAGGAGAAAGTTCATGGGAGCATGCTGCCCCACCTGAACCATAGAGAGTCGAGTCTCTTATATAAGTGAAAACCACCACTTTACAAAACAACACCTTACGAGCATTCATTCATTATATACGTAATTACGTCATTCGAGATATGTCATTCTGCCTTCGCAGAGCAGCAATATCTGTTTGGGGTCATTGGGGTCTTACCTTATAGTCAAGGAGACACGAAACTGACTGAACCTAAACTACCACATGCTCATATATAACTACCACCATAACAATGACTGGTCTTTCTTCTCTCTCTCTAGCTAGGAAATCAATATCATTATATATGTCATTATGCATGAATGAGATATCTCTTTGTATACGATATTCTTCTCCAGTTCCTCTCCTCTCCTTATCAGTCGAGCCCCCTAAAGGGTCCTGTTAGTCGAGTCACTTAACGTACCTCTCCCATAGTTCTTCTCGTTTCAATTTACTTATTGCCCCACCCAATAAGTCAACCCTACCAGTCGAGCCCCTGACGGACCTCCCTTTTGGGGCGTATGGGGTGCTTATTTGGTGAGGGGCCCCAAAAGAGAGTTGTTCGTCTCCTCTCCTCTCCTCTCCTCTCCTTAACAGTCGAGCACCTAAAGGTCCTCTCCTCTTGGGTTTACTTATTGCCCCACCCAATAAGTCAACCTGGGGTCGAGCACCTAAAGGTCCTTATCAGTCGAGCCCCCTAAAGGGCCCTATATTCTTTAGGGGTCACTCACTATTCATATGGTGAGGGTCCTTATCAGTCGAGCCTGCTTACGCATCCTTATCAGTCGAGCACCTAAAGGTTAGGGTTTACTTATTGGTTTGGGGGGTTAACAGTCGAGCATGCTTGCGCATCCTCTCCTCTCCTTAACAGTCGAGCACCTAAAGGTCCTTATCAGTCGAGCACCTAAAGGTTAGGGTTTACTTATTGGTTTGGGGGGTTAACAGTCGAGCATGCTTGCGCATCCTTATCAGTCGAGCCTGCTTAAGCATCCTTTGGTCGAGCGGCTTCGCTCCTTTTCATCATGTCTCTTTCCATTTTAGGCAGGATGGACGGGTGCTCGATGAAATGAAGGGAGGGCCGGGAAAAAGGTAACCTGCGTAGACCTAATTGCTTTGCAATATTGATATTATCCCGCCCGTGTGCATGCGTGCGTTAAGTAAGTCTCTAGGTGGGTAGCGGTGGTATAGCTTGTTATAGAAGTGTGGGTATAGATCGGTGTGCCTGTGCTGGTCTATTCGGTCTAGAAAGATTGATTAGGTTGGGATTGGTGGGTCTAGTCTGTGTAAGGTAACCCGATCCAAGGCAAACGATCCAAGGTGTCCGCTCTAAGGTTGGAAGTTGTAGCAGGATGGCTTTCAAGGATCAATGGCTAAGGCGAGCCTGGTTGTGTAGGACCGTAAGAAGAGAAGTGATATAAGTGTTGGTTGCCGCTATAGAGCAGCTTTTCAAGTTCAATCAGTTGCACATTCCATGGTGATATAGCTAGCTCTAGAGAGTCTGATGGATGATTCCGTGGTGTTCTAGCATGCATCCTTTGGCTTGTTTGATCAAATGTGCCTTACCACGACTTCCACCATCAGTGCCTTTGGAGAGATTTCAATTTACTTATTGGGTGGCCCCTCTCAAATAAGTAACCAAAGAGCGACTTCGTTGATGGCGTTGGTCGAGAGTTCGCTTGCTCACCCTTTTTCTTCAGTTCGATTCAGTGCGCGGAAAGACAACCGAGTTAGCTTAGTGTGTTTACTCGGTAGAATGTCTTCCCTTCTCTTCCCTTCCCTTATCTGCCTTGACCATGACCAGTGTTGCCTTCGCAGCGTACAAGCTTGACCAGAGATACTTGGCTTGAAGGCAGTATGGGGTTACCTCTTCGCATGACTATGGCTCGATAGAATCCTACGATCCCTTACGATCCAATCATCTCAGCAGACGTGTCCTAGGTGTGCCTGTTCGCTGACTAGGCCTAGAGAGAAACAATCCCATCATCCCATACGTTTCCTAGGCTCTGCCCTTGAGCATAACCTCCAACACCTTCATTCCGGTCATGAAAAGAATCCATCATTCCATTGGGTGTTCCTTCTCCGGATTGGAGGAAGGAGCGCTTCTTTGGTGTGTCCCAAAGTCGCCCAATAATTAAGACCTCTCCGGAATTTCCTTGCCCCCCGGCCCCTCCTTTTTCTCCTCTGGCGGCTTCGCACCTTCAAATCTGATATAAGTTGGAATTGGAAATGGTCAAAATGCTATTTCTCTATTTGGGTGAGAATAGTGGTCAAGTGTCATTGGCTTTTCTACTGTCCGTTATAGTGCGATATGTGGGAGCAGATAAGACTAAAGTGGTATTAGATAGATTGGTAGCCCAGCGGATCAGCGTATTGGATCAGCCGGGGAGCCCATCCTAGTCGATTAGCCCAGCCCAGTGGAAATGACAGGTTTCTATGCACTTGATCCAAGAGCCGATCCAAGAGCTGATTCAGGTGTCGAGGCACTCAAGGCCCGGTACTCTATGACAGGGGTAGATGGGTTCTTGTAGGTTTTTGAAAACAATGGAGCATTTCTTCTTGGATTTCTTCTTTGATGTTTTTGAACCGATCACATCTTACGACGCACCTGGAGAAGTTGCTGAAACAATTGTGTATAATAACATATATAATGCAAGCTGAACAAACTTACCCATCTTACAAGAAAGGTGTTACCCGCCCAGTACGCTTCAGCCCGCTTTCTGTTCAATCCGAAACTGCCAACATCTGCCGATAATAATAGCGTACCCATCACTCCCAATCCCAACTCCCCATCATTCACAAACAGATCACACGTACCCCTCCTCATTCCCCTGATCACGTACCCATCGTTACCAGCCATCGTCCCCTTCATCCACTGGAAGATCGCACGCACGTCCCCAGCACTCCCCAGTCCACCATAACCGCATTCTTACACATACCCGCATTCTATAGCATTCTCGCATTCAGTTACCCCGCAACAAACAACTCACAGGGGCTATTGGGTCTACTCAATGGGCCTAATCCACAGGGAGGGAAATAATCACTGGCGATGGCGATGGCAATGGCGATACTCCTACAGAGAGAGGGGGCTATTCTCTACAGAGGTGGATACTCATACAGAGACACAATGAGGTACACGTTAGAGGTTACACATTGAGGTTAGGTTACACGTAGAGCAACACATTCCGCATATACACTCTGATTGCCAGGAGCTATTCGTGCCCAGTTCGACGTGAACAGTAGTTGATCCCCCGTACCCAAAAGGGGGTGTTCCTGCTTTACTAGTTGCAGTACGTGACCAGGATAGGAGGAGTTGTTCTACGTGCTGTTCTTGATTAACCACGCCCAGGAAGCAGGTGATTCTAAGTGTGTTACCTGTTCTTGATCCACCATGCCCAGAAAGCAGGTGGTTTTGATTCTAAGTGTGTTACCTGTTCTCAATAACAACATTTGCCCAGGAAGGTGAGTCAGTCAGGTTAGTCAGGTTAGGGCCATTACTGATACGTGACCAGAATGATTTGATTCTATGTTACCTGTTTTCTCAATACCCCGTGCCCTTGAATGAGGTTTTCGTGCCATGTTATACGTTACCGAAGGACAGTCAGCCATGGGGAGTAGCACCAGTTAGCGAGTCATTGATTTTCCACATCAGCGGTCCCATATTTGAAGGCTGTCGCATAGTCCCACATCGGCAGAGAGCAGAGATAGGGGCGGTTCAACGGACGGATGATGTTGCAGTGTGAGGTGGACCAATATAGAGAGGTTTCTTATTTGCTGCTGGCCGGTTTATGATATGTTCGCTTACCGGTATATGTCCCAGAAGTGTTGTATGCAAAGGTGTAACGATAGCGAGAGAGAGAGGTATGGTTATGATGTTGTTGATTGCCGGTAGATGTCCCCAGAAGGTTGTACAGATGATGTGGTCTACGAAGGTGTGCTGCTTGCCGGTTTACCGCTTGCCCCCATGAGTAGTATAAAAGGATCGCTACAGCTCGATTATACGCCCCGCATTACCTGGCATACCCGGATCGGCAAAGGTTACAAGTTCGCTTGCAACAGATTTCAGCCTTGATGCTTATTGGGTGGTGGGCGGTGGTCGAGCCTGCTTACGCATCCTCATTCACTATTTTCATTTCAATCAACTCCCCTTTAGGCGGTCCCAGGCAAGGGGCGTTTTTGTTGTGTCATCGGGGCCTCTCAACTGGATCATCGCCCTATGCTTGAACTTGAATTCACGCTAGTCGGGGAGTGACCGTAAGCAAGGTGGGGGATGCCCGCCCGGAGAGTGATTCATTGATCGCCTACAGATTAGGCCCAGGCACCAAGTTGACTTGGAACAGATTGCACAAAAACATAACAATGGACATCCCTCCCTCTATTTATTCCCCTCAAATCGCTAGCTAGAAGGTAAGGAGAGAAATGCCCACTTTCTATTATTATACTTAGCATTCTTCGCACAATGAAAAGCAGATCATGAGCGTAATTACATATATAATTCATTCATGCATAATGAAATAGAGAATATACCAAATCTACGACGAAGTACTTCCCCTTGGTAGCTCCGATCACTTCTCCATCGTCATATCTCCGTATAGTACTTTCCCTCTATAGCTCCGATACTTATCCATTGGCACTTCTCCTCTAGAGCTCCATTCTCCATGGGCACTCTCTATTGAGAGTTCTTATTACACTGCTACTGCTAAATAAGGATGACTTCTTGGGGGATTGGATTTGAAACACCCCTTACCGTGCTAACAAAAAAGGCAAATTCAGATTCCCAAGGCTTAGAGGCTACGCTTTGCTCCTGCTAGGGTTGGTAAATATGAAAGCACCCTCTAACTGCCCTACCTCTTCAAGTAGAATTTCTAACCGCCTTTTCTTTAAGGTCAATGGCAGGAGGGCGCAGCTGTACTTCCATAGGATCGGGTAGAGCACGGAGCCCTGTGAGATGCCTATGTCAGTATTCGTATAGATGGTACCGTCTGATCCCATTAGAGTATTGGTCATAAACATCCGTATTAGGTTCAAGAAGGCTTCATCCGCTACGTGTTGGCTAAGAAGATCCATCAGTAGCTCATGTCGGGCTCTATCAACTTGAAATGATTGTTGCCACCACCTAAAGAGATAGTGACTTAATAACTTGGACAAACGCCTTAAGCATCCAACCCTAACCAACTCTCTCTACCATAGAGAGAAAACCTCTCTATACTACCTCTCTATACTACCTCTCTATACCATATGGATCCTAAACCCATTAGTAATTAGTCCAAGGGAGAGAGAGAAGGGACTATGGATGAAGGGACTATGGATCTAAACCTAAGGAGTTATGCAGGGCGATCCACATGGTGCCGCAGGAGAAAACATGGCAAAGATACTTCAAGAAGGATGGAAAGGATCATACCAATCCTAAGTATGCTGGAAAGCCTAAACTACCCACTACCTTGACTCCTTCTATATAAGCAGCGAAAGGAAATCCACTAATATGAAGAAGATGCTATTGCCACTGGCCTTCCTGTAAAACAACCTTGCCCCCCGGCCCCTCCTTTTTATCCTCTGGCGGCTTCGCACCTTGAATAGTTCCAAACTCATAGATAGATATGGCCAGCCGAATTGACTACCGAAAAGCACTTAGCATGCCTACCCCTATTACCTTTAGCGTGCCAGAGATTCAACTGAAGTCTTGGCTAAAAGCTCCCCTATTACCTCTAGCGGGTTCGATCCCCCCAGTGTACCCCCAAGTGTAAGGAGCTCGGCATTGAATACCTATTTCACGAGCATTATCTATTCCACTAGCATTCTCTATTTCACTAGCCATAGTTGTATATGAACGTGTAGTACCTAATATATATTAGGAAGGAAGTGGCAATATATAGGAGGTGGTTGGTTGGCATTTCCCAAAGAGCCAGTATTGAAATAAATGGATCTGAATTGGAGAGGGTGGCGTTGGAGCGGTTTGACGCGAAGGTTTGTTGTCCAGGCTTGGTGTTATCATATTCCACTGAGGTTGCAATTCAAGTTGGTAATCTATAATATGGGCCCTGAAAGCTTTGTTAGGGAGCGGCTGAGTGAGTGCCCGGCGTGTCAAATATCGGGCATATGCCTTGCTAAATACTGTGCGGGTAAAGAATAGACAGTCCCCTCCTCTGCGCCCCTCCTTGAACCTTGACTTTCTTGTCCCCAGCCCTACTGGTTGTACGTTGGAATCCAAACCAACACAAGCTTGCCCGTATATATATATATATATTCCCAGGGGAGACAGAGTGATTGGAAGTGTACCTTTTGGCCGTGACCTATTGGCACGGATGAGTCTGGAAGCAAGCCACGTGTGCCTTGGAAGGAGGTGGGTTTCAGTCTGTCTAGGCCCGATGGACGAGTATCCGGGTGGGAGTGGGTTGTTTACCCGGAAAAACTGCCCTCTATATACTCGTTCGATATCCTATCAGTTGGCTGATCTGACTCGATCAATTAGAATGTGTGACTCCGCTTAAATAATAATAATATACGGGGATTTATCCACTCACACCCGCAGGGTTGAGGGGCTGGGACGGATGTGGATAGAGAAGTGATTCTGGTTGAGGCGATCAAGGGAATGGTGAGAAGCCCACCTGATCCCGTGATTCAATCCCAGTTTCCGTGTCACTCCCACCTGCTGAGCCAGGCATGGAGAGGAAGCATGTGGATACCCCTTCTCAAATAAGAATTCCCGGCAGGCTGCTTCATAACCATTCTTATCGAACAGAGAATAGTAGGCCTATCCATTTCATCCTCATAACCCGGTTCAGATTACGATTTCTTTATTGAAGCGTGGGGAAGAGATCTATATCAAATGCATTATCCAACCCCCAAAGGGTAGCCCATATTCTTTTTCCCTTGGAATTACCTCAATTAGCTTAATCAGATCTTGATAGGCATTTAATCAATCATTATTTCCATAGCTGGGTCCCAAAACCTAGGATCCATATCACATTGTAGGGGATACAACGAGATGAACAAGTGGTACTCTAATAATCTACCCCGATTTGGCCTTCCAATTGCGGGCCAGGCTCTCGAATGAGGACCGGTAGGGGCTCGACCATAAGGGAGAGGAAAACGCGACATCCAACAGGCGCAGTATGTTTCCAATAAACTCCCTGGTCAGGAGGGCCTCTCAACGGCTACCTATTCAACGGATCAAATAAGCTCAGGCTGGGACGTAGAAGGCCCTTGGTCTTCCCACCCGGTTGACCGAAAACTCGATTAGGGCTCAAAAAACGACCTCAGTATGTCTATTTTGAAGCTGGAGCCGGCGTGTCACATAAGAAAGAACCCCATAATAAGAGCCAAGAACAAACAATATGGGAAGACTAAAATGAATGAAGATCAAACTCACTGTCTTACCCTGCCGGATCACAGAGTACGGACTCCAACTAATCAATGTCGAGGCCAATGAATGAGTGTCGGGGATATTGTGAGCAACCATGCTTCACTCACTCTTATTGAGAGAAGGTGTTTAGGATGCTATGCTCCACTCTAGCCCATTTGTTCTGGCCCCCCTGAGTGCTACATGAAATCATCATCCATAAGCACCGGGTTCCACTGCTGTTCCTCGCCAGCCCATGATTAAGAACAACTTCATGGAAATGTGAATTCGTATATAACATCAAGGCGTCACCCATAAATCCAATATCCATACCGCCAAGGGATTCGATGGGGGTAGGCGAGTTAGCTTTCGAGAATAGCGATAGGTGGTACGAGACGGGAGAAGCAGTAGAAGGTGATTGCCCGTGAAGTGGTTGCAATGCAGTAGAAACATGAGTTAGCGTGAAGTAGTATCAGTGGAAGGTTATCAGTGAAGTATTGGGTGAGTTAGCTTTGGAGAAGTATTGGTGAGCTCGCGAGAAAAGGTTCTTCCCCGTGGGCTAGCGATAGAAGCAGTAGTTCCGAGAAGTAGCAGTAGAAGGATGGCCCGTTCAGTAGGCAGTAGCTTTGGATAGATGTCTTTGGAAGGATAGCTTAGCAGGTATGATTGCTTGGAGGTAAGGCAGTAGAATCAGTCGATCTCTTTAGGCCGGTTAGGTTGCTTGCTTGTAGGTTAGCGAGTCATGTTTCTTCCCGTGATTAGCTCTTGGTTCAGTGAGCTAATGTTCTTCCCTTAGCTATTGTTTCAGTGAGACTGCCTATTTACGGGCCCTATTGTTCAGCCTCTTTACGGGGAATTCCCTATGGGATTGCCTATACTCTATTATATAAGTAATAGCGCTAGGGCATATCACCCAAGCTAGCGAGACGAGAGAAAGGGATCTATCGCAAGAACTATCACGAGGTCCGTGAAAAGGGCATCATCCGCTGCGGGATCACTGCCCGAAGGTATCATCTCTGCCCCAAGGTGGGTTAGGGGCAACGCTGCTCAGCCAAGCACCAACCGTAGGATAAGGGTTGGAAGCCTGCCAAGGTCAGAGAAGGCGTACATAGAGAAAGCTTCAAAAGGCCATACAATTAGAGAATATAAATGCCCGATAAGGTCCTTGAAAGTCTAATCGACCTACCTCTGATCTATTTTACTTAAATAAGAGATGAAGTATACCCAATTCAAGTCTCTATTTCCCTCTAGCTTGATAAGGTCGGTATCTCCTGCCCTTCCGAGCGAAGGGACGGAGTCACTCACTATTCATATGGTGAGGTATTCTCGGCCAAAAGAATCCTATCGTAAAGGAGGTAGGCTTCTCAGCCCTAGCCCAGTTTGATGAGGGAACTTGGGTAAAGCCACTTAGAAGGTAGGGTCTCGTGAAACGAAGACAGGTTATAAGCCCCAGGTGTTTGGGTAACGCCCTAGTGGATCGAGTCTACTGTCTTTATCTAAGCATGCGTAAGTAAAGAGATAGTGTGCTACGTTGTTTTGATGAGTAAGGGCAACAGTGTGTTTGTTGGGCGGGCATGTCTCCTCACATCCGTTTGGTAGACGGGCTTTTAAGGACCAACCCCGGTAGGCAAAGAGCCGTGTAGCGTAGGGAGCTGTCAAAGGAAGGCATCCTCGTAAATCGTAAAAAGGATCGGCCATATTTCATATTCATAATGCGCGCGATAAGGGCCAGTTGGGCCAATATAGCAGCGTTAGGACCATACTAACGAAGGATCCCACACGTCTATGAAAGGGTTCATGAAAGGCCCAAGTTGAAGCCCCAACCGTATGCCCCAAGCGTATGAAAACCCAAGGTCTTAGAAGCAACCCATCCAAGCGTAATAAAAGTGAAGTAGTTTGAGGATGCGTAAGCAGGCTCGACCACCGCTAGTTACTTATTTGAGAGGGGCACAAAATAAGTCAATTGAAAGCACCCTTTCTTTTGATTATGCCGTATCGTCTTTATACACTTCTTACTGCTATTATTTAGGCCCCCTCCCTTCGGACAACATTGACTGAATGAAAGAAAGTTCCGACAACGTTGAGGTCATACATATTCCCATACCCTGAAAGTTTTCTACTACCCATCGTTCGGAGAAGAATTACATGTCCTACCCTGGCATAGATGGCCCAACAACAAGGTTGAATCCATCCTAAACCTTACCCATTTTCGTTTTTCAGGTAAGGGCCCTCTCCCGGGGGTCGAGCGTTCGTTACCTCACCCTATATTTCTTACTTAGGGGCGGAGCCACTCACCCGTTACCTCACCCTATATTTCTTACTTAGGGGCGGAGCCACTCACTATTCATATGGTGAGGGTGCGTAAGCACACTCGACTGCCTTTGGTTACTTATTTGAGAGGAGGGGAGAGGGTGCGTTAGCACACTCACTATTCATATGGTGAGGGTGCGTAAGCACACTCGACTGTCCAGGACCTTTAGGTGCTCGACCATAAGGACCTTTAGGTGCTCGACCTTAAGGGAGAGGGAGAGGAGAGGGGTCACTCACTATTCATATGGTGAGGGATCTTCTTTATAACCCCGGGCACCCACCTTTTGATTAGATTATGCAGAGAGAACTTCATTGTTTCTTCTTCGCCTCTTCGATCCTCACCCTTCGGCTAGTATAGGACGGGACTTGTATTCTTAAGAAACCTTATCTTATGCGCGTTAGCGGGCACCCACCTCGCCTTCAGTTTCATATTCTTGGAGCATCCCATCTTCACCTTTTGAGGGATATGGATGGGGCTCTTATCACAATGACTGACTGTTTGCCGAGCGTGTTCGAACAAGTTGATACATACATCCTGACTGAAGAAACCGTTCAGGCCAGACCCTGACAGGAGGACCAGGAAGGTTGAGTGAGACATATATCCCCATCCCGTTTTCCCTGTTTTCCCATAGTAGACATCTTCTTACTGTTTGCTGAACGTTTCGGACAAGGTTGATACATCCTGAAGGAATATTTAGGTCATACATACCCGTACCCTTAAAGTCCTACAAGCTTGAATGCTCACAGAACCTTTCCCTTTGTACCCGACCCCATTGACTGGATTATTTCGTGGATTCAGGGATCTTCGCTACGCCCCTTCTTATTGCATTTGACTTATCACGAAGCTGAACCGGTTGATATCACGCCGGGTATTCTTTATATATGTTATTTCTCCATAACACTTTTGATAGATATATACAACATTTCGGGCGGGCTCTTTACAGCCGTAAGGATTACTGTAAGTGGAGGGGAACAGGATAACCACCAGTAGCAGTAGTAGAATTATACGTGGTAACTGTAAGCCCTGTTGGTTGGATCGAATGAATACAGGCAGACCCACCATTTAGAACTTACCGACGACTTGGCTTGGGCACTGACCACTCCGTGCCTTTATTAGACTTGCCTTTACTTTACGTGCGACCGACCTTACTAACCTTTTGATTCACTTGAACTGCCTAACCTTGATTGGATGGGCGTTCCACAACACTTGATGAAATATTCTTACTTGGTGGGTACCACTCTGACTATTTTCCGCTACGCTCCTGCCTACTCGCTTTACTTATGTGCTTCGCTACGCCCCTCACCTTTGCTTGCGCACCTTTGCTCTTTACCAACCATACCTCCTATCCCAACTTACTGATGAGATGGGGAAATTTTGATCAAAATACGATCAATTTCTTTGTGCACACGGAAAACCAAAGGGCATGATGAGATTGGGGAGAGAACAGCCCCCTTAGCGTAAAAAGTCGTCTAGTTTGAGTTAGGACCCTACCTATGAATGTAGCAAAATATGGAGATGGCTAACAGGTATGGAATTCGAGACAAAGAAAGATCAGCAGATTTGCCCAGATCGGGCCAAGGTTTCTGTTCAGTTGGAGTGGAGATGCTTGTCCGGTTATTCTACCTCGGGCCGAGCTAACAGCTGATGGTTTCTACCCGGAGCCGAGTTGAGTATTTGTCAATCTAAGTCGCCTTACCTATTCATTTGAATTCCCCCTACCAATTCCATAGAGGCACCTTTTCCGAATGGCGTTGGTTGTCACTAGACATTAGGAATTGATCCCTGGCACGACGCGCAAAGAAAGAAGCTTCTCAAGCGTGATTGCCCTTGCCCCTCCTATTTCTTCTCTGGCGGCTTCGCACCTTTGCTATAGCAAATATTTTGATTTGAGAATGCTTCTTTTCACCTTTCTCTCTCGGTACTTGTACGCTATCGCTCTCCCGTAATATGACTGCTTTACGTTTCCCAATGAATAGTTATTACCTATGTAATAACACCTATCGCTAATTGGACCTTCCTTATCGCTGGCGCTCACTGCACTCCGCGTTCTTCCTCTCCTTATCAGTCGAGTCACTAACGTACCTCTCCCGGGGGTCGAGCAACTAAAGTTCCTCTTCTTCCCTCTTCTATCGCTATCTAGGAAGTCGATCCGCGAAAGCTAGACCAAACCAATAACCAACCCAACCTGCGCATTACCAAATCGATGGGTCCATAAGCAAACAGAACAATTGGGATATTCTTCCCTTTTCATGGCAGGGATATTCTTCCCTTTTAGTCGCAGTGATCATAGTCATGGTCCTAACCCATAGGACCTACCTAATCGCCGCTAACGAGTCAGTATTTTGTTACAGGGGCCTAAAAAGACTATCTACAAATTACCCAGGTACCTTATTTAGAAGAAGAAAAAGAACGTACGGGCTTGATTGAAGGCTTGTAACTAGCTCTTTCCACCGGCCAAGCAGTAAGGAACGAACCTTCTTGCCAAGGTAAGGTTTTTTCACTTGCTTTCAGGCTGGTCACGCTCGCTTCTAATTACGTTCTGAAGAAAGCTTGCCCTACTTGTCAGCGCGCAATTAAGGGAAAGATATTCAGAAACCAACCTCCCAGAACTAGAACTATTTTGAACTAACCAACCCTAACTTGAAGGCTTGATAGTGACAAAAAGCGAGGAAAGAAGCTGTTACGTTGAGTTACAAAGAGTGAAAAAAAGCAGATACAAAGAGTGACAATGACAAATAGTGACAAATAGTGACAAAAGCATATTCATTATGACTTACTTAAAGCACCTTGCCTAACAGAACATATAAAACAGCCTGAGAGGCAAGGCAGCAGACCCTCATCAATTGATTACTCGTTGAACTCATGATGGTGGAAAGGCGACTACGGGCTGGCCGGAGCTAGAAACAAAGGATCTTGCCTGGGGAAGGAACTATATAGCAACTTGGGGCTGGCCAACCCCACCCACTGAAGGCTGGCCGTAGCTCGGATGGACAAACTGCTTTCTCATTGAACCGTTTCATACACTCTATTCTCCTTGCCCTCACCCACTCTCCGGTTAGGGAGTAGAATCAAGGGATAGATAACTTCACCCACGGTTGGCCTAACTCTGCTGTCCATCGAGAAGTAGGAAAGCTATCCAGCCTATAGCTAGTCGATGGTAACAGCATTAACTACAGCCCCACCCCCACTGAGACTAACCTTCACTGAACACCCCAGGGAGGGAGAAGCCTACTTACTGCCTGAGCCCAACCCGATATTGAACTGAGCCCAACTCCCTGATAATCCTTAGGGAGGGTGTCGCTAAACGACTGCTTTGATCTTGCCTCGAACCCTGCCTACTGATCGGTTTGGCCCGTGTTATTAAGGTCACACGCTTCTACAGAGGAAGGACGGACAGGCAACTCCCATCCCGTCGGTTCAAATGGCCCTTATATACTCTTCTCTTTCCTTAATAACTTGAGATTCTCCTAGCTTTTCTTCATGGATGTTACTACCCGACGAGATCACACCACTAGACAAGAATGAGGATCTTCCCCCAGATGACCTCTTTCCTTCCTCAACTTGATTGCTTTTGGCTTGCTATACTAGTACTATGGGCACATACACACATTGATCGCCCAACAAGCAAGAAAGAGATTATGGTTCTTCACGAATAACACAGCGGAGGACACCTACATTTTAGGTAGGTCTCAATCCCACTCTATAATGGGGTAAATAAACCAACCTACCTATTTGATCGCCTTCATCATCCCGGCCGGAAAGTGGGGCGCATGCCCAACCACATACAGAGGTCAAAAACCCTAGGTCAGTTGGAAGGGGCAATGATGGATGGCATAGATGGAACTTTGAAGTTCCCATCATCGAGTAGGCCAGCCAGGGCTCCAATCCAATATTGCTTTGCTGGGAGAGAGAATTGCATCCCAGACCCAGAGCAGACCCCCATTGAACAGGTGACTAACGAACATATATAGAGGTGAATCTGTCCCTCCCTCACATTGCGGTTTCTTTCACTGAGCCCTCCAGACCCAGGGCTAGGGTGTGTTCTTCAATTTCGTGAAAACAAATACATACTAAGCTCGTCTTAGCGAGCTCTGTGTGGGTAATGAAAGAGGCGAGGAACGAGAGGAACACTTCGTGTGGCTCGAGAACGGCCGAGAGGAACACTTGCTGCCTTACCGAAGTTCCGGGCAAGGTGGACTCCTTTCCCTCAATGAAATCGCTTATCAATTGAATAACGAGTTGAATCCCAACAAGTAACAACTACTACTATATGAATTTGAAAACAACCAATCATAGTAGTTCCCACCTTATACCACCTAAGTATACTTACTACTACTACCATTGGGTGGGCCAGGGCTGCTTACCTAAAAGAACTATTCCCCGCGATCGATGGGCCGCGAGCCGCCCCATCATCTGTTGTGTGTGCTCGGATGGCGCTATATTAGAGCTTAGCTGGTTTTCAATGAACTGAAAAGAAACAGAATCTTCATACATACTTGGTCTTTCCGGACCAGACTCATTGGAGAAATCAAGATGTCGGACAGAGCCTGAGATGCGGCAAATCGAACCTTAGCCGGTGTGACCACCCACGGTTGCTCGGCTTTGTTCTATCTCACTATGGAATCTCCGTAGAAAAGGTGAAAGTGATCCTCTCCCTAGATTGAGAGCCCCTGCCGGTCCTTGCCCGGTGCGGGACAAGTAAGAAATTCCTCTCCTTATCAGTCGAGCCCCCTGTCGGGTCCTTGCTTTCCTAACGTCAAGCAAGCACTACGTTCCTTGCACTAGGAAGCGCAAGCCCCTCCGGGTCCTCTCCCGGTGGTCGAGCAACTCAAGTTCCTTGCTTTCCTAACGTCAAGCAAGCAATCAATTTCAATTTACTTATTGGGTGGGGGGGCTTATGGTCGAGCCCCTGCCGGTCCTCGAAATGCCTCCACCGAATAACGACACGCAGAGGGGCTTGCTGTCCTTTCACACAGAGTCACCATGTTCCAGCTGGCGGCAGAATCAGCTTATTAGTGACCAAGCTGCTAAACAACCTTATCGTACGTACTGGACCCCCTCATACTGCCTTCCCGGCATTCTTTCAATAGGTAGGTCCTCGCTAGCGCACCCGCCCTGGTGCATGCCAATTTCACCATCCCATTCTAACTATATGTAAATCCACTTATTCCATATACATGATTTCCACCAAAATGAAGTGATATAATCTTCCGTTCCAATATTCTATCAGTTGAGCAAGGAAGAGAGGGAATTGGATGTCCCTTGAGAGCAGGACACGCGGACCACCCACGTCTTTAGATTCCAATCTCAACTTACTCTTTCTTGCTTCGATCAGTCTATCGTTGGCAAGTCGGCAAGGGAGATGGTTCTAATGATTAGAACGTAAATCACATTTCTTTCAAAGTGAGCGAGCGAAGCGAGTGACCCGTAGCAGGGGAACGAGTGAAGCGAGTGAACCCATCCTATCTAGTTTCTAATACCTGAAAGCGGGATTTAGACACATAAATAATGCCTTGTGAATGAACTTGGGTTACGTCATTCTGGCTGTGCTGACCGTCTCTTTCGGTGTAACTGGCGGATTATTTGGTGACAAGTCGTTCTAGCAATTACTTATTCTTTAGCCCATTACTTCCTTTCCCCGCCCTTGTTTCGTTTAGTTACTCCTCAAATGTATCTATGTCAGGTAAGTTCGATCGGTTCGAAGCGAAGAAAGGGTGCGGGGATAATGAGAGCAAGTAAAGCGACCTCAAATATTGTACTAGCTCACCATTCAACTCCTAACTAACCACATGCACTCACTTATTGGTTGGTGGTTCTGCATGCATTTGTGGTTTAGCACCGCTGTGTGTGTTCTGGTGCGGAAGCTCGAGAGTGCGCGTAATGTGCAGAGTAGAGTAGATAGGACCACGAGAAAGGTAGGAACCTAGCGGGCTATAAACCATACAATAGTGATTGATTCCCTTTCCTCTTCTATATTATCTATACTAGACGTTATCTCCCGATCACTCAATAGTGTTAACGAGTGGATCAGGCAAGCATGATGGGTCATTTCATCCCCAGTGCGTGCTGGAGATGAATCACTGGAATCATTAGGTCTGCGTCAGGGAGATTGATTCGCTTACCATTATTGCTTTCGAGGAAACACAATTCTCTCTCTAGTTAATGACATTACTTCAAATAGATTGTAGAACCTGCTTTATTTCAGTCTTATCTTATATAGTTTATTATATTTCATACTAGAGCTCAAAACTTGTCTATTTATAGCTTTCTACCTATTCTTATTACTCACTTATTGATTTGGCCTCCCCAAACCTTATTCAGACAGATAGCCTCTTCCGAAGGAAGAAAGATAGAGAGATGGATCCCACCCCGTAGCGTAGATGGATTTCAGTTCCGTGCTTTAGAATGGCTTCAGATGGTAAAGAGGCCTATCGATTCTAGGAAGTGAGTGACTAGCAGCAGGTCCCTAGATGATCGACTCTCAACGAATAAGAGGTTGGGGTCTACTCCTCAGTTGAGATAAGGAGGACCGAACTTCTATTCTTTCTTTACCACGGGTAAGCATGGGCACCTAACCCCACCTGGGGAAGACAGAATTCATAGTTTTTTAGGCCATTCCAATGTCTATAGTCCCACCCTCCCTCAGCTAAATGGATTAGTTCCACGCGGATATACTTGCTTAATAAACAGATTCTTTTCTCCCTCCGGCCGGGCATTACATATTAGTTATCCCTCCGTTGAAACCAGAGTTAGCAATGGATGGATGGCGGCTCTGAAACCAATTCAAAGGCCTATCCATTGAAGGACCTATTCTAATTCTATTTTCCACCCCCCCCATATTTTTTCATATAAAATCCTGATCCATACGGAGCGAAACGAAACCACTACCCCACTAGTCACTTTGATCTATACTATAGTGCGTGCGGTGTTTGCGAATCAAACTATAGCAATGACTCAATTCCGATCCATCATTTCTACTCTCACCCATAGAAAGAGATGCGAATCATAAGAAGAAATACTGGGTGGGTCGGGTGCACGTTTGGTTTAGTTTCAGAATTCCGAGAAAGTATCTCCGCTTTATAGAGAGAAAGGGCCGAGGGACTTCACTGCTTGGTCGAGCGGATAGATGTTGAGCTTCGATCGATCTGGGGCTAAACCATAGATAGATAGGGGTTCGCTTATCCATTTCCTCTATTTTCATGGGTAACAAAGCAGTACAATAGTGCCGGTGCAACGCCTTAGTGCCAGTGAGCGGAGGGAGTAGGACCAACCATGCGGGTTAGAAGCAGCTATCTACCACCTCCTACACCTCTATCGACCTATCTTCAAAAGGTTTTCTTCCCGCAGACGAGTAGAAACATTCTGAAAAGAAAAGCCCGGTTCAGGGGAGGGTGGGATACCTCCAGAGGTGGGCCTGGGGATTTGACAAGGAGTCAATAAAGGCCCACATTGACAAGGGTAAAGGCACCTAAGGCAGGATGCCGATGATTCTCGTTCATTCTCGGACTTCAGACCCACCTCATTATCGGAGTTAATATCCACTTCCCTATCGGAGTTATTTACTACTTTTACCCTAATTCTGGCTACCTTCCCTCTCGCTAATCGTACCGGCCCTTCTATACGAATGAAGAGAACCAGCCTTCCTTCTATCCTTCCTTCTATACAAACGAAGAGAACCAGCCTTCCTTCGGGATCAAAGAACTCACTGGCAAGAGACAGAATGAATAGAGAATAAGCTTCCCTCTCACGCTCTTCCTCGACCACACTTAGCCAGACTTCCTCGACCACTCGTGAGACTTCCTTCCCGGGATCAAAGAATCTAAGCAATCAACTTGGCATTTCAAGAATGAATGAAAGAATAGTCTCTGTTTCCTGCCTCATGAACAGCCGCCATCGAGAGTTGCCATCGAGAGTGATAGCGAGGGGTGAGAAACAAACCACTCGACCAAAGGCCCGGTAGGGACTCACTATTCATATGGTGAGGAAGAGGAGACTTGCCTTCCTTTATTCTTTCTCTTGCCAACCGTGTTCCCACCTTTCTTCCACTCTTATTCCTACTCTTATGCTCTATCAAGGGGCTTGCCTTGCTTATCGGGTTACTGGCTGGTCCTACCTAGCTTATCGGGTTATCGGTTGGTCCTACCTTCCCATCGGGTGAAAGGCCTTAGTTATTGCCTTCCTCTATCTATTGCTTGCTGACTATCTCTTTGGCTTGCCTGACTCGATTACTTGCCTGACTATCTCTTTGGTGCTTAGCGGTCGGTGCTAGTGAGCGCTGTAATCTAGTCATCGACCTAGTCCATAGATGAGCTGGACCTAACGCTTTCAAAGAATTGACTTACTGGACTTAACCCTTCTGGCCCTAACGCAGGGTGTCATTACGCATTGATGCTAATACATAAGCATTTCCCAGAGAAAGAAAAGCATTCTCCCGAAGTTTTTGGGTAACCCACCCTATCAATCTATGACCTCTTCTATCAATCTATAACCTCTTATATCAATCTGCCTGCCTTTTGATAGCTTTAGTTTTAGCATTCGCATCTGAGCATTCGCATTCGTGGGCATTAACAACCCTTTCAAAGAATTGACTTAACGTACCTGCCTAGCCTGCCTAACCCAGATGAGCTTTTGCAGATGATCTTTTATGCATAAAATAGCCTAAAGATGAGCTAACCCAACGTAATCGCCCACTGGTTGTCCTTCCCCACTGGTTCTACAGGCAAGCGCCTACATGAAGTCATAACATGAAGTCATAAGGCAAACATGAAGTAATAACATGAAGTCGGCAAGCCCCTCTATAGGCACTCTCTATAGGCACATACTATAGGCACAAGTGAATAAATAGAAGTGTTCGAGGGTGAGAAGTGTGCGAGGCATTAGTGTGGGTTAGTGTCCCAGGGTGAGAAGTGTCCGAAGCGCTTAAGCCCCTCGGAGAGTACCTGAAGAATGTAAGTCAAACCCTTGTTTTTCTCCCATGACCGCAACTATTCCTAATGTAGTAAAAGCTAATGATTCGGGTCAATATCGTAACTAAAATAGGGAAGAACTCATTGGTGTTGTTGTTGTAGAGTCTATTGTATGGGCTTGTCGTTCCTGACTGTGTAATGAATGCATGGATTGTCTATGTCTGATGGGTTATTGGCTGCGGCTCATAAGGCTTTGAGGTTATAAAATGAAGCACTTATCTCCCCCATTTAGTCCTGTGGTGTCTTTCCATAATGTGGTAGGTTGTTTGAGTAATTGACCGTAATAAGTCCGTAAAAATCATCCCATCTTTTGTTGCCCCCTCGCTAAGCTGTTCCTGTCGACGCTTTTGTGTGTGTAGAGGGAGTGCTTCGTTGGATGGCATAACTCAACCGTGCGTGCAACTGCAACAATGATGTGATGCTCCTACGATACTACGAGGAGATGGGTCATGCATGCATTCGAGCAAGAGCCTTTTTCATTCTTCCTTCCAATCAATATAGGGCCGCCTTTCAATAGGAATAGATAGAGAAACAGCCCGAAATAAAGGCGAGAGAGTGTCACCGAGATAAATGAGCGAATGGTTTATATATTGCTTATACCGCTTCGCACTATTTTGTCTCTTCTCTCTCACTCATTCCCTCCCCCGGTGCTCATTCATCTCGCTCATAAATAAAGTAAGTTATTGTTCGATCCGCAAAAAACTAACTAACTAACTGTTATGTAGGAATCTATTTCACCACAATATTCGTTCTTTTGGGGTTAATGTTCTCAATGGTGGATTGGTCATTCGCTATCCTTTTGGTTCTGAGAGGACGCCCTGGAGGGAGAGTTGTAAAACCTGCGATTGCTGCTGGATAACCTCCTTTTACTTTATAAGTAATAGACCCTTTCACCCTCCTATTCGTTCGCCAAATCTTGTTCGGTTCCATCCAAGCTCGGGTTTGTCTGAATATTCGCGGATAAAGAATCAGTGGTTCACCGGCCACTACATCTGCGGATCCCGCCAAATCATTCAACCTGGCGGCTGCTCGCTCTTTGATCGGTGATTCACAAGCCACTGGATCTATAGATAATCTCTCCGAAATCTTCAACCCGGCTGCTCGCTCTTTGATCGGTGATTCACCGGCCACTTTCACATCCGTGGATCCCACCTTATTCAAGGCGGCTGCTCGCTCTTTGATCGGTGATTCACAAGCCACTACATCCGGGGATCCCACCTTATTCTCAAACCTGGCGGCGTTGATTGGCACTCTTGTAAGCTCATCCTGCATACGAATTATTGGGGTCCCAGGTCCTGCATCCACCGGGAACATTTTTTCCCTTGAGCGTAAAACTGGGGATTGCAAAGCGTTTCCACATGATAGGGGAGAACTGGGATTAGATCTTGGAAATAATCGACTCAAATAGATACTCATCATAAGCTAGCTTCTTTCTTGCTCCTTCCCCCCTCCCTATTGATTGATTGATCAGAAGAAGCATCTTCGGGCAGCCAGCCATTGTATTTAGATAGGTAGGGAAAACCAATTGGTTGGATTTCTTTCCGAATGAATCGATCGAGAAAGCTCGAAAGAGCATGGGGGAGCTCAGGAGGGATCGGATGTTCTCAGTTTCAAGTGCTCGCTGATTGAGATTCACGATGATGCTCCTCGAAATGAATGATTGGTATTCAAATGCATGGGGGATGGATGAAAGAGCATGTTGCTGGCTGGCATAAGCAATAAATAAGTGCCTTTCATTCATAAGCAATAAGTGCTCGCCTTTCAATAGACCGAACCCGCCCGGTAAGGCCGGCGCAGGACCAGCGCAGGACCAAACAAATAAGGCGCAGGACCTTACTGGCTGGGTTGACCCAGGACCTTAACCTTTAAGGCCCAGAATCAAATTGGGGGGCCTTACTCTTCAAGTAGGTTCGCCTATAACGTTACAGGACCTTGCCTTATGTTTAGAAGTATACACCGAACGCCTTTTCTTGATGGGCTCAAGTAGTGGTGGATTAGTGTTATGGAGTGGGCGTCTTTTGGGGTATCGGGTTATGGAGGCACTTACTTATCTCCTTGGCTTGACCCTGGCTAGTGACCGAAATGATATGGGTTAATACGTTATATATGAGTTAGCGTGCCCGGGAAATAAGTGGGCGCAAGACAGATATCTTTGTCTATTCCACTTCTATTTCTTCCCCTCAAATATGATTCCGCCCATCTTTCTTTCCCTCAATCGCAGAGCTTACAAGGCAGCATATATTATATATGTAATTATGCAACGACTTTACTTAATACAGTGGGTTCAATAGTAGCGGAGTAGATTTATGGAGTTATGGCTTGCTTGTACTATTTTAGCCCACTATATTACGTTAGGTGACTTTTCCATCATGACCCCGGTTGGCCCGCTATGCCAACTAAGTTACCTTCTGATCTTCCAAAATTTGAAGGCCGTGTCCGGAGAGGATCCTTGTAAGCAAGCACATCATGTCGTTTCACTTATGGTGTTCTTCCAGTAGCATTGTCGATAACACTATGAGGCTACGTTTGCTTCAACACACTCTCACAGGAGCTGCTGCGAAGTGGTATATTGAACAACCCGCTAGGTCATTCCGTGACTTCCAGTTCCTGGCGAAACATTTTGATCCTTCTTCCAGTTACCCGTCAGATATGACGAGGGGATCGAAATCTTAATGTCGTGCCGTCAAAATACTGCCACCCACATATCCGATCATATCCATTAGTGGCGTAGACGACGGAGCCTGTGCAAGGCCAAGAGTGCAAATTCCTATCTTCTCGATTGGTTTCTGAAATCCCTCACTCATTCCGACCTTAGTTACTTATTTGAGAGGGGCCACCCAATAAGCATCAAGGAAGAAAAACCTCCGCCTCCTCTCCTTATCAGTCGAGTCACTAACGTACCTCTCCCGCTGGTCGAGCGTGCTCCGCATCCTCTCCTTAGATTGAGAGCAATTAAAGGCATCCTCTCCTCTCCCTCTCCCTTAAGGTCGAGCACCTAAAGGTCCTTATGGTCGAGCACCTAAAGGTCCTTAACAGTCGAGCCCCTCCGGTCCTCTCCTTATCAGTCGAGCCTGCTTAAGCATCCTGAAAATGCTATAATAGGAGGGGAATCTTGAAAAACCTCCGCCAAGCTAAAATGGCCAAATTCTTAGGGTGATATTCAGTCATAGCAGGGGTAAAGGCTTGAGCGTGTCAAGTAGCCGTAAAACGCACGCAAATGCCCTCTCCTTATCAGTCGAGCCTGCTTACGCATCCTTTCAGACGAGATTCCACTCTCGATGCATGCCTCTGGAAAACTACCACATGCTCATATATAACTACCACCATAACAAGGAGCCGTAAGGCCGCTCGACCATTCTTTCTTCTCTCTCTCTAGCTAGGAAATCACTCTCATTATATATGTCATTACGCTATCTCGCCGAGGTGCACATCTGGTTCCTATCTCGAATGACGTAATAAGGTGCGAAGCAGCTTTCCCTCCGGGGCAAGGACCCATTCTCTGGCTCGAAGAGACAGAGCCGTATTCATATTGAGTGACTAAACCTGAAAGATGACTAAATGAGTTAACCCCAGCCTGGTGGGCAGACCGACCACGTCTACCCGGGCGCCTATCCCTTGGTTCATCCTCCACCCTCCGCTGTGGAATCCGTTGATAGAACTCGGAATCGAATAATGGGTAACTAACCGATGAGATTGATGTCCGTAGACTATGTAGACCGCTTTCTTCGCTAAGGATCTTGGGGCTCGCCGGTCTGCGGTTGCAGGGAAAGCCAATCATTTCAATAATTCATCCACTCCACATTCACAACTTCTCTTGATGCTAGATGCCTGTACATCTATCTATCTCAATCTTAGCATCCCACTATTGAGTTCGAACGAGTGGCACTGGGGAAGGTTACCGATTCCCAACTCGTGCATCCATTACAATACAATAAAGAATCCATTAGTTCAATCCGTCCCACATACTTGTTCAAGGTATGTCGAACAGTAGTTGAAGTTTAAGGTTGCGAGCTTTGCCTTACTCCCATTCAATCCAGGGTTCAACGAAGGGGACACCTTATCTTGAGTTGGGAGCGGATTAAGGTAGGATAAATTCTTAATGAGATCAATTGGTTCGGCCCGGGACGAACAACTGCAGACAGGGGGTTATGGTTAGGTCTAAGAGACACTTACTGGGGAACGAGACTAGTCCAGCAAGGATCCGATGGGACCGCCTTACCCCGAGTAAACCTTCGCTTCAGCTGCTTTGTACTGAACAGTGCAATTCACTGCCTTTCCCACTGTTACAACCGGTCAATATAAGGTACCTCGGAACCACCTTATACTCACAGCTGTTGAACCTACTAGCGCTCTTCCAATCAATCTCGTCAATATTTGACCGATGCAAGTTGCCTTGTAAACTCTGAAAACTATCCCAACACATTCCATCGACCGACTTGTACTACCGCAAGGCTAGCCCGAACAATCTAACCTTACGTTTGCCCTCGCTTCGGATTTAGTGCATCAATAACTAGTCAAAATCAATGTGTACTAGCGTAGGTCACAAGTATGGTTCTATTAGAGCCCTAGCAACAGAGAAACACAGGCAGTCCATTATGGGAGGCGCTCGGAGCCGCCTCATCCCGCTTACCCATGCCCGATTTTTCAAGCTTAGGCCCCTCCCGCACTCGCTCACGCTTCACACGCTCATTCATTTCAATCACACACCACCAGTAGCAAGCTCCATCATCATCAAGATAAAGAATTCAATAATAGTAGCAGGGGTGAGGAAACGAAGTGAACGAACCTCCCTAATTCTCACCATTAAGATCGAGAAATCCATAATGGTAGTAGGATAAATACATAAATGCATCTGTCAATCCCATCCTATAGGAGCAACGACAGTATGAATAGCAATAGAAATCTCCCCCTCCATGGCGGTCATTAAGGTATTGGCCTGAGAGAGCAAAGTCATAGAATCAATGTACTGATAGCCCATAGGCCCAAGATATCCCTAAGTTATGTGGACTGCGGCTATTGCTTCCTACGCCCGAGTTATACGTACCATTGCCACCTGAGTGATGGCAGCACAGATAGGCAAGACCGTCTATAGAATGTGTGCTGCAAGTAACCCCAACTTCTATGGCAAAAGTGAGTTAAGCGAGGGGTCTGAGCGTGCAGTTACTAAGTCCAAGCTGTAAATGTAAGTTAATGCCTATGTTGGGATATCAATGGCACCCATATCCATGTTTCTTTCATGGGAGAATCAAAGGGGGGTGGATTGTGAAGCAGCAAACCGAGACGAGAATTGAACTAAGTAGTTGAAACAGCAAAGCTAGAGGTGAATATTCAATGTAGTATGTTATGAAAGATGTTTCCAGACTCATACTTTCACGTTTCGGTTGATATTCCTTGCCCCCCGGAGGGACAAGCGGCTTCGCACCTTGGGTCTATCATTCCGAGACTTCAGTAGGAGCTGGGACTACTGGCTGGTTTGGAAAACTCCAATACCATGAGGTGGAGTTACTTTTCTCATTGAGAATCGGATCATCCTGTAGGTGCGTGTCCTGATCTGTTGATATCTCTGGTGGATTTCGCTCTCCACCTGTTCGTTTCACTCCATTGGCTTCTTCCATTAAGTCAGCCTAGAAGGTACATCGTTGCGCTAACGAGTCTTTAGACGGTGCAGTGAGCTGGGAGCTATTTGACGTTGCCCAACCAACCAAGACATCTACGACTGAGACGTTACCTGCAGTCACGGGCTCGAGGGTCGTCCTTCCCCGTTCGCTGCTCACTTGATATCTTCTTGGACCATGAGTGAATGCAGCACCTGGTCCCGATCTTGAGAGCCAACGATCACAATATTGGGAAAGTAAGAAAAGAATAAGGGTTGGGACCTAATATGAGGACTTACCTGGCTGGGGTTCACTTCGTTTCCAGAGATCACTTCATTATGTTCCCATTTGGAGGTTTGAACATCTTTCCCTCCTATTATAGCATTTTCAGGATGCTTAAGCAGGCTCGACTGATAAGGAGAGGACCGGAGGGGCTCGACTGTTAAGGAGAGGATGCGGAGCACGCTCGACCAGCGCCCCCCACCCAATAAGCATCAAGGGCCGGCAGGGCTCGACCAACGCTAGTTACTTATTTGAGAGGGGCACAAAATAAGTCAATTGAAACTTTAGTTGCTCTCAATCTAGCCCACCACCCAATAAGCATCAAGGAAGCAGGCTCGACTGTTAAGGAGAGGGAGAGGAGTCTTTTCTTTTTGATGATACTACTTAAAACAAATAAGAAAGGCGGTTCTTTTCGAAGCTATTCGACGCGGCGTTGTAGCATGGATGATAAAACACCAGCTATTTGGAGGGCCACGATTACGCCTATTGTCTCGGACCCACAATGACTATTCTCGGTGAGTGGTGTTGTTAATACGTATATATTGACTGATAGTACGTACGACTGGCTCTCTTTCTTTACGATAGGACTTTGTTGTTGCTAATAGCATATAATAGACTCGACCCTTTAGAGAAGAGGGAGATCGAGGGGCGAGTTGTAGAGCCGCTCTATTGACTAGCCAGCCACAATTAGGTGAGCGAGGTAGCTGCGCTTTGAAATAGGCGGTGCAAGACCAGACAGATATCGCACTTATAAGATTTCCTAGGCAGTACTTATCGAATGCATCAGCCCTTCCAGCCTTAAGAGAGGGCTCGGAACTAGGCACTTCAATTTTCCCGAAGATGATGTAACCACCCTCGAATCGTGGCTATACTTATCGTGGCCATACTTATATCTAATCTTATATCTAATCCGTTCTAATCCGTATTGTAATGTGTTTCCGGAACTCATATTTCCTTATTCCTTCCTGCCTGCGGCTGATAAGGTAGCGAGGAGGAACCCGTCATTGTCGAGATTATTCCTGCGATATGAACTAGCCAGCCTAGCCAGTGATTGGTCTAGCCAGCCACATCCTAGCCAGTGACTGAAGGCGAGTGACTGATCTCCTAGCCAGCGAAATATCTGACCCTGATGGCTGTAAGTAGGTGAGTAGCAATAGTAGGCGGGGTATGGAGAGAATAGGGAAGTAGGTGGCTCCTCCTAACGAGTCAAAAGAATCTAGTCTGAAAGGGATTGATGTAATTAGGTGTACTGCGGCTGCTGCTTGTTCTCTTCCTCGATCTAGGAACCCGCCCCCCCCCCGCTTATCTTGATGAATTCGACCTTGCTTGACCTTTCTCTTCTTGATATCTGGGTGACCCAATGAGATCCGATGGGCATAGGCGTGCGTTTTCTACCGGTGCTGGGAGTTCTGGTTCTGATGTGGGTGTTTCCCTTATTCGTGATTGGTGTTGAACTTAGTGGGAGTGCTGCTCGCGCTGTGAGCCCATACGGGGTTGAAGCAAATATCACAGATTTGACCCGCCCCATAGAAGGGAAAATGGAAAGCTGTGAGCCCATACGGGGTTGAAGCGGACCTCATCGACCTTTCCTTAATAATGACCATGCTTCACTTTCTCGCTAATTGACCTGGAATTTCTTGCTTGCTTGACCTTTATATTAGTAGAGCAAGCTTCCAATTTCAATTTACTTATTGGGTGGGGGGGCCTCGGGGATTGGGGTGGGTGGGTAAATAGTAGTCGAGCCTGCTTGCGCATCGTTGGTCGAGCGATTTTCATTCCTCAATTTGAGTGAGTAAGAATAATAGGTAGAAGTAAATGGAGAACTTAATCAATTTATGATGAGATTTAAACACGACGTTTCCTGGGGAGTCGGCATCCGTTATGTGAAAGTTGGGTTACATCGTGGATGTACATAATGAGAGATTTTCTCCCTACTCCTTTTCGAGAGCTCGGGATCACTGCTTTCTTTTTCCCGAGATAGGTAGATCCTTTCACTCTCACTACAACTGGCTTCCCTCTCTTTTTTGCGGATCGCCCGACATGTTCTGCAGTTGCTTCAGCAGCATACTTGGTCGAGCGACGAGACCCCCCTTTCATTTCCTCCAAGCAACCCGCGGAGGCCCCAGTTTTTTTATTCCCCTTATCATCCGTCGCGGTTACAGAGGTATTATTGTGGATTGGTGGGGAATGGACGAAATCTTTGTTCTTCTCCCTATTTCTTTTCCGCTCCGATTGCTCATATTCCTCCGGGGTGCTTTGTACAAAGTTCATGGATCTGAAACTCCTGTCCGCAATAACTTGTTGCTCTACGTGATCCTGCTCCGTCGTTTTTCCCAAGTGCTTGGGTTTTCTCATCATATTAGAGGTGTTTATTCAAAACTATAGCTCTATGCTCTTCGTAGCGCTCCCACTCACTCATCAGTCGCTTCTTCTTTCCTCGTTCCTTCTCTTTTCATTCCTAATCACTCTTCTTACTTATATTTCTTCCCTTCAAATTGCTAGAAGGTCCCCTAATTATTTGGTGGGGGGCCGGTCGAGAGTTCGCTTACTCACGATGGCGGCCCCACCAAAATGGTCGAGCAACTCAAGTTCCTCTCCTTAACAGTCGAGCGATGGCGGCCTTTTAGTTCTTCTCGTTTCAATTTACTTATTGCCCCACCCAATAAGTCAACCCTACCAGTCGAGCCCCTGACGGACCTCCCTTTTGGGGCGTATGGGGTGCTTATTTGGTGAGGGGCCCCAAAAGAGAGTTGTTCGTCTCCTCTCCTCTCCTCTCCTCTCCTTAACAGTCGAGCACCTAAAGGTCCTCTCCTCTTGGGTTTACTTATTGCCCCACCCAATAAGTCAACCTGGGGTCGAGCACCTAAAGGTCCTTATCAGTCGAGCCCCCTAAAGGGCCCTATATTCTTTAGGGGTCACTCACTATTCATATGGTGAGGGTCCTTATCAGTCGAGCCTGCTTACGCATCCTTATCAGTCGAGCACCTAAAGGTCCTTAACAGTCGAGCCTGCTTGCGCATCCTTATCAGTCGAGCCCCTGACGGACCTCACACGTTACCTCTCCCATAGGTCGAGAGTTCGACAGGCTCACCCTCACCCTGCCGGACCTATATTTTTGACCCTCAATTCAAAATGATAAAGGTAAGGACCTTACTGGGCAGGACCTTACAGGGTTTACCTTTCATATCTTCCCGAACCTAATTTGAACCCGGGTTGGGATAACCTACACAAATTCCCGCCTCTCAGTTAGGCAATAATCTATTTGAAGGATCAGATCCTCTATCAAGGAGTCAGTCCCCTTCCCCGCACCCTGAAGATCTGTTCCAGCATTATGGTCGCCTACCTACCTGGAAGTAGTGGTCGTGGTGGTACAGCGGTGGCCGGCCTATTCACCCAAAAGAATTTCCCAAAGTCAGTCAGTCGATTCGGGACTGGAGGAGTTAGGTGTTCCACTGGCTGCATTTGACTTTCCTCAACCACACCACCCTTCTTGACCTTCATGTATTTAGATAGGTTTTCGAATGGCGAAAAATGGGAAGCTTGCTCCGTTCGTCAGTACAGATTTGGATGGAATTGAAGAGCACCAGTTCATATTCATAATTGCACACACAGATCTGGAGTAAAAGGATTCGAACCTTTGCATGTCGGTACCAAAAACCGATGCCTTACCACTTGGCTATACTCCATACGCCTGCCCAAAGGGGAAAGGAAAAGCAGGGTGAGGTAGCGAACTCTCGACCACCGGGAGAGGGCTCGAAGAACGAGCGGATCGGGGAATTACTTGACCGTACCGGGCGCGGGTGCTGGGGAATTATTTGACCGTTATCCCGCCTCCAACTACGATATATAGTGACAGAATTTTGCTTACTGACCTGCGATAGCGAAGGTTATCCCCTAATATTGATTCCCCTCAAAGCCTGAGCAGAGCTCACTCAGGACCAGGACCTTCCCTGAGCATAGCGAAGAAGGTATTACCTTCGCATCCATCAGGTAAGGTCCCTTGCCTGCCCGAGCATAAGGTAAAGAAAAGCATAGCGAGGACCGGAGGGGCTCGACTGATAAGGACCCTTTAGGGGGCTCGACTGATAAGGAGAGGAGAGGAACTTGAGTTGCTCGACTGATAAGGACCCTTTAGGGGGCTCGACTGATAAGGAGAGGAGAGGAACTTGAGTTGCTCGACTGATAAGGACCTTTAGGTGCTCGACTGTTAAGGACCTTTAGGTGCTTAACAGTCGAGCCTGCTGTAGCATCCTTATGGTCGAGCGGCCTTACGGCTCCTTGTTATGGTGGTAGTTATATATGAGCATGTGGTAGTTTAGGTTCAGTCAGTTCCTTAACAGTCGAGCATGCTTATGCATCCTCTCCTTATCAGTCGAGCCCCTACCGGTTAGGGTTTACTTATTGGGTGGGGGGGCGTTGGTCGAGAGTTCGGCAGGCTCACCCTCACCATATGAATAGTGAGCCCCCTAACGGGTCCTTGCTTCGGGCGTACAAGACTCGATAGCAAGCTTATAAGCCAGCCTATTGGCGGTAGTTTTCCAGAGGCATGCATCGAGAGCCTCGTGGAATCTCGTCTGAAAGGATGCGTAAGCAGGCTCGACTGATAAGGAGAGGGCATTTGCGTGCGTTTTACGGCTACTTGACACGCCCAAGCGGGCTACCCTGCGTAGACCTAAGAATTGGTCATTCTTTATACTGGATTTTCTTTCTTCCTTTCTTAGCGCATCCTCCTTTCACATTCATTTGTTGCAATGCCTTCTTTTGTGTTTTTCTCCCACCAAGCGAAGTGAACTCTCCCTCTATCAAAGGGAATCTTTATGAGAAATGGTAACTCCTCCAAAAGAGAAAAGATTGCTTCTCATATGATGTTGCATGAGTCACTGCACACAAGCACCATTTCAAATGGATCAATAAGCAAGGCAAAAGCACATGAATACATGAATTGAAACATGAAATAAATCTAAAGGTGAAAGGCATCATGCAAAGATCATCATAACTGAAAAGAGCAGATAACAAAAAGATCATCTCGAAGAATCAATGAGGGACATCCTTCTGTACAAGAACATTTATGAGCCAATGAGAAGAATTTGAACGCGAAACTCATTCATGGGTGAGGGAGGGTGAGGTAATCTTTCGTCGATTTTGTGCTAAGGTTCCTGGTTGCTCAGGCAAGGTAACTCCAGGCAAGTATATATAAAGGAAGGATGGCTTACCTGAAGTATGAAGGTAAGGAAGGATGGCTTACCTGAAGTATGAAGGTAAGGAAGGATGGCTTACCTGAAGTATGAAGGTAAGGAAGGATGGCTTAGGGGAATAAATATAGGGTAGGGTCCTGGTCTTACGCATAGCTCAGTAAGATAAAGCTTTCAATATGCTACGCCTTGAATAGGAAAAACCCGAGGGGAGGGGGGCGGGGCCCCTTGCTCCGCTCGCCCACGTTGCTCGTTCGTTATAGTATAGATGGTTTTACTTACATATATGTCTGAATGAAAACGAATGAGAGATAGAAGCAATAGCTCCGCTTTCTCTGCGGTCCTGTTTGTTGCAGGGCCCAGCTGATAACTACAGAGTTTACCACCATCTGAAATGCACGAAACTTCGATTGGTGGGAGCCGGTTCATGAGGATCATCCCTTTTCTTACGTGCAATTCCCCTCTTTCGGTAAGCATCCGGTATCTCAGCAGATAAACATTTCTCTGAGCTCATCCTGTTGCTTATACGTCGTTTGAAAGCTGCTCCAAGGATCCAACGAATAGCTAAGGTTTGTTGACGATCCCTGGCTACAATCTCAGGTACATTATGAGTGGTACCTGCTACTCGTACTTTCCCCACTTCGCATATGGGCTTTATATTCCCTACGGCGTGAACCAGAAGTTTGGTTACACCGCGTTCAGTTCGAGCTGGGCGGTGGAGAGTTTGATAAGCAATAGCACGAGCTCTCGTTCTTTCACCATCGATCATGCAAAAGTTGACTGACTTATCGATCAATCGTTTCTGTTCACCATCCAACCCCCCGGTATAGCTCAAAATTTCCGAGCAATTGTATGTGCCCGCCCTACGGCCCCCCCTAGGTTTTGATGGCAAAGGCCCTCCCCCTTCTCTGGAATTTAGATTGTGCAATTGTTTTTGTCCATACTTCTTCGGCAAACTCCCTATCATGCATGCAACTGTTTATGCTCATCCCGCCAATCTACATCATGCAATATGCGCACGACGCATAAGAGCGAAATGTTCCGTTCCCCCTACCTCCCGGTAACGCAAAAGGGTTGTTTATAAGGTTCTCCCTATCGGTTCGCAAGGTTATACCAGAATTGGTTACGGCGATCAGCCAAGGAAATAAGTAAGTCGCCGATTTTTCATTTGTTACGGTTATCCCAGAATTTGTTCAACTACGATAAGGTGAGTGCCTTTCAACCAACCATGTATACTTCTTTTTGAAAGGAAGTTGCCAGGAGCCCAGAGGTAATATTGGAAAATCCATCATAGCGAAATTCATTACCCAATCTAATACCAGAGGTACTCTCGGGGAAACATAATAGTTATATGGAGTTACCGAACACATACCAGCGGTGATGGCTCGGCTAATCCACAATAGCAATATGGAGTTACCGATATAAGCCCGGAGGTGCTATTCGGTATTGAGTTTGAGGAGAAACCACTCCATAAAGAAAGCCAAGGTCCCGGAGGGGCTTGCGCTTCTGAGGGCAAGGAAGAGCACAAAGCAAAGAATAGAAGAAAGCCGATCTTGTCTCTGGATCGATCGGCCCAAGAAAGATATCCTACTATGCTTTCCTTATGGCTAGAGGTATTGATTTCGGTAAAGCCCGGTAAAGCCTTCCTTCCTCGATTACATGAGTTGGTTTAAGCCTTACTCTCTTACTTACTCTTTGACCAGTAATCCTGTCTCCCAGTCTGTCTCCCAGTCTGTCTTCCAGTCGTAGTGACCAGCTCCCGTAGTGACCCACCCAGTTGATAATGGATTCTGCGTGCATACTGAAACGGAACGGAGAAACCTTCTTGTCATGAATGGCGCTGTCGCTAGCTTCGTTCGTTACCTATTTCTTTTATTCCCTAAATCCTTCCCTGATTACAGGCCCGGTAGGGACTCACTATTCATATGGTGAGGAAAGCGCCCTCCGGGTCCTTGGCCTTGTAGATTGCGCGAACTAAGGTAGGCAGTCGTTTGCCTGTGGGTGAGTTAGCGTGTTACGGCACTAAGACAGGTAGATCCTTCCTTGATGCTTATTGGGTGGCCCCTCTCAAATAAGTAACTAAAGGGTGGTCGAGCCATGCTTACGCATCCTCGATGCATTTCATTTCAATTAGTCGAGTACGCTTTCAAAATGCATATATTATATATGTAATTACGCTCTCTCGAATCCAAATGCATTCATTCGTTATATACGTAATTACGTCACCTCTCCTGTTGTCGAGAGTTCGGCTGGCTCACCCTCATTTTAGCAGGAATTTGGCCATTCGACCCATTATTTCGATCCACATTATGAGCGATCTTGTCACTTCATTTCGTAGGAACGGTAATGAAGCGTATCATTATATACGTAATTACGCTTTAGCAGACAATGCATATATTATATATGTAATTACGCTTTAGCGTCGTATGGGATCGTAGCTCGAATCATCGATCGGACCCGTAATATCGTATACAAATGGTCTTTAGGCCTTACGGCTCCTGAAATGGCATTCTGACTAAATCAGAATATCCATTTGATCTCCCCGATGGCTGCGCTAGGATTCATCGGACTCCTCAAAAGGAGGTTGTGACTAAGTAGAAACACATGAAATAGAAAGGTTTTTCAATCCTGCTGTCCCCTACCAACCAAACATGGATTCAACTGGTTGTTTTTGGAATGGGTGCATAAGTATCACACCTACCTCTTATTGAAATGGGAAAAGGTAAACCTCACTACTCCACTCATCGGTGCACCGCCTCACACTGGGTGGGGGACTACTCCTTCCTCTTACCTATTCCCCTTTTCGATGATTGATTCATTCAGATGTGTTCCTGTGTGTTCCTCTGTTGATCGATGCAATCTTGAAAATGGATCTGTACCTATCCCTCCCTGATTGATCCGTACCCTTGATCGATGTGTACTATGTACCCCTGATATCTGTACCTATAATCGATGTGTACTTATAAGTTGGGGCTATTGCGATTGTCTTTACATCGGGGTAATGGGTCCTGCCTGCATAGTGGCTGCCTCTACCCTTTCCGTAGTTGCTGCGTACTGCCTCTAGTTCCCTTCCCTTAGTAGTTTCTGGCCTAGTCTCCTGTCTGTAGTCCTGCCCGGTTTTTTCCCCTTCCCCCGCCTTTCCCTTTTGTTTTAGTCCCTTCCCTCTCTTTTTAGTCGAGTGTGCTAACGCACCCTGCGCCCTGGCTTTTCTTTGCCCCCGATTGGGATGGGGACGACGTAATGGATGGGTTAATCATAAATTGCAACATCGGAGTAACGGGTATGAGGTGGCTAGCTTTTGGATGTACGGCTCTAGGTGGCTGCTTTATTCGGGTAGGCCGTCGGGTATATGATTGAATGGATTGGCGATACGAGTTGGATGGCATGAATCGATGGCACGAATTGACAGCTCGTATTTGCGTATATGAGGTGCAGTAGGCAGGCATTACGAGGTGGCTAGCTAGCATGGACCTTTATGGCCTAGAAGCAACGGTTGACTCGGTTAAAGCAGTAAAAGAGTAAGCATCCAAACCAGCAGCATCCATTCCATTCTAGCCCTCGGTATCCCTTTCATTTATATAGCTTGTTCAAGAGCCAGTTGGACAGCCAGTTGGACCAACAGCAGGAGAGGAAGCTGAAGCAGCGGATCGAGATCCATATCCTGTTTCCATTGATCCAGTTTCTGAGCTACCTCGCCCGATATCCATTCCAGTCCCATAGCCCGCTGAATTCCTTCCCGTCCCAGCTTCTCCACCACTACCTCCAATAGCTTTAAGGTCATTTGCCTTCCATCGGTAAACTGCTCCTGCCTTTGTCTCTACTACTGCAAATGGGTCTGCTACCTCTATTATTGCCTCTGCCACCTATGTCTCTGTGTCCTTTGCTTCTGTCTTTCCTGCTGCTACCTGTGTCTTTGTCTTTGCTGTTCGATCGAGAACTGGAAGGGATCCCGGACGAGGTGCTCCTACCTTTACTTATCCTATTTTCACTCGGTCATCAGATGCCCACCAGTCATTGCTGAGAGTCCCTTCATTGTACCCTTGTCATTGCCAGCCTGCCGGCGCAGTTCGTTGAAGATGAAGTACAGGGATGGATGAAGACAATCCGACAGATTTTGAAGGATGACCAAGCTATGACCAATCTCAAGGGGATACTTGTGTGGTTGCAGGGTTAACCCGCAGAGACGTTGGATAGACATATACACCGAGTGCAGAGAAAGAGGCCATGGAAAGAATTAAGGCTGAACACGCTAATTGGAGGATATGAGGTGCGGGAAGTAATGCTCGACCTAGGATCAAATGTGAACATATTGCCTAAGAAATACTGAGAGTTCATGGGACGGCTAGGTGTGGTCTACTCACCAATCCAGCTGCGGTTGGCCAACTAGTCGTGTATCTTTCCAATCGATAGGCTGGAATAGTTTCAGGTTTGTCTTTTTGGGGTCAATACCTGCATTTTTAGGTCATCGAGATTCTAGATGACAAGGATCCCTACCCTACGCTACTCAGGATCGATTGGGCATGAAATAATGAAACAAACTATTATGAATCTAAAGCAGCGACGGATGTCCTTGCCCCCGGAGGGACAAGCGGCTTCGCACCTTTGAGAAATCAGTTCGTAGAGTCATTCAGCCTCTGGATCCAACCTTAGGCGAGCGCTTTGTGGAACCAGTTGAATAAATTTGAGATGAAGGTGCCCTAGATCAGTTGTATAACCTCACCGCAGGGCACCGGGAGGAGTACATAACCCCAATGGTCGATGGAGACTGAATTTGGCGCAGCATTTTGTCTTACGCAACAGACTCGAAAGCTACAAGCAATTAGTGGCAGAGTGCAGAATATGAGCAGTCCACATGATGGTGTGCGGTGCTGCGAACATGCAGGTGGATTGGCGCAGAGTTGAAAGACCCATCGAAGTTTGACGGCACGATTGACACGCCTGAATTTGTGGAACAAGTGGTAGAACAGATCATCCCGGAGCAAAGGATTGCAGCGCTGGATCTCACTTTTGCAGAGACCCCTGCGAGATGGTGGGCAACACATAAGGCCACATTGCATTCTTGGGAAGACACGGCAGAGGCACTTAATACCCCTTTGAAGCATGACGCTTATTCAGTGATCGAGCTTTTGTTGTATCTACAGACGATGGGGTTTGTGGTTCTTACCTCTGATAAGGTACGAAGTGCTTGCTCGAGAAAAGGCCCGTTAGGGACTCGGCCGAGGTTACGAGGTCGAGGAGAGCAAGGCTTGTGCTTCCGACCTTTAGGCAGATAATAAGGCGAGATATGCTTGCTCCCGCACCAAGGTAAGGTCCACCTGTAAATGAAAGAGAAGGTTGGATCAGTGCCTTACTCAGTGTCAGTTTAAGCAGCGGGCAGTCTCTGAAAGCGACGAACCAAGTGATATCCGCTAAGTAAGTGGTTTGGCTGGCAGGCACAGGCTACGTGCTTTGCTCTCTTTACCAGGAACCAGGCAGGCAGGAATGAATCAATCAAGGTCACATCTCTTAGGACCACTTTGCTACTGATGAGCTTGAGAGACTAGCTAGATAGACTGAATCGAACCAGCACAGAGCGCTAGCAGTTATGGGAAGTGGATTGGTCCTCACAACTCATTATACACTATTATGTATGTATTTATGTATTTGCCCGCCTTCCTTCCACCATTCTTCCTTCCTTCGCTTCCTTTCTTCGTGGTCCCTTGTCCGATGCGGCCAAGCGATTTGAAATTACTTGGCTTTGTTCTTCTTCCTTGCACTAGGAAGCGCAAGCCCCTCCGGGACCTTCCATTCCTTTCAGTCGGTGTGTTCTGTTCCTTGCCAGGTTCATGTTTATGATGTCTTCCTCTTACTTGAAATCAGTGTTATGCGTTCTGCTCCTTTTCCTTCCTTCTCACTTCCCCCCAAACGATGGGGACAACTCTAGGACTGTGTCAATTACTTGCTACCAGAATCCTTTGAAGGTGGCAAGCCCTTGTGACCAATTGGATAGGAGTAGCTTGACTCTCACTATGAATGTTTGGGCCTTCTCTTTGTGTGGCGTTGTTGGCTTGGCTGGCCTGTATTCTTTTATTTCCAGTATTTCTTTATTCCTTTCAGCGCTAGTGGTTCTCTCTTTATTAAAAAGGGTCCGCCTTCTTTTCTTTCCTTGGCCTTATTGGATTGCGCGAACTAAGGTAGGCAGTCGTTAGTGGGTGAGTTAGCGTGTTACGGCACTAAGACAGACAGGTAGATCCTTCCTTGATGCTTATTGGGTGGCCCCTCTCAAATAAGTAACTAAAGGGTGGTCGAGCCATGCTTACGCATGATGGCGGCCTTTTAGTCGAGCCTGCTTACGCATCCTGACAAAGCCAGGCCGTATCAAATAGCTACGCCTTACTTCACTTATCTCCTTGGCTTGACAAATGCCAGGAGCGGAGCTGATAGACTTAGAATAGAAGGTCCTTCCTGGTTGGTAAAAGCGAGCAAGCAAGCAAGCAAGCGAGCAGAGCTAGCTCTTTGAGGGGAAGAAAGAAAGAATAAGGGGATAACCTTGTTCGAGCCGGCCGAAGGTGTACTTCCTGTACTTCCTTAAAAAAGGATGAAAGACAGTCGTTACCGCCCAAATGAATGTCTCACAGGTCCTTAGCCATTCCTTCCGAAGTGAAGAATCACTCATCAGCTTCTTACTGCCGCACGCAAATGGTTATTACTTACCGCCGCATTATTTGAAGATCAGACTCATTCAGAACCCATAAGCTCCAAGTCATTGCCAATCATAGCTGCCTGAAGGTCATTGCCGATAGCTGATCATTGTCAATCGGTCATTAACAGAATTAAGCGCCAGCCGCCATTCCCATAGATAGCAGCCATAGCCCTCGACCTATTACTAGACCTAGACCCTAGACCTCTACCTCCACCTCACTTACCGATACGGAACAGGAGTTACTACCTTGTTGAATGCATGTCATGACGATGCGTTACATACAATGCACCTGTTGAGGAGCAGAGAGAGTCCAATTGATTATTTCTTTTGAGGAGCTGGATTATGAGTCCTCTGCCGGGAGTATTCAACCGGGAATCAATTAGGAAGGAAAGGTCCCGGAGGGGCTTGCGCTTCCTAGTGCAAGGAAGAATAAGCCTTTTGACTTTTGCCGTCAGCCAAGCCCACCGATTAATTGATACAGCCTGTCTTCTGCGAGGGGATTTCTCCACTCGCCCGACCAAAGAAGGGCGAGGGGCGAGAGCCAGTTGGGAGCGCCCGGTCCCACGGACGGAGGGGGGGGACAACTGATATAACCCCGACGGATGGAGGGCACGCAGGAGGGAGGAGATGAGTCCTAAGAATAATGAGTGAGTCCACCGAGAGAGCCATCCACGGGACACAGGCAGGAAACACCAACACTGCGAGGTCCGTCCTTTCCCTTACGGTCAAGCGGCCTTACGGCACCTTGGATTCCGATCAAGTTGATTATAGAACTCCCGAACGAGCCACAAGCAGTTGGCCTGAGAAGAAGAGCTGCCTAACCGCACCCACCAGCCATCGAATCCGGCCACCCCATTCCAGCTATTCCTGCAAGAGCCGTCCCCCCCTCATCATCTTATCTCTTCCTGTCGCGGTCTGAATTTCACGCGCGCAAGTTTCTCCTCTCCTTAACAGTCGAGCGATGGCGGCCCTTTCCCACCCATGCTACCATCAGCCGTAGATCTATTTATTGGAGATCGAAAGAGTTGTTAGTGATACTTCTCTTGAAGATTTGTGTTCTTGCTCTCATCAGGCTCAAGAGGGGATAAGGAGTCAATAGTGTTTTCGACTGATCTTTACCGGGACAATCCAATCAATAAAAAGTGCACCTACCAGAGAGTCCGAAGCGCATCGACAGTCGTAAAGACCCACTCATTATATCACTTCGAGTTACAGAGCCAGTTTGAAAGCCAGAGCTTTTTGATTCTATTGACCGAGTTGATCCACCAGATGAAGAAGCAACAGAGGTGACTATGCCAGCCAGCTAAAGCCACGGAGCTAGAGGCAGATCCTTTAGTTGCTTTTGACCGAGCAAAGGTAGCAAATCCGGATGCAAATGAAGCAACGCCGTATGTAGATTCACCAGTGGAAGATCGAGATTGAGAGCCAGTAGCAACCGAAGTGGTTTCACCGGCGGTAGATCCAGTCGAAGATCCAAATCCATCTTGCCCGGTATCCCTTCCTATCCCAGCTTCCCTCCCAGTTCTATAGACATAGTCCATTTCATATCCAATTGTTGTTGATTCAGTTGACCGAGCAAAAGCACCCATTTCAGCACCTATTTGACTCTAATAAAGGGGGCTTCAGTGGCCATAGAAGGTCCAAAAATGCCCTCTCCCTTTGGTCGAGCCTGCTTGCGCATCCTCGGCGAGCAGCTCCTTTCTGGCGGCCCTCACCTTTTTAGGGAAGGTGAGCGATAAATCCCTACGGGTGGGTTAATGCACACCTTACCGGCCCTACGGGTTTAAGAATGAAACCAGGGTCGGGTTGAAGCCTGTATGAAAGGCATTCCCAGCCAATCAGAGTTAACAAACAAATAGAGTGATTTTGTTTTTTGTTTGATTCCCCGCAGAAAAGTTCTGTTAGGTTATTAGTAGCAACCGGCGACCGTTTCTTCGCTTA